ATGGGTTGGCTTAATTCCACTAATGCTAAAGAAATAGGAACTCTCTATTTAATTTTCTCAGTTTTTGCGGGTATGATTGGTACTGCATTTTCAGTCTTAATTAGATTAGAATTATCTTCTCCTGGTGTTCAATTTTTACAAGGAGATCATCAATTATTTAATGTAATTATATCTGCTCATGCTTTTATTATGATTTTCTTCATGGTCAATTTATTGCAAAAATCCAATGTTATATGTTTTTAAAAAAAAATAATAATGTAAATTTTCCTCCTCTATCTCCAATTAAAAAAATAACTATAAATAAATAAAATATAAGACAACTCCCACTGCAAATCTCAATACGTATATAATATGTAATCCTTTTTATAATATAAAATTAATAGCAGAGTATGCTAAAAATAAAAAAGGTGTTTATATTTTTAATCTAATAAAAAATTTATATTATATAGGAAGTAGTATAAATTTATATAGTCGAGTTTGTTTTTATTTTATCTATAGAAGACAGAAGAGTTTTAAGATATTTTAATAAATATGGGTGTAAAGATGTCAAATTATCTTTATATATATTAGATGAGAATGCAACTATAGAAGATATTATTAATTTAATTTTATATAATTTCTGTTTCTAATAATATAAGACTTAATATAGAAACTATCACTAGTTCAGGTTTTCATTTACCAATCTATGAAGATAATAGAATGAATTGAACTTCAATGTAATAATAAGCTTTTTAATATTTATGATACTTTTACTAAAACTTTTATATTTAATTATAATATAAAACCTTTTTTAATTATAAAATTAATATAGATTATCGAACTTTAAATGATTGTTTCTATGAAAGATCTCTTTATTTCATTTAAAAATAATCCTTTTTTTCCTATAAGCTACAAATGAATTTGTATAGTAATTTCTAATTAGTTTATAAACTTTATAAAATTTAATTACAAATTAAATAAAAACTACAAATATTAATACTACAAATTTTATATTTATACAATCTTACAAACCTAATATAAAAATATAATGTGATAGTATATCTCAATTTGCTAAGTATGTAAAAGGATATATAATAACTAATCTTACCTATATTAATAGTGACACTAGTCTCTCTCGAGGAAAATGACACATTATATTAACTAAATAAAAACATAAGATAATGCATGGCCGGAGGGTAAGGTAACTTATCATTTTTATCTTGCTGTATGCTGAAACATCCTTAGAGCTTTTGATACTAAACAGTGATATATTTGTTTATATATATTATATTTTCTGTCAGTGATAATTCAAAAGATTGGACAATCAGCAGGAAACCAATTATTATATTTTAAAAAATAATAATCCTTATTTAATGAATATACTTCTATTCTCAATTTTAAAAATTTAAATAAAAATACTAATAATAAAATAATTTAATTCGAAATCGATCCTATTTTTTTAATATAAATTCTTAATAATAATAATTTTATTTATTTTGTTAAGATACCCGAACATCTCATTAATTTTATACTATTATATTACATTTTATATTATAATATTAATATTATAAAAACGTTTAATTAATTATTTAAACAGAGATAGCTCTTTAATTACATTATTTCAAATTAGAGCAAAACAATTCAAATTAAATTCAATATGGCTACATTAACTATATTTTTTATATCTAATTTTACAGGTTTAATATTAGGAATAATTATTAATAAATATTTAAATATACACTATAAACAAACTTTATATTTTATATTAAATAATCTTAATTTAAATTATTTATATTATTTTTATGTGCTATATGTATTTGTAACAACATTTAATTTATATGATCTAAATATTATAGAATTAATAAATAATATGACATCTAAGAATGAAAATGGAGAAGAAAATACTAGCGATTCATTAGTAAAAAATGATATTAAAGATAATAATTTAAATATAAATAATCCTTTAATTAACATTAGTATGATTGATGAACAAGTTAAACGTGTAGTGAATGCCGTATCTATTTTAGGTGGAATGAAAATTGGAATGGAAGCAGCTAACAAAATTCCTTCTGTTCCAGGTAAATTAGCAGTGGCAGCTGCAGGTGGATTGATCAGTTACACAGCTGTAAACATTGGTAACAAATTAAATATCGAATCTAAAAATGAGAAATTAAATTATATATTTAATTATATTAATTCATCTTCAAATAAATTAAATCTTAATGAATTTCCTTTAAATTTGATAGAAGATATTGTTACGCTTAATTATTTATCAGGTGTACTTCTTTTTATGCTGTTAAATACTTTTTTTACTATCATTTTTTCTAAAACTGATATAGATAAATATTTAAATCCAAATTCTAATAATATAATTATTAAATATTTAAGAATAATTATACTACGAAATATGAGAATTTGGGTTAATTCAAATAAAATGTTGTTTATAATTTCTTGGATTTTTTTATTTATTAGTTTACTATTAACTAAAATTTGTTTATTTTATATCACACAAGCAGGATGTTAAACTAACATTTACTTCTCATTTTAATTCAAAAAAAATTATTTTGAATGTTCCATTTATTTTGCCTAACTTTCTTAACAATACCTGTATATGGTTATAATTATATAATGAATAATTAAATTAATTTATAATTTTTTTTCCTGTAATAATAATAATATAAAATTAAATGATTTATCTCCTTTAATTTATTAAACACTTAATTAAATGATAACATTTTAATAATGCTATCTAAAGAATGAAAATAGTATTTTAATTAAAAATTTTTAATAAAAAAAATAATTGTAATTATTAGTATATTATGTATACAATATGACTATTGGGATCCTCAGAGACTATACGCAAGATATCCTTATAGGGATAAAGAGATAGTCCAGCCTTTTAGGAAACTTTAAGGGTAATTTGTATGCCTGGATTAGTAGGAGGTTTTGGTAACAATAATAGTTCAAAATTAAAAATAAATTATAATAACATATTTATATATATATCCAATGTTTTAAGTACAAATTTAAATTTTTTTAATATTAAAAACAGTTTAGATATGAATGATCCTCTAAAAATTATTTTAAATATAACTAACAAAAATAAAGAATCTAAAGAAAAATATTTAAATTCTCAGTTTAGATCCTATTTAGCCGGCTTAATAGAAGGTGATGGCACATTTGCTGTTCATGATAAAAAATCAACAGCTAAAAAATATACACCTCGTATTTTGGTTGTTTTTAAAAAAGCAGATTTACCTTTAGCTGAATATTTACGTGATATAACTCAATGTGGTAATATTATTTCAAAAAATAATAGTGGTTATATATTATGACAAATTCAAGATTTAATAAGTGTATTTATTATAAGTAAATTGATAAATGGATATATGCGAACACCTAAAATAGAAGCTTTAGGAATAACTATTCAATGGATAAATGAATATATAATTAAAAATCAAAACAGTCAAATACCTAAAATTCAATATATTTTATCTAAAATTTATCCTCTAAAATTAAAATCAATTGACAATTCTTCTTTAAATAGTAATCCTTGGCTAACTGGATTTACAGATGCTGATGGAAATTTTTCTATTAATATTCATCACAGATCTAATAGAAATTCTACAAGAGTTCAATTATATTATCGACTGGAAATAAGACAAACTTATCATAGATTAGAAAATGAAACAAATAAAGCTAGTTATTTTACTATTTTAAATAATATTGCTATGTTTTTAAATGTAAATCTTTTAAGTCGAAGTAGAATTATTAAAGATAAACAATTTAATAGTTTTATAATTATAGCTCATAATAAAAATAGTATTAATATTATATATGAATATTTTAAAAAATATCCTTTACTTTCATCTAAATATTTAGATTATAAAGATTGATCTTATATACTAGAATTACAAAACTCTAATCCAATAACTACTACTTATTTAGATAAAGCAATTAATATTAGAACAAATTTTAATAGTACTAGAACTACTTATAATTGGAATCATATAATAGATTGTTATTTAACTAAAATAAAATAAATTAAAATAGTTGCCGTGGTTAACTGTAAAGTTCTCCTTATTACGTCACTGTATGCGGGAAAATCCTAAAGTCCTATTATAATATTAGCTGAAAACTTAGCTATTAATTTTTTAATTTAATTTAAGCGTACAGCATTCTTAAAAATTAATAGGAATAAATTAAAAATGGACAATCCGCAGGAAACCAAATTCATAATATTATGATTATGAATAGTAGGATCCTCAGAGACTATACGTGACGCGGTTTTTAATAAAGACCTGAAGATATAGTCCAAACATATTTGAAAGAATATGAATAAAATGAACTACTTCTTACCTATCCACTGTGGTAGTCCAGATATGGCTTTCCCAAGATTAAATAATATATCATTTTGGTTATTACCTCCCTCATTAATTTTATTATTATTGAGTTCATTAGTTGAAAATGGTCCAGGAACTGGATGGACAGTTAAGGATAAGCTGTCTTATTACAGTAATGTAGTAATAAATAAACTCTATTTGATGCGAGAAACTCCTCTAATCGGAAGTAACTACCTATTCTATATTTTAAATGGAGTGGTAAAAATGTGACTAACATGGGGACAATTTGCCTGGGTAACTGTTAATACCCATCAGAGACTAAACATAGAGCATCCTTCTAAATTTATTTATACTAAAAATAATAATTTAACAACACAAACATTAAATCTAAATAAAGAATTATTCTATCAATGGTTAGTAGGATTTACTGATGGAGAGGGTACATTTTCTATAGTTCATCAAAATGGAAAATGGTCTTTAACTTTTAAATTATCCCAACATATATATAATATGAGATTATTGTATTTTATTAAAAATCAATTAGGTGTAGGTCATATTAATAAAGAAGTTAAAACTAAAATGGTAAATTATAGAATTAGAGATAGAAAAAAATTAGTAGAAATTATATTTCCTATATTCGATAAATATCCATTATTAACTTCTAAATATTTTAATTATTTAAAATTTAAGGAAGCTTATAGAATATTAGAAGATACTAAATTAACTAAAATTCAACAAGATGAATTAATATTTAGTTTGGTTACAAAAAAACCTTCTGTTGATTATATTTCCCCAGCTTGGAAAATAATTAACAACAAAGTATCTAATACTAATGAAGCTAATATAGTAATGTCCAAAATATGGTTAATAGGATTTACTGAAGCAGAAGGAAGTTTCTATCTTGTTAATAAATCTAAAGATAGAATAGTTCATGGTTTTGAAATAACTCAAAAATTAGATTTAATAGTTTTATCTGCTATAGGATATATTCTAGGTATTAACACTAGATCTAAAAAAACATATCATACAGTTGTGACTACAAACTCCAGAAGTATTGAAAATATTATAAAATATTACAATAACACTATGAAAGGAATGAAATCCTTTGAATTTAGAGTTTGGGCTAGATGTTATATAAAACACAAAGGTGATTTTAATAAACTTAACGAAATTAGAAATAAAATTAGAAATAGAAAACTAGAAACAACTATACTAAATTATAAATAATATCTAAATTCTCCCTAAAAAATAAATATAAAGATTTTAATAATACTATAGTTAATTATACAATTAAATGTGAGATTTATTCAGAAAATTTTATTATTAATTCCTCTTGACTTTGATAAAATAGAACTTATAAAAGAACAAACACAGAATTTGATAAATAAATATATTGTATAACGCTAAAGAAATTTATAAAGAATATATTTGTTATAATGAAGTTTATTATTATTTATATTATTTATATCTGGGTTATAATATAATTTTTCTCAATTATTTTTCATATTAATCTTTACTAGCCTCCGATATTTCAATTTTATTGTTCACATTTTATTACAGAATGTTATAGTCTGAACAAGTCATATAATGAGGTAGATAATAAAGAATTATTACAAATAACACATTTATTAATAGTGATTCAATATGATATATTGGAGATTTTCATAATAGTATATAGTATTAGTTAGAAGGATGAAGATATAGTCCGATCTTTAGTGTTCACTAAAGCGTGTAATGATAGTGACTTTTTACATTAGATTCATGAGATTACCAACAAATTTTGTTATCCTCCTTTAGCAGGAATTCAATCACACTCAGGTGGATCTATAGATTTAGCTATCTTCAGTTTACACCTAGCCGGGATCTCTTCATTATTAGGTTCTATTAATTTTATAAGTACAACACTTAATATGAGAACAAATGGTATGTCATTACATAAAGAATAGTTGAGAAACTAATTTGTGTTTAAGAGCCAAACTCCGGGGAAGCCCTAAAGCTCTAATAACTAAGCTTTTAAGGTAAACTTTAAGAGTGGCCTCATTAATGCCTGAGGGTATAGTAATATCATTAGAGATGATAGATAATAATTATAACATTTGTTTTCTTGAAATGGGTGATCGCGGATCTAAGTCAGTACTATTAATCAATAATACTGTAAAAGAGCAACGAGTAGACGGCTCTTCAATCTAAAGATTAATATATTAGATTGTAAGGTATACTCTAATCGCCGGGAAATCCGGTTCTAAGGTAAAAAATTTTACATAAATATATAAATTTTTTTTTATTCATTTATTTTTTTTTTAAAATAGTAATCCTTTGAGCTTATAAATAATTATAATATAAAAATATTTAATCTGTTATTTTATAGGTGAATAAATTGAAATATACTACTAACGCAAATAAATTTAACCCTCATTTTGTAACAGGATTTTGTGATGCTGAATCTTGTTTTTCTTTAAATATTATTAAAAACCCCTTATTCAAACTAGGTTGAAAAATAAGTTTAGTTTTTAGTATTCATTTACATAGTAAAGATATAGATATTTTATATTTTATTCAGAGATTTTTCGGTGTAGGTAATGTCACTTTACATGGGAATTCTGTTATGTTTCAAGTGACTAAATTAGAAGAGTTAGTGTTTATTAGTGAACATTTTAAATTTTATCCACTTAAGACACAAAAATATGCTGATTTTTTATTTTTTATAAAAAGTTTTGATATTATAAATAATAAAAAAACATTTTACTATTGAAGGTTTACATGAACTTATTAGTATTAGAGCTTCTTTAAATAAAGGTTTACCTGAAAGATTAAAATTGGCTTTTCCAAATATTACACCAATAATTAGGCCAGAAATACTTAAATTATCTATGGATCCTAATAACTCAAATATTAAACAATGGGTTGCTGGTTTTGTATCAGGAGAGGGTTGTTTTTTTATTCACACAAGTAAATCTAAAACTCATAAATTAGGGATTAGCATAGCTTTAAACTTTTTTATAGTTCAAAATATTAGAGATTCTTATTTATTAGAAAATTTTACACAAATTTTTGGTTGTGGTTCTGTTTATATTGTTGACAAATCAGGAATAGTTAGATTTTCTGTAAGAAATTTGTCAGATATAACTGAAAAAATTATACCTTTTTTTGAAGAATATAATATACAAGGAATTAAAGCTAAAGATTTTAATGAATTTAAAGAAGCTTGTATTTTAATGAAATATAAATTACATCTAACAAAAGAAGGGTTAGAAAAAATACTCTTGATTAAATCAAGAATGAATTTAAATAGAGAGTAGTATATAATTACTATGTCATAAGAATTTTATTTGAATTTTCTATATTTTTATAAAAACTAGAAAATATAAAAATATTAAATTGTTTAGACGTTATGGGATTTTAATAGCTTTAGATTAAAGTTTCCACATATTATACAAAATGTATAATAGAAGTGGTTGAAATTACCATTATTTGTATGGGCTATATTTGTTACTGCTATATTATTATTATTATCATTACCTGTATTAGCCGGTAAATATATAGTGCCGGCTTTAAATTCGGCTATATGCTGGAAACCGTTACCCTTATTTAAGGAAACATTATCAGCAGGAAACCTTTTCGATTTGAATCTTAGGGGGATCCTCAGAGACTATACGCCGGAATTTATCTTTTGTAATTTATTACCCTTTTTTCAAGTAAAAACAAATAAAATTAAAAATTATAACAATTTATCTGAATTACATTTTAGTTCTTATTTAACCGGTTTAATAGAAGGATGTGGTACTATAATAGTCCCAAAAACTGAACTCTCCTTTAAAGGTAAAATTAATTATCCTTCAATCCAAATTGTTTTTCCTTTAAAAGATTTGCCCTTAGCTTTAATGATTCAAAAAGAATTAAAAAATGGTTCACTTTCTAGAAAAAAAGGATTAAATGCTTATATTTTAACACTAAATAATTATGAAGGATTATTATTAACAACTTCATTAATTAATGGTAATATGAGAACTCCTAAAATTTATGCTTTATATAATTTAATTGACTGGTTAAATTTAAAATTTAAAGAAATTAATCTTTCTAAAAAACCTTTAAACGAGAGTCCATTAGAGTGTAATGCATGGTTATCTGGTTTTATTGAGGCTCTAGGTAATTTTTATGTAAAAACTAAAATTAATAAAACTACCCCCAAATTAAAATGTCATTTTGAACTAATAAAAATACAAAAAGATCATAATGGCTGAAGTAATTTAGATTTTATACAAATTATCGCTAATTTATTACTTTCTTCAGTGAAAGCTATTAGAGTGGATAAACCTAATCCTCAATATAGAGTTAAAACAACTAGTTTAAATGGAAATTTAAGTTTAGAAAAATATTTAAATAATTTTCCTTTATTTGGTATTAAATATTTAGATTATAAAGATTGAATTAAAGTTTTAGATATCTTTAATTCTGGTCAATGTAAATATAAACATAATATTGAAAAAGTTAATTTTATTAAATCTTTTATGTTTGATAAAAGAACTGTGTTTACTTGGGATCATCTAAATAAATTTTACAAATTAGATAAATAAGATATAGTCCGACCTACCTTGAGAAAGGTAGAGTCTCTACCTAGAAGTAAATTTAAATTATTATCTCTAATAGTAATAGGAATATTGCTTCTTGAGACCTTTCTTTTTAAAGTAGTAGTACATATTATTAATATTCTTAATTTATATTTTTATAATATATATAATTTAAAAGATTAGTAGTCATAAGGCTTTGCCTTGTAGAGCAACAATAATTTATTTTAATATAATATTATTAATATTAGTTATAATAAATATATATTGACTTTAACTTCATTTATATTAATTAACTCTCCTTTAATATGGTTAATTAAAATTTCAAATATATTATTCAAACCTTTTATTATAGGATCTCTATTTTATATAATGTACATATTTAGATTTAAAATTAAAGTAGACATTATAGAAATTTTATTAACTTTAGCTTTATTATACCAATTAGGTATAATAATCGAAATTATTATAAATAGTTTTCTCATTGAAGTTAATCATTTAGATTATGCATTGAATATGTCAGATAATAGTAATAATCTAATTGATAATATAACTCGAAATAGAGAAAATCCTGATTATGCCAGAATGATAAGATATCTTTCTACTAATGTAGCAGCTTTGGCTTCTAAAAGACCTCTGACTCGAGCTGTAGGATTAGCAATAGCAAATGCTGGAAACATAATAGAAGAGGTAATATCTAATGAAGAAAGAGCTAATTATTGGATAGATCAATATAATTTCTCTCTTAGAACTGGCAGACTTAGAGGAGGACAAGATGGAACAGGTCCTTTTGAAAGAGGAACTAATCCGTGTGAAAAATCTGATTCTGAGAGTTCAAATAATTATCAAAATTTTATAGATAATTTTGATTTTATTAAGGATTTGTTATCACCTGTAGACCATTCAATTCCATTGAATACTTTAATAAATGTTCATTTTATTGTGATTCTTGGAATATTTGTATTGGTTATTTCTATAATTATAATATTTATCTATTTTTGTTTAAATTTACTAATTATATTAAATAAAGATTACTTTTTAAATAAAGTTAAAAATAAATATGTTGTAATGTATGCTAAATATGTAATATTTAGATCAAGAATAGATATTATAGTTCTAAGTATAATTATTTTGTCTGTATTATGTTTTATAGTCTATATTTTACATTATTTAATAGTACATCCTATTATATTAGAATAAATAAAAGGCTATTACAATGTTATTAACGGATAGAAGGGCGACCGTTCGGTTGCATTTTGAAGTATTTTATATTCTGCATATATATGCGATATATGAATCGCTTTCAAGTCATTTAAGCGAATTCCTACTGGCTTACCTTAATAAAAGCACTTTATGGGGGAACCATAGCCTGCCAGTAAAGGTTGGAACTGGATTGGGACAATCCTTGGCCTCCGATCGAGGAAAGGCGTCTCGACAAGAAAAACAGGTTAATTGTGAAGTTGAGATCAGTTCGGGTCCTGTTGACCGATGGCCTATGTCCAAACCGCTTTCGAGCGGTCCACTGCCATGTAAGCCGCAAGCCGTAAGTTTCTGTTACGGAATGCTAATGACCGGGCTTACGACACTTTCAATAAGAAAGAAAAGATCAGAAGACTCTCTTGCCGGGACAGGGCACCCAAAAAATGCTCAGCCGCAAAATGTGATACCGGTGAACCACAACGAAGTGAAGGTGAAATACCTACATGGCAACAGAGTTGCGCAGACTATTAATACCAGCTGTTACTTGTGGGGCAGAGGCCCCGTAGTACTTTCGAAAGGAAGGGGGCTAAATACTGGATATACGAAAGGTATCCGGTCATACTCTACTAATACTACATCTGAGGCGCCGTCATGGAATGACACTAAGGTTGCTAAAAGATTGCAGTCACTATGGAATGGTAACGCAAAGGACCAAAACTTCATTAACGAAGGGTTATGGAAACTCTTAGACGAAACAGACTTGTGGACCGCAGCTTACGTTAAACTAAGCAGGTCAAAAGGGTCAAACACTGCAAGCTTTGACAGAGCTACTATCGATGGGACAACGTTGGAGAAATTGATTTATCTTAAAGAGGAGCTGATCGGAGGAAAACATCAATTTGGTACAACCAAACGACTATATATTCCTAAGGCTAACGGAAAGCTGAGACCTCTAGGAATACCTCCGTTCAGGGACAGAGTCATTCAAGAAGTTATACGAACTATTCTGGAGGTAATCTATGAACCAATCTTTTCCAACCACTCACATGGCTTTAGACCGGGCCGAAGTTGCCACACAGCCTTAAGACACGTTAAACAGAAAAGTAACGGTTTCGCGTGGGCAATCGAAGGAGACATTAAAGGATTCTTTGATAATATAGACCACCAAATCCTTCTTAGCCTTCTTAATAAGAAGATAAAAGACCCTAGATTTATAAGCTTGATCTACAAAATGATAAAAACTAAGGTAAAGGAAGAAGGATCAAATGAGACTATTAGCCTGATCGGTTCCCCTCAAGGGGCTATTCTTAGTCCTCTGTTATCGAATATTATGCTACACGAATTCGATAAATTCATGGAGGAATATATTGTTAACTATAACCGAGGAAAAAATAGAAAAATCAATCCCGAATACGACCGAGCATGGAAAAACTTCGGGGTTCACGCCGCACGACGAGTACCTTACTTCAAGTACGACGACCCCTCATATAGAAGAATGCACTACGTTAGATATGCAGATGACTTTATCATAACCATAATTGGGACTAAGAACGAGGCAATTGAAATTAAAAACAAATGTTCCGAGTTCCTTAAGGATCTAAAACTGAATCTGAGCGAGGAAAAAACCTTGATCACTAACCCTCGAGTAGACGCGATTCCTTTCTTAGGCTATCTAATCCAGAAGTCGCCCAAACAAAAATATTCCTACTCAAGAATATACGGCGACAGACTAAAACGGGTATCAGTTATCAGAGGGGGACAAATCTTCCTAAAAGCGGATATTCAAAAAGTGAAGAAAAGACTTTCTGAAAAGGGATTCTGCAAGAAGAACGGGTACCCAATACCAAATTTCGCTTACTTAAACGAAACGCAGTATGGAACAATAATTAAGGTTTCGTACATTTTGAGAGGACTATCATCCTATTACAAACTTGCCCGAAACTATCGAGACTTTATGAGCAGAATCAATTACATCCTTAGATACTCCACCGCCAAGATGTTCGCGGCCAAATACAGAATTTCCTCTATTACTAAGGTTTTTGCCATAGCAGGTAAGGACCTGAAAAAGCCACTAAGCAACAAAGCGACTAAGAAATCCGTAATAGGGCAAAAAGAGGAAAGAATCTATGAGTATCTTGATTCCATAGGAATATCCAAAAAAAGCAAAAAAGATAAATCCCAGACCGCCGTAGGATTGCCGTATACTAAATTCAACGACATACCTAAACCCGATCTAGCTCCTCTTAAGAAGGACTTTGCTCCGACGTTCGCAGAGACAATAAAATCCTCACCCAATGCGGCTCACATCAACCCTCTTAACTCACTTAACTGAAGAATATCCAGAACAATAAAACTCTCTGGAGCTTCTTGTATAGTTTGTGACTCTACTCAAAATATTGAGATGCATCACATTAGAGGGGTTAAGTACTTAAAGGGACTAACAGTGCACTCTGCAATTATGAAAACCCTGAATAGAAATCAAGTCCCACTATGTTCGGAGCACCACAAGATGGCGCACAAAAACGGACTGATGACGCTTCTAAAAACGCATAACCCTTCGGAGAAGTCCGAATCTTAATAATTTACCTCCGTAGTTAATATACGTCGAGTTGGAGAGCTGTATGATGGGCGACTATCTCGTACAGTTCGGAGAAGACTTTAGTAAGTCTACCCCTCGGTAGACCGAACTCTTTATTCTATACTTTAATACAAGCTTTTACGACCCAGCAGGAGGTGGTGATCCTATATTATATCAACATCTTTTCTATTATGAGTCATTAATCCCATGTATTAGACAGAATAAATTTAATTCAAATTGTATATCATATCCCATTAATAGTAAATTTAATTTTTTAGAATTCAATGAAAAATATAAAGAGTTTATTAGTAAAGATATTCCAAATGAAAATTTTCTTACTTGATTAATAGGTTTTACTGAAGGGGATGGTTCATTTATATTATCTAAAAGAGGTGATATAAGTTTTGTAATCACTCAAGATACAAAAGATATTCAAGTTTTAAATATGATTAAACAGAATTTAAAATTTGGTAAAGTGATAAAACAAGGTAAAACTGTGTCTAGATTTATTGTACAAGATAAAATAGGTCTATATTTATTAGCTTTATTATTCAATAAAAATTTAGTCACTATCGACAAAATAAATAGTTATATATTATTTATAAATAAAGTTAATAGTTATAATAGAACAGGTAAAATTAAATTACCACAAATTGAATTAGGAGAATTTGAAGTTCTCCCTACATTACAAGATGCATGGTTATCAGGTTTTACTGATGCTGAAGGATGTTTTAGTGTATCAATTTATAGTAATAGTCAACGTTTTAGCATTATTTTTGATATTGCTCAAAAGGGTATACACGGAAAATATATTTTAGATTTTATACAAAATTTATTTAAAATAGGTAAAGTATATAATCATCATGCAAAAAATAATTACTATTATAGAATTAATGGGTTAAAGGGTACTAATTTAATAATAAAATATTTTGATAGTACACATGGAACCCTTAAAACTAAAAAATTAAAAAGTTATTTATTATGGAAGATATTACATGATAAGTTATTAAATAAGGAGCATTTAGACTTAACTAAAAGATATTCATTGAAAGTTTTATCAAGTAAAGTAAATAATACATGGGATTAACTTGGTGGAAAAAAGGAAAAAGTAGATTTGTAAAAATCGTAAATTTAATAAAGCAGATGTAATCTATACTATTATTAATTTAAAAAACAAACTAACAAATAAAAACAAATAATAAGATTTCTTCAGGTTTTACCTACAAAAGACTTTCTTAAATGAATCTTTTTTCTAATCCTAATGATATGGAATAGACAACTTTTAGGAGAAACTATCCCTAAGTCATTAGCTTTTTTCGACAGAAAAAAGATAAGAGCAACCAGTTATTGAATGCTCTTTATGGTTATATCAGTGAAAACGGTTAAAACTACCCAAAGTCAGACCGTCGGTTGCCTAAATAATCGCTACAGACTGGGTCACTGATGGGTACCTGAAATGGTGCTTGATGTACAGTCGATTCCTTCCATAAATTTATAAATTATTTAAATTAAATAATATAAATAAATTGGCACAAGGTCATTAATTATATCTAATTTTAATTAATAAATAAAACTTAGGTAAAATATGATACATGTATCTTAAATAGGGTGAAATAATTTCAGATATGAAGGAATGGGTTCTTTGGTCAAACATGGCCCGATTCAGAAATAACTCTGAATTTGAATTACGCTATATGCTGGAAATGTTATTTATCAGATATAATTACTTTGAACATAAGTGGTCTTTTAATTAGACCCCGCTCAAGTAAAAATGTTATATATGAAACACAATCAGCAGGAAACCAACGACGAGGGATAAATAGTTTAGTAGGATCCTCAGAGACTATATGCGTAACACCTTATTCAAAAAAGTTTTGTGAATGGTTCTCTGGTATTATCGATGGAGATGGAAGTTTTCAATTAAGTAAAAAAGGATATACCAGTCTTGAAATTACTATGGGTTTAGAAGATTTGCCTTGTTTACGTTATATTCAAGATAAACTTGGAGGAAGTATAAAAATGCGAAGTGGCGCTAAAGCTTATCGTTATAGATTACATAATAAACAAGGTATGATCAAGGTAATCAATTGTGTTAATGGGAATATTCGAAACAGTAAAAGATTAATACAATTACATCGAGTGTCTCAACAACTTAATATACCTTTAAAAAAACCTATTCCTTTGACTAAAGATAATAATTGGTTATCGGGATTTTTTGATGCTGATGGTACTATTACCTTTAGTATAAAACAAGGATATCCACAATTAAGTATTCGAGTAACTAATAAATTATTACAAGATGTAGAATTTTTTAAAAATATTTTTGGTGGTAATATTTATTTTGATAGTAGTCAATATGGTTGTTATGTTTGGTCTATACAAAGTAGAAATGATATAGTAAAGATGCTAGAATTTTTTAAAATTAGTACTTTTCGAAGTCACAAAAGTAAACGATTTTTTTTAATTTTAGATTATTTTAAATTATGTGATTTAAAGGCATATAAATCAAATAGTATATATCATAAAGCATGGTTAAAATTTCTGATTAAATGAACTAAATATCAAATATAGAATAAGGTGAAGAGATAGTCCATTATCTATAGATATTATATAGATAAGCATCCAGAAGTCAAATATATAGGCTTCTTAACGTTGCTATATGCTGGAACTACTTCTATAAATAGTTTTAAATACTCCATCTTAAAGAATATAGTAAAAAAGTTAAAACAATGAAGTATATCAGCAGGTAACAATTTTATTAATGTAAACATTGAAACCTCAGAGACTTTACGCAACGAAACTGTAGAAATAACAGAAAATATTAAAACTGTTTCTGTACATGTACCTAAACATTTAAAGCCAATAAGTGATGATCAATTTGGACATTATTTAGCTGGATTAATTGATGGTGAGGGTCAGTTTAGTAGTAAACAACAATTAGTTATTGTATTTCATTATTTAGATGCTTCTTTAGCTTATTACATTAAAAAACGATTAAATTTTGGAAAAGTTAAAAAAGTTACAAATAAAAATGCTTTTATGTTAGTAATAGACTCTAGAAAAGGTTTGGAAAAAGTAATTAATTTAATAAATGGTAAAATTAGAACAGATAATATATTTAATCAAATAAATAATAATATATTAAATCATATTAATTTTGCTGAATTTAGAAAAAATATTAATTTTAAATTAAATTTAGATAATGATTTAATAAATCATTGGTTAGCTGGATTCTCTGATGCTAAAGCTAGTTTTCAAATTAAAGTCATTAATTGTAGTAATAAAGTAGAAATTCGATTAAATTTTCAAATTGATCAAAAAAAAGATAATATTTTAGTCTTAATTAAAGAATTTTTAGGAGGAAATATAGTATATATAAAAAGTCAAGATACTTATTATTATAATTCCACTAGTTTTGGCTCAGCAAAAAATGTTATTAATTATTTTGATTACTTTCATTTATTATCTAGTAAACATATTAATTATTTAAAATGAAGAAAAGCATATTTAATAATTCAAGATAGAGATCATTTAAATAAAGATGGTATTGAAAAAATTATTAAATTAAAAAATACAATGAACAAACTAAATAATACTACAAATACTACAGTTTAAGATAAAGTCCTAACAAGGATGTGAAATTCTTGAGTGTTAATTAGAATAGATTATTAGTAGGTATAGTCATTATTCGATTAATCAAAATTTTGTTATATATTAATTATACCTGGTTTTGGTATAGTTAGTCATATTGTGTCCACATTTTCAGGAAAACCTGTATTCGGTCAAACAATTCCTATGAATGGCCCTTGTAATAATAACTTTTCCCTTTGTTATTATCTCGCAACATACTATATGCAGGAAGGAAAGGCTATTCTGTTTAGTACTAAAGGAAAACGAGAAAGAATTTATTTTATTAGTTTATTCGCTTTAGTAATAATCTATTCAGTACTTTCTAATCCGCAGGTAACCAACGCACAGATGATCTTATACTTTTTTAAAGATCCAAGCATGTTAGTAGGAACCTCAGAGACTGTACGTATGTTTTCTATTTGTCTATCTTCTATAAAAGAATATTCTAAAGGGAATGACGATACAGATTTAAAAGTTCGTCAATGGATTGCTGGTGTCATTGATGGAGATGGTAATTTTTATATTTCTAAAAAAGGATATATTGAACTATCCGTAGTAATGGAACCACGTGATATTGCTTGTCTATATAAAATGAAACAACGATATGGTGGTTCAGTTAAAGCTACTTCACATGCTAAAGCTATACGTTTCCGATTACATCATATGACTGGAATACAACAAGTAATTAGAGATGTAAATGGTCTTATTCAAAATCCTGTTCGATTAGCTCAATTTAAAAAGGTGTGTAATTTATATAATGTAGATTATATACCTTCAATTGAACTTAAATATAATAGTGCTTATCTATCAGGTTTATTTGATACAGATGGAAGCATATATTTCAATAAACAATCAATACAAGTTTTTATCACTGTAACACAAAAAGGTAGAGAATTACTCGATAATTTAGTACCTGTATATGGAGGAACTGTACGATCTTCTAATAAGAGCGCTACTGCTTTCAAATGGACAGTCTATAAAAAAGAGGAAGTTCTTAGTCTAATAAACAACTACTTTCACTGGAACAACTGTGTTTCTGCCAAAAACAAAAAATTTGGTATGGTAAAGCAGTTTTATTTTCTATCTTCAATGGGTGCTGTTAATGCACCGGAGGAGTCAGTGTTGGGACGTAGTTTTGTAAGATTTGTAAAACAGTGGGAAGCAACCAACAATTTAGATAATTAGAAAAAGAGACAGTCCAATATAACCGTAAACATAACTCGGTAATTATTGTATATAGGAATGGTATATGCTATGTTCTCAATTGGAATATTAGGTTTCTTAGTGTGGTCACATCACATGTTCTCAGTAGGATTAGATGTAGATACAAGAGCATATTTCACAGCAGCTACAATGGTTATTGCTGTTCCTACTGGAATAAAAATTTTCTCTTGGCTGTCATATTCCTTTAGTAAGAATATTTATATGGCCAATCAAACATATTTAAATGTACTAGAATATTTGGAGAGTTTTAATGATAATTTATTTAACGTATTTCCAAGATCAAATAAATATTATTTACCAGAAAATAATAGGTGTAAAAATCTAGTTTTATATGGATCTAATCTTTCTTCCACTATACATTATCCTAAATATACAAGTATTATAAAATATATGATCTCTATACCTAATAATATTTTATTTCCTTTAATAGGTCTTTTAATGTCAGATGGTTGTATAACTATTAATAGTAGTAGTAAATTATTAATGGTAGAAAAATATCCTAAAGATATTGGAGCGAGATTTAGATTTAAACAAAGTATAAAAAGATCTGAGTATGTGTTTAGGGTATTTTCACTTCTTTCTCATTATTGCATTTCTTATCCTAAAGTAGTTAAAACTAGAGTGAATAGAAAAGATTTTTTAGGTATTGAAATAATAACTCGATCTTTACCTTGTTTTTTAATATTATATCGTAAATTTTATTTTAAAGGAAGAAAAATTGTACCTTTAGATTTTTATGATTTAATAACTTATGAAGGTTTAGCTCATTGGATTATGGGAGATGGAAGTTTTGTGAAAGGAGGAGGATTATATTTACAAACTCAAAGTTTTTCTGTTAAAGAGTGTGTTTTTATTATTAATATTTTCTATATTAAATTTCAAATTGAAAGTAAAATACATTTTCAAAGGGGATTGCCTGTTTTATATTTAACAGTTAATTCTATTAAAAAAATATATCCTCATATTCAAGAATTTATTATTCCTAGCATGAAATATAAATTTCATTATAAATTAACAAATAATTAACTAGTTATTTAAATATAGGGGCAAACTCGAGGGAAATCCTATTTAATAGAATAAGTAATATTAATAGGATAATCGTCGAACTAAATCATAATTAGGAAACTATTATGTAAAAGCGTAGAGACTAGATGCTCCATGATTTCTAAGTAAATTGTAAATTGTAAATTGTAAATTGTAAATTGTAAATTGTAAATTGTAAATTTAAATAAAGGAGATTTTTAATTATTAAAATATTATTTATATGAAATTATAAGGAATAGTCCAAAATCGCCGGTAACGGATTAGAGCAAAACTCTAATAAAAAATAAATAATTCTTTATTTTTAGATACTAGGCCCACTAAACCTGAAATGGTTGAAGGCTGAACCTTGAGCTACTTTATATGGAGGAAGTTTAAGATATAATACACCTTTATTATTTGTATTAGGATTCTTAGCTTTATTCACTATTGGTGGATTATTCTACTCTGGTTAGTTCACTTTAAAGGCTACTATATGCTGGGAACCTCTAATAACTAAGATACTCTAAATTTATTTGATTTAAGTAACAAAGCTTAGTTTTGAGCAATCAGCAGGTAACTACCGACACAACAGTAGTCTAGTAGGAACCTCAGAGACTATACGTAGCCATCATTTTAGACTGTAATAATTTTTAAAATTTATGTAAAATGATAAGAGATAGTCCAATAAAATAATAAATATTTATTATTTGAGTTTTTAAGTGTGAATGCATCTTTGAAAAATGAGAGTATTTTTCTATAAACTATACTTTATTAAATTGTTCAAATTGTTTTTTAACTAAATTAGTAGAACAAATAAAACCTATTAAAATATATACTAATTTTAAAACAGAGAAAGAACAATTAAAAAAAGATCAAAAAGATAAAACAGGTGTTTATTGTTTACTCAATTTAATAAATGGTCATTTCTATATTGGAAGTTCTGTAAACCTTGCTTTTAGAATGATGAATTATCTAAACACTACTTTTTTAAAAAATAAAAAAAATAATAATATGCCTATTACACAAGCATTGTTAAAATATGGACAAGATAATTTTGCTGTATTAATTTTAGAATATGTAGATATTGAAAAGTTATCTATAAGAGAAACTTACTATATTACACAGTTAGTACCTTATTATAACATATTAAAACAAGGTTATTCCTCAATAGGATATAAACATACTGAAGCTACTAAACAATTGCTATCTGAATTAGCTAAAAATAGAGTACATTCTAATAAAACTAAAGTTTTAATTTCTAGAGCTTTAGTGGGTGAAAATAATCCTTTTTTCAATAAAAATCATTCAGTAGAATCTAAATTAAGAATGATAGAAGCTAATTCAGCCTATCCTATTTATATTTATAATTCATTTAAAGAATTATTAGTCATTTTTCCTTCAGTGAAAACTTTAGCTAAATTAATTAATTCTAATCATTCTACTATAGTAAATATTATTAAAAACGGTAGATTGTTTAGAGGTGAGTGGTATTTTAGTAATTTACCCTTTAATTTGAATGATACACCTGTAATATCTAATTGGTCTTCAAAAGAGTCTAATAAATTAATATTAGAAATTAATAATAATTCTTATATTAAAAAAGCTATTTTTGTTTATAACACAAATAAAGAGTTTATACATAAATTTGAAGGTGTGACACACGCTCAAAAAGAATTAAAAATTAATCACGATTTAATCAAAAAATATGCGTTACTAAATACACCTTACAAAGGGTTTATGTTTAGTTATGAGAGATTGATAGATAAAATGCCATTATAATTTAAATGTAGGATTAGATTTCTATCCTAAAGTTTAAACTTAAATTTTTTTATTTCCTTTTTTGCAAAACTTTTAGAGAAGTGATTAATATAAATTCTTCAATTTTGTAACAGGAGTAGTTTTATCTAATGCATCATTAGATATTGCTTTCCATGATAGAATTAAAAATGATCCTAATTATGTTCAGAAATTCTGGGTAGGATTAATGGATGGTAATGGAAATATTCAAGTTAACCATTGGAGATATAAAAATATTCAGTATAGATTAGTTATTAAATTGAAATATTCTTATGAAAATATTTGTTTGTGTCATTTATTGACTGAATTTATTGGAGGTAAATTAAACATAATTGGAAATAATAAATTTGTTCTTTGAGATGTAAACAATAGAAAACAAATTAAAAAAATTATTAAAATATTTCTTAAATATCCCCCTCTAACTACCAGATTAGTTTCACAATTAACTTTTCTGTTAGAATGTTTTGAAAAGAACAATGTGAAATGGTATTTAAATGCAAGAAATAAAAAATATTTAAACACTAAGGTTGAAATTAAAAATATTGATAATAATTATTTTCAGGTGTGGTTATCTGGTTTTATTGAAGCAAAAGGTTGTTTCTCTATTAAAAATAATAACAATAATCATTCCTTTTCAATTGGATTAAATGATGATAAATATATCTTAGATAAAATTAAAAGTCATTTTAATATTACAAATCAAGTTAGACAAATAAAGGATAGATTCTGGAATATTGAAATTTATCGTAAATTAATCTTATTAAATATTATTAATCATTGTCATGAATATCCTTTACTTGGAGAAAAATTAATTTCATTTACAAAATTCAGAGATCTTTTTAAATAAGTGTCATGTTGTCTTACCACTATGATGAATTAGAAGAAGAATTTATCGGTAATTTAAGTTATATTGAGGGATAAAATAATTATCAGTAATATAATTTATATTGAATTAAATAATAATTTATTGATAATATTATTTATATTGAATTAGATGATAATTTATCGGTAATATAATTTATATTGCTAACGGTGGAATCTTTTAAATAGAAATTTAAGCAGTTTCTACACTACAAATTTAAAAGGCTATACCGTGGAAACCAAATTAAAATGTGTATAATAATTTGACAACATTTTAAAAGTAGGATCCGTAGAGACTATACGTGGTAATCAAAAATTAATTAAGTTTAATGATTAGATAAGATATAGTCCGATCCTTATCGTAAGATAAGAAAATAAAAAAAAAAAACATAAATATTCGTATGATATTTTTTTTATTAATAATTGAGTTTAAAAACGTTAGAGATTAATAGTCATATTTCAGAAATTATTTGTATTAATAATTTACAATTTCCATATCATTTCTTAGATAATACAAATATAATAACATATAGTTCAATACCAAAAATATTTAAAATTGGTTTATTATATAGTTTTTTAATTGGGTTAGTATTAGGTAAAATAGGGTTGTATTTTAAGAATTCATCTATTGGGAAATTTGTCATTAATAATATGAATATTTATATACTTAAATATATCAGTATAAGAATATTAAATCTATCTTTATTTTGGAAATTATTTATATTTTTATTATGTTTATTTATAGTTATAGATATTTATCAGATTTATTATTATAATGGAGTTATAAACTATGACTGGGAATTAATAAAAACAGTCTTAAATATGGCAGAAGATAACAATAAACCTGTCGTAGATGCAAGTCACTCATTAGTTAATAGTCACACTCCTGTAGCCAATGTCACTGTACCAGTAGAAGCAGCAAAAATGACTAGTACGGCTTTTACTACTGCTGCTGGAATGAAAGCAGGTTTAGATTTAGCTAAAATTGTTCCTGGAATAGGAGATAAATCCGTAGTATTCGTAGGTACAACTATTGTAGCTCAAGCTATTAATATTACAGTTAATAAACTAAATATTTATTCTCCCTCTTCTTCAGCTTCAGAAACTAAAAATAGTTTTATCTCTGATGATATTTATCAATTTATTAATGGAAAGAGCAATAATAGTAAAATTAATGACAAATTTTCAGAATATCCTTATAACTTAATACCTGATTTAAATATGTATATAAATATAGAAATTTGGTTTCTTATTATTTTAATTAATGTATTAGTAACAGCTTATCTATTGGAAAAAAAAATAGATATAAATAAATTTATCAGAAATGATAGATTAAGAAAAGTATTAAATTATATGTATAATAGATATATTTCTGTGTGGTCTGTATCTAGAAATATTATCATTAGTTGGTGTATATTAATGTTAATATTATGCATTTTTATGTCAAAATTGATATTATTTTTAGTTTTTTCTTTCTAAAAAAAAAAATAAATCTATTAATAACTAAAAATAGAAATATAGAAATATAAACTTTAGAATAGACTTATTACGTAGTTGCTCATTTTCACTATGTATTATCTATGGGTGCTGTATTTGCTTTATTCGCTGGATTTTATTTTTGGGCTCCTAAAATTATTGGTAAATCTTATAATGAATTATTAGGTAAAATTCATTTCTGGACTTTATTTATTGGGGTTAATTTAACATTCTTTCCACAACACTTTTTAGGTTTATCGGGTAAAATACATTTTCAATACTTTAAAAAAATAAAATTTAATCACATAAGGCTAAAATTAGAATGGAATTTCTTTTTATTCTCTTTTTTAATATATTTTATTAGTGTTAAATTAAATGATTCTATTTTTTTAGTTAATTTTGTTATTCCTATTTCAGTGTCTTTAAAATATAGAAAATTTAAAAATATTCAATTTCCAAACGGACCACATATTAAAGCACAATGGTTAAAGTCACCAATAAGGGTTTATGAAAATCCAAACTATAATAGAAATTTAATAGGTTCTGAAAATAGAAAACGATCTGTTATATATCAATGGATAAATCTGATTACAGGCAAAATATATGTGGGAAGTGCTTGGAATGGTTCCTCTAGATTATTAAGCTATTGGAGACCTAGTATTTTACGAAGAAAATATCCTATATATAATAATATAAACTTTTATGGAATGCATAATTTTGCTTTAGCTATATTAGAAGATTTAGGTATTTCTGGTACTATCCCTAAAGAATATATACTCTATCGAGAACAACACTATTTAGATCTATTATTTGATAAATATCCTGACTTAGTGATTAATTTATCTAAAGTTGCAGGTTCTACTAAAGGTTATAAACATAGCCCTGAATTTGGGTTAAATCGTTTAGGAAAATTAAATCCAATGTATGGACGAGTGAAATCAAAAGAGTTTATAGAGATGCAAACTAAAGATAAAAGTGGAAGTAATAATCCACTGTTTGGATTACAAAAATCTCCTTCAACTCTAGCTAAAATAACTAAATTAGTGTATGTTTACAATTGTTTAAATATGTCTTATATAGGACAGTTTTCTACAGTGAATTGTTCTAAACATTTTAAAATGGGTAAAGATACATTAACTAAATATATTAAAAATGGTTTCCCTTATAAAGGTAAAATATTTAGCCGATTAAAACGGCATTAAAGTATTTAATAAAAATTGCCCCAGTAATATATAAATATAATAATTTTTATATATTATTTGCAAAATTGGGTGAATTGCAAGAAATACCTTAAGTAGGTTAACTTGCAGCTTATCTTATTACGAAGGTTTATTATGTCTTATACATGATAAGTAATAAGCGAGTTCAACGATTAACGGGTGAGTCACTTCAACAATAATCCCGATACAAGTGCCCAACAATTATTTTTTAATAATTGATGACATAATCTGAACCCAATAGTAATATTGGGAAATAGGGTTTAAATTACCCTATGATAACAAAATTGATGCCTAGAAGAATACCAGATTATCCTGATGCATTTTCTGGATGGAATGCAGTATCTAGTTTTGGATCTTTAGTGTCAGTAGTGGCTACAATTTTATTTGCTTATATTATTTATGATATTTTTGCTAACCAACCTGAATGCTCTAATAATCCTTGGCAAACTGCACCTTACTTTACAAGTGAAGTTTTATTAAATAATGACACTCAAACAACTAATACTTTAGAATGGACATTAGCTAGTCCTATCCCATTCCACGCATTTAAAATGTTACCAATACAATCTTAATTTGCGGAGGATTTGAATTTTTTTATTTATAATTTTAACCCTATACTCTGACAATTATTAATTCATATTTGTTTGGTAAGGAATAAAAATTAATTTATATTTCCATTTTTAATAATAATTTAAATTTTTATTATTATATATAAAGTTTAAAATATAAAAGTAAGGATAAAATAATTATGTCATTTTATGAATGTCTCTGTAATTATTTTCTCCTTAATTAAACAGAATAAATAATTATTAATAACACATATTAAATAATTATTTATTATTTATATAAGAAATATAAATATATAAAAAAATAAAATATTCAACTCTTGAATGCTTAGTCATCCTGCCTTAAATGTAAATTTAAATTCTAAATTTAATCCTTAAGGTCAATTCTTCTTGGTTAAACCTGCAAAAAATACATACTAATTAATATAAATTATTAATTATTATCATCCTTTTTTGTTTAATGCCTTATACTCGGTGATTATAATATCAAATAAGAAAATTATTGATATTAAAAATAATAGAACGTATAAAATTATTTTTTTTAATTTATACGTAGGCAATATAAAATACTTAGTTTATAAAATGAAATTACTAGAAATATTAAGAAAATATGTAGCTCCAGGTGTGTTAGGTTCTATCACTATTGATAGTTATCGAAGACAAGTTCATAGTCATAATAAAGATATGTTAAATATTAAAAATGAGACCTCTGATAATATAAAAATTATGCAAGAACAATTATGGGGTCAAAAAACTGCTAGTTCTGAATTTAAAGCGAAATTAGAAGCAAGTTCTAGTAGAATTGACAATGTAGATCAAAATATATTAAAATGTAAATCTAAATTAAGTGAGATAGACTCCAAATTAAAAGACGGTCATTTTAATAATGGAGAAAATGCTGAAAGTTTAAATAATTTAAAAACATATTATTCTGAGGAGTTAGATAAATATATCGGAGTAAAAAATGATTTTATAAAAGAACTTCCATACATCATTAATAGTAATCATAAATCTGAACTCTTTGATTGGTTATATGCTTTAATAGACAAATATCAAACTATAGTAGATAATTTAAGTTTAGAGCAATTAGTTGCTTTATTTAATATATTTGGATATATTATGATATTATCTACAATAACATCTCTTAGTATATTATTAATCGGTGATTACTTAATTGAGAAATTTAATCTTGATACAAAATATCCTAAATTATCTATATATATAAGAATGAAACAAAAATTGAATAAACATTATTTAATGTTTTATATTATAATATTATATTTATTAGTCCTATTACTTATAATATGTAATGTGTACATGTTAGTTTTAAAATATTTTGTATAAATTATTAATTTTATTCTTTTTAATCTTTAATTAATAATTTTAATTAACCTATTATTTATACTTTATTTAATGATAATAACTATAATCTTTTAAATTATTATTATTATACAAGCTTTTTTATTATAGTGTTAAGATAATATTTATTTATATGTTAACTTTATAATTTGTATACCCCTATATTTATATAAAATATTATAATATTATAGAAATTTTAATAAATTCTTACTAAAATAGTAATATTTATCTATTATAATCTATATATTCATTATTATTTTAATAATTAAAAAAAATAAATAAAGTTATTTATTTAAAATATTAATTATAGGAATGTATAATAGTTAGTCTAATGTTAATGTTTAATATATATTAACTATAATAAGTAATTACCTATAATTTAAATGTAACTTATTATAATAAAAATTATACTACTAAGTTATAATATAATATTATTAACTAAAATATTAAATTGAACTACTAAACTACTAATATATTAAATTATAAATAAGTTTAAGCAACCAACCGTAAACGTTCTTATGTTTATAAATTATTAATAATTTTTATATAAATTAATTATATTCCAACTAATAATAACTCGTTGGTATAAATTTAATAAAAAAATAAAATAAAAATAAAAAAATTAGATGAAAATAAATAAATTTCAACATTTTCCTTATCATTTAGTAGATCCTTCTCCTTGGCCAATCTTATTAAGTTTTTCATTATTAAATTTAACAGTAGGAGCAGTATTATATATGCATGGATATAATAATGGAGGTTTAATATTATTAATTGGTTTTATTTTAACTGTGTTTGGAATGACTCTATGGTTCAGAGATGTAATAACAGAAGGAACTTATTTAGGACATCATACAAAACAAGTAAAAAACGGATTAATGATAGGGATCTTACTTTTTATTGTTAGTGAAGTATTTGCTTTCTTATCTGTTTTCTGGGCTTTCTTCCATTCTAGTTTATCTCCTGCTATAGAACTTGGAGGATCTTGGCCCCCAGTAGGAATAACTCCCTTAGATCCTTTTGCAATACCCTTACTTAATACTTTCTTATTATTATCCAGTGGAGCATTTATCACTTATGGTCATCATGCACTAATTGCTGGAGATAGAAAAGCAGCTATTGATGGAGTATTTTTAACAATTGTATTAGCTATATTATTTACTGCTTTACAATATTATGAATATAATGAAGCTGGATTTACAATGGCTGATGGTATTTATGGATCAGCATTTTATGCTTCTACAGGACTTCATGGATTACATGTTATTATTGGTACAATTTTCATTTTAGTAGGATTTATTAGAATTATAAATTATCAATTAACAAGACAACATCACCAAGGATTTGAAGCAAGTATCTTATATTGGCATTTTGTGGATGTAGTTTGGTTATTCTTATTTGTAGCTGTATATTTCTGGGGTGGTGCCTAATATAATGTCAATATATATATATATACACACATAAATATTTCCCCTTTATGAACTTTATTTATTATATATTAAAATAATAAAGGTATAAATAAATAATTATCCTATATTTCATCTCTTTATTAACTAATAATTTCTTGAACTTATAAACAATGAAAATAAATATATTTAAATTTATTAACTATTTTATATTATATTTCAAATTTTTACTACTTATAATTCTAATACATTTATTTTTATAATATTAATATATATCAGTTATATTGTATAGAAAGTTATTAGTGAGTATTATTTTTAGTATGCAATGGAATTATAACTATTTTTACTTTGTTTAGGTTTAAGAATTGGTTTTTAAATAAATAAATTTTAATTTTTTAATAAATATTACACTAGATTATTAAAATTACAAAATTATTCTCTGATTAAATTCTCTCTGTTCTACAAAATTAATAATGTAAATATGAAATATTCTTTTTTATTTATAGGAAAGATTAAATAATTTAAAGCTAAATATCCCATATAATAGTTAACCTAAAATCAAATTTGCTTTTTTTAATATTATCATTACTCTGTTTATTACCTTTTCTCAATGTAGTAAGTTATTTAACTTCATTATATTTAATGAATAAATATGATATGGATATTAAATTTAATAAATTTAAAAAATAACTTGATATTATGAAAAAAAAAGTTCTTTATTTTTTTTAATTATCTTAGAAGGTATAACTTGTCTGTTTGTATTGTTAGGTATAATAATCTGTTATTTGTGTTAAATACGTATAATTTATAATTTTACTTTATCTTAAAATAAACTTTAATTATATAAACATATATAAATAGTCATTTTTTATAAATAAAAATATTATTTCCTGTATTAATTATTAATAATTAAGTATTAAATTTTTATTATTATTATTATTATTATTAAAAACTGTTCTTATTTAGTCCTAAAATAATAATATTTATATATTATAATCTATATATTCATTATTATTATAATAAAATTATAATTAAAGTTTTATTATTTAATACTTAATACTTAAAATTGTATTATATTTAATATAATAATTATGTGTTATATTTATTATTAACTATAATAAGTAATTACCTCTAATTTAACTTATTATAATAAAAATTATACTACTAAGTTATAATATAATATTATTTAATAAAATATTAAATTTAAATAATCAACTAATATTAAATTATAAATAAGTTTAAGCAACCAACCGTAAACGTTCTTATGTTTATAAATTATTAATTAATATAAATGAATTCTAATTAATAATAACTCGTTGGTATAAATTTAATAAAAAAGAGAATAAAAAAACTTTAAAATGACTCATAATTTTATGCTTTATAACACATTTTATGAACACTTTCCTATTTTTATAGAAACTATAATATCATTTAGTATAGTAACATATTTATTGGAAGGTTTTTCTAATAATAAAACATTAAAATCAATACAAAAACTAATTTTAATATTAGTTTTAATTATAATGTTTATAGTAGCCTTATTTTTTATTTTTGCCTTCTTATCTGAATACTTTGATTTAGACATTATTCATTTATCAGACTCTAGCGATAAAAGCATTAAAGGTACAATAACCACTTCGATAGACACTACCTCAGATGCAATGAAAGATGCAGTAGAAAAGGTAGGTTCAGGTTTCTCTAGTTTAGGCTTAGGTTCCGCCATTGGAGCAGGTGCAGCTGCTACTGCTAAAGTAATAAAAAATGCTTCAATTCCTCCAAGACAAAAGGTTGGTTTAGTATTCATTGGCGGAGCTGGAGGTGCTGCGTCTCATGTAGGAGCTACTTTGTTTAATAAAAATACGTATTCAAATAAAAATAATCAATCTTCAAGTTCTAATAATCAATCTTCAAGTTCTAATAATCAATCTTCAAGTTCTAATAATCAATCTTCAAGTTCTAATAACACATTAGAAGGCTCACAAAGTAATATAACTAGTTCAAATGTGGATACTACAGATAATACGAAAGATATTGTAGCAAATTCTCCAAATGATCATATAGACATATTAAATTTAGTATTTAATAGTGATAATTCTATTTATATTGCTTTAGGTTCAATGTACATATTAGATATATTAAAAATTTTATTGTTTATATATTTAATAATCGATATAATTATATTATTTATTTTTAAGGAAGAAAGAGATATAACTAACTTTATAAATAATAAAATTCCAGATAAATATAATTTAAGAAAAATTATATTTAAAATTTTTAAATTAGTTTCAAAAGGAAATAAATTAAATTTAATAATTTGTATTTTTTTATTACTTTCTTTTGAATTTAGTACTTTGTATTTACATACTCTCTTAATAACAAATTTTCCCTTTATTTGTGAAGTATTTTTAAATTCTAAATAAATTAAACCTTAAAAATTTTTATATTTTATTATAAGTAAATTCCCCTATACTTTAAAATATAAAAATTGTACTAAAATAATTATTCAATTCATTTATGTTTTTAAATATTGGTATGTTATACACTATTTACTATTTATTAAAACCTTTAAATAGCAAAATGTAAATATTTTATATTTAAAAAAAAAATTTTTTTTTACAAGGTAGTAAAAAGAATAATTTCACTATTAATTAAAATATAATAATATTTTTAATAAAAAATTGAATTATTTTATATTGGTTGAAATTAGATAATTAAGGATTTTAAGGAATAATAATAAATATTTTTTATATTCATGACTAGGTTATAACCCTTATTATAGTAATAAGAGTAGCTATAATAATATATATTTATATATATTATATTTGTATTATTTTTATATTAGTTTGAATAATTAAATAAATAATGAAAATATAAATTCTCTTCTAATAATAAATACTAAATAAAAAATTTATAAAAATGATAAAAATAGATAAAAATTTAAAAATAATTGCTTCATTAGGAAAAAATATATGAAGGAAAAGAAAATAATCGTGAATTAAAATTTGTTAGTTCTATAGTTAAATACAACGGATAAATTAATGTTGAATCCATAAATGAAATGTATAAATTATTACAATTTAATACAAGATTTTTTTATCGAGATACTTATGAAGTAATATATTTAAGTGTAACTGAATATGTATATAGAAGTGAAATAATTTTAGAAAAAAGTGGATTAGTAATAAAGGGTGTAAATTTTTTAAATTTCTTGTTTTAATGAATAATTATAAAATCTATAAAGAAACAAATAATAAATATTACTTAGATTCTATAAGAGAAGAATTAATTTTAAATAGTAGAAATAGATATTTTGAAAGAATGGTCAAATTAAATCAAATTAAAGATAATATTGAAAATTCAAGATTTGTACTAAATTCTGACAAAAAAAAAACAAAAATAGATAAAATATGGCACTTATCTCTCAAAAATCTCACTAAAGATATTAAAAAAAGAAACTTATTCTTAGATAAAGAAAATCAAAATTATTTTTTATAATCTCATTAATAGGAATAAGCTATTATGAAATGAAAAATTTGTTAATTCTTCCTTTAAATAATAATTAGAAATAAGTTCTAGTATAATTAATGAAGTGGATCAAAATATATTTGAAGTTAAATATAAATTATATATAACTATATTAAATAACTGTAATATATAAGTATTAATAGTAATCATAAATCTGAACTCTTTGATTGGTTATATGATTTTTTAGACAAATATTAAACTTTAGTAGATAATTTAAGTTTAGAGCAAATTAGTTATTTTATAAAATATATTTGGAGCTATTATGAGTTTAATGTCATTAATTTATATTAAGATATTGTTATTTGGATGAGTATTTATTTCATAAATTTTATCTTCTAATACCCTAATTTATCTTATAATATGAATAAATTAAAAAGTATCTTAAATTACACTAAACATTAAGTCATTTTATTCAATGTTTTATATTATAATTTTTCATATATAAGTCCTATTACTTATAATATGTAATGTGTACATGTTAGTTTTAAAATATTTTGTATAAATTATTAATTTTATTCTTTTTAATCTTTAATTAATAATTTTAATTAACCTATTATTTATACTTTATTTAATGATAATAACTATAATCTTTTAAATTATTATTATTATACAAGCTTTTTTATTATTTTAACAAGATAATATTTACTATTATGTTAACTTTATAATTTGTATACCCCTATATTAATTATAAAATATAAATTATTAATATTAAAAACTGTTAATAAGTATTCCTAAAATAATAATATTTATTTAGTTTAATTTCTATAATAATTATTATATAAATAATAAAATAATAATTAAATCTCTATACTGATAATATTAAAATTATGAATCTATTATAGTTAGTATAATGTTTATAATTTATATTATTAAATAATTATATGTAATTACCTATAATTTAAATGTAACTTATTATAATAAAAATTATACTACTAACTTCTAATATATTATTATTACTTTATTTTCAAATTAAATGAACTAATATTAAATTATATATTTGTTTAAGCAACCAACCATAAACGTTCTTATGTTTATAAATTATTAATAATTTTTATATAAACTAATTATATTCTAATTAAATTAATAATAATAACTCGTTGGTATAAATTTAATAAAAAAGAGAATAAAAAAATTACAAAAATGGAATTTATGCTATTTTTTAAATATAATTATTTAATTATAAGTCTCTTCAAAGCAATAGTAGTTCAACTACTTATTATTTTACATGTATATTACCTTTTAGATGGCGATGGTGATTCTGACACTAAATTTTCAGAAGCTGGTTTATTTACTACAAAATTAAGATAAACAATTACATTAGGAATAGGTATATTAGGTTCATATTCTAGTTATATTACTATTAAAAATGAACCTTTTAACACAGAACAAAATAATACTGACACTATACATGCTTCTTTAGATAAAATACATAAAAATGTAGAAACTAATTATATATTATTAAATGATAATATAAAAAATTTATATAAACTAAAAGAATCTTTAGAAAATTCTAAAAATAAACTTCAAAACTCAACTAATAGTTCTCTCACTGTTGTTGAAAAATTAGAAGAAAATTTAAAAAATCATTTAAGTGTTTTAAATCAAGTAGGTGATATTAAAAAAAATCCAGCTAAATTATCAGTTAATGATCTTGAAGAAAAAAAAAATAATTATTAATAAAACAAGGTTTAGAAGTAGATACATTGGAAAAGTTTTTAACAGAAAATCAGACTCCAACAATTCAAGATATTATAAACCAAAATTTATCTCAAGGATCTAATATAAAGACTGACTCTAATTTATCTTCAGAATCTAATACCTCTACTGAATTAGATATTAATAAAAGTAGTACTTTATCTACATTATTAGAGAATTTTGAAAATTTAAATGGGATTAAAAAATTAGCTGTTTCTTTACTATTCTTAAAAATTACTTTACTCTCTTCTTTACTTTCTATAGTTTTTGTATTTTATGGAGATTATTTATTAACAAAATATAATATTGAAAATAGATTCCCTAAATTAGGTAAAATAATTCAATTAAGAAAAAAATATACAAGATATTATTTAGTGTTAAGTAGTATAATAATAATAACTGTTATTTTTACTGAAATAGTGTTGTGTATCTCTATTTTATCTTTATAATTTATTAATGTTTATATTAATTTCTTTGTAATTTATTACATTTATATTATGTAAATATAGTCAAGATATTTTTAGTGTTTATTTCTTTTTACTCTACTAATGATTAATACTATTTAATTAGTATATATTACTAAAAAGAAAGCTTATAATATTTTATAATTAAATAATTCTATTTAATTTATATTCTTCTTTATATTTTATTATTTAAAATGAAACATTAAATACTTTTCATTCTCCCTTAATAATATTATATCAATGTTAATGTTTAGTAGTAGTTTATTTTTATTCATTTTAATTTATTTAATTATATATATTTTTAACCTATATTTTATCTTTAATAATATTTATTCTGTTCATTATTTTTTGTTTTATTCCCTATAATTCTTATAAAAATAATAGCCAATATTGCTTTTTCTCTAAAAAGGTTATCCTCAATGGATAATTTTCCATTTTATTTCTTTTTTTCATTAAACTAATTTAATCTATTAAATTAAAATCTAATTTTTCATTAAACTAATTTAATCTATTAAATAAACATCTAATTTTTATAGATGTCCTTTTTGAATATGTCTCATTATATAATGTCTTATTAATCCTTTTATAATTAATTATAATTATAATTATATGTGTTCTTGTATAATAAGTTACTGGAGATGCAATAGCTACATTATTTTTATATCATTTGAATTAGTATGAAATTAGTTTCAAAAATAATTATTTGTTGTTAATAATATATTATTATTTATATAACTATTAAATAATAAAATGGACTTATTATCATTAATAATTATTATAGTTTTAATTAATTTTTATAAAAATATTTTTATAGATCTTCACTAGAAATATTTATAGTTTCTATTAATTTTATTATTATAATCAATATAACTGAGTTATAGTTTAAAAATAAAATTTATCCATTAGTTATCTCCTATAAACGATGGACATAATCACTAAATCAATTTTACTAAATTCATCTAATAACTTAAATTTATACCCATAATGTAATAATGCTTTCATTTTTTTCAGTTTAATATAGACCACTTAATTTAAGAATAGATAGTTATATCTATTATATTTTTAAGATTATACTGGTCTAACTTTGATACTTAAATCTAAAATTTAAATAAAAATGTTACTCTCAATTGTTAAATTAACTTTTAAATTTTGTGATATTATTTCAAGATAGATAGTACTAGATACTTAAAAAATTAAACTCTCACAAATAAAAGTATCGATGGCAATATTGTTATAACATCAAAAAATAAAAAAAGTATTTCAAAGGGGTTATTAAGGAAAACTAATGCAAATTTATAAAAAAGGAGGTCTTAAGACCAAAAGCTTCAAGAAATAAACATTATATTATTTCTCAATATGAAAATAAAGCGATCCTAAGGAAAACCTTTATATTACACACTTCCTGAAGTAAAACATTTTATTAAGGAAAGGAAAGGAAATCAACCGAGACTCCGATAGTAATGGTGAGTGAAATCGGATTAGCCTAAATTTATATTATAAATTGAATAACTTAAACATTTTTAAAAAAATGTCTCTAAAAATAAAGATAACATAATTTAAATATGTAATAGTTAGCATTAAATTTAATTTAATTTCATTAAATGTAATGTTCTAAATAAGGTCATATACGATAAGTCCTGTAGATTTAAAATATAACCACAAATCTAAGTACGATGAGAATCAACTTGTCGGAATATAGGGGAACCATCCTCTAAGGCTAAGTATTATAAATTTAGCGATAGTGAAAAAGTACTGTAAAGGAAAAGTTTGAAAAGCGAGTGGTATACAAAAAGTGATTAATTAAAATTATTTAATAGTTTAAATTAAGAATTGGTGAAATAGATCATGAATTAATAACTCTATAAGCAGTCGGAATTTTAAAAAAATAAAAAGAATGACGGCGTACCTTTTGCATAATGGGTGAATTGCTTGCCCAAAAGAATTGAGAAATTCTTTAAAATACTGACTCATGACCTTAACAGGTCGGTATTGTTTATTGTCTAATCTGATAAATAATGCTAACGGTGGACTCCTAAGGATACAAATATCTATGGAAATACCGTGGGAAGCTGTAAATCGTAGGAATAAGTAAAAAATATTTTACTAAATAAGTTTATTTTATGTATAAATTTATTCTTTTTATTAGCCCTGTAACGACTTGGTGGCAAACCACCGGACTGATTGCCTGATAAAATCAGTAAGACGTCAGCACTCAAATATTCCAAAAAATTATGGTAAAAAAAATATTTAAATGTTATTAAAAATTTAAGTAAAAAGGTTGATTACTAGCTTTTTTATTTGTTTTGTTTCAAAATTAGTGTCAAATAAAGAAAAAAATTCAAATCTATTAAGGTCTTTATTTTAACTACTTTTTAGTAGTTATTTTTATTTCTTAATAGTGTTCTATTATTAATAAGGTTTAAATTTTAAGGAATAAGGATCTATATTTAATCTTCGCTATGATCCTCTTAAAATAGTTCTAGTTTAACCATTTAAATTTAATATAGAAAGATGCATTACTAGAATGTAAAGGCAGAGATTGTTAGACACTATAATATAAAATAATTATAATAAAATGAAAAATAATATAAACTCTCTGATAGTTAGATTTTATAGAAAATCTGCTAACTATGATTTAGAACTTAATGCTGAATTGAAAGAAATCATCCTAGGTCTTATGTTAGGTGACTTATTTGCTGAAAAAAGAAATCCTAATTCTAATACCAGATTACAATTTAAACAATCGATTAAAAATAAATTATATATTGATCATTTATATTCTATCTTTAAAAACTATTGTAATTCTGAACCTAAAATAACTTCTTCTACAGATAACAGACCGGGAAAAAAAGAATTAAATGTTTCTATTAAATTTTGGACTCAAAGTTTACCTTGTTTTAATCAATTTAGAGAGTTATTTTACGATGCTTCAGGTACAAAATATATCCCTCTGAATCTAGAAGAAATAATTACTGCTAGAAGTTTAGCCTATTGGGCAATGGATGATGGTTATAAATCAACTAACGGTTTCTATTTTTGTACAGAATCTTATACATTAGAGGCTAATAATAAATTATGTCAAATACTAACAAATCAATTTAATTTAGACTGTGGAGTACATAAACACACTAATGGACATAGATTGTATGTATTTAGTAGCTCTAAGGGTATATTACTAGAATTAGTTAAACCTTATTTGATAGATCATTTTAATTATAAATTTAATTTAAATTAATTTGTTAACCCCTTTTTTAATTAAAACATTTAATAATTTCCCTAACATTTTTATTGAGTTGAAGGTATAGTCTAATCCAATATGAAAATATTGGTATCAAATGCAGCAAGTTAATAGAAGTAGCAAGGTTAAAAGCCCTAGCGAAAGCGACTGGACTATTACAAATAGTGATGGATAAGTTACTTCTATTAGACCCGAAGCCAGGTGATCTTACTAAGACCAGATTATAATGGATCGAACGGGTGAATGTTGCATAATTCTCCGATGAGTCTTGGTAAGCGGTAGCCATTTTGCCGCACTGGGAAGTGATTCCCTTTATAACACTAGCTCATAACGGTGGAAACCTTATTTTATAAATAAGACAATACCGTGGGAAGTTGTATCTTTCTAGAAACAATACGTAGCGTTAGCTACTATATATACATAACCAATATATGTATAGCTAGATATTAACCCCGTAACGACTTTAATTGAAAAATTAAGGCTTTAATAAAGCAACACGCTAGCTCTCTACAGTTTCAATTGAACATGGCAACTATATTCTAGCTCTAAATATTTGTAAGACAGTTGCTAACAATTTTTGCAAATACAGAAAACTAATAAAAACCATGGAAAAAAATTTAAATTTTAAAATTACACCAGATTGGATATCTGGCTTTACTCAATCCGACGGAAGTTTTGTAATTAATTACTCCACTGTCAAAAATGGAATCCCTATTAGACCAACTCCTGTATTTAATCTAACTCAATCTAAAGTAGACTATGAATTATTTTTAGAAATCCAAACCCATTTAGGTATAGGAAGATTATATAACAATAGAAATAACGTAACCTTTGTGGTTAGATCTATAGATGAAATAGTTGAAGTATTATTGCCTTTATTTGATAAACATCCGTTAAGAGGAAGTAAATTAGTAGCATATAATATATTTAAAACTGTAGTTTTAATGATTAAAGAAAAAAAACATTTAAAATTGGAAGGACTTATTCAAATAATGCATTTCTCTTACTTTATGAACAAAGATACTTCTTTACGAACAGAAGAGTCTAATAAAATACTGGAAGATAAATTAAGATTAAAGTATGGTACTTTGCCAGTTATTAATAAGGATTGCTCTGAAATTGTTTTACCAGCCAATCTTTCTCTCTCAACTCCTATGAATCTTGAATTTGTCAGAGGACTAGTAGACGGAGATGGTAGTTTTAATATCTCTTTTTCCACTAATAGACGAAGAGTATCTGTTAATTTTACTGTTGTGTGTGAATTATCTTCTATCTCTGTTTTAAACGAGTTAGTTGAATTTTTTAAATGCGGAACAGTATATAAGTTACCTTCTAAAGCAGCTAGATACCAAGTACAAAGTGTAGATGAAATGTTAAATAAAATATATCCTAAACTTAAAGGTATAAAATTTAATACAATCAAACAAAATCACTTTGAAAAAACTATTAAAGTAGCTGAACTTATTAAAAATAAGGGATATAAAACAAATGAAGAACTACAAACTATAGTTGAATTAGCTTGGAATATGAATAATGAAGGAAGAGGTCGAAAGATCAGTAAATCTGAATACTTGTCTAAATTTTTCAAATAAAATAATAAAATAGATGATTTTCTCAGTTTTACCCCCTTTCTTGGTTCCACTGACACTAATTATTTGGTTTGTTTTAATACAATACCAGGTCATAACCCGATGATTGAGTAAAAGCTTCGCTAGAGCGATGATAATATAGCCTAAATTCAAAGTAGAGATGAAAGTATAGTCTGAACTATATTGTGAAATATAGACTAACAAACACAACAAAATATAATTGGAAATGCCAATCTGACCTGGTGCTAGCTGGTTTTCTACCGAAACATATTTAAGTATGATGTCTACACAAAATTTATGGAGGTACAGCAAGGCAATTCCCAACAAGTTAAAGAAATCTAATTATAATAAATTATATCATTCTTTAAGGCGTTTAGGTTGCGGGGATCTCGAAAATCTTACCTATGGAAGTGAATCTCGGAATAACATAAATTGATGGTAGATATTCAGACTATTCATGCTAAGTTGGATAGTCAAGACGGAAACAGCCGAGAACATAGATCAAGGTCCCAAATGATTATTAAGTGAAATTAAGGACGTAGCAATATCGTATACAGCTGTGAAGTGAGCCTGGTAGTCGCTACTTTTAATGATCGTACGTAACAACGCATCAGCAGTTTTTTTATTTTTTTAAGATAAAGATAGTAGCGCCGAAAATTTAACGGGTCTAAATAATCAACCGATATCATGTTGGTTAAGAATATAATAGCTTTAATTTATTATTATATTTTTGTATTCTTAATCTAGGTAGTAGAACATTCAGTCTAACTAATTATAAAATAGTGTTTCATTATTTTTAGGTCACTGAAGAGATAATGCTGACATGAGTAACGAACAAGAAGTTATAATACTTCTCGCCGAATACGAGAGGGTTGCAAATTGGAAAGGTTAAACCATTTTGTGTGAATGCGGCCTCTAAGGACCAAAACCAAAGTTTTGGCTGATGAGTATATATTAGAAAGTCCATTAATTTATATGGATCAGGAAATTAATATTTATAATTAATTAATTTTATATAAAAAAAATAACATTAATTAACTACCGTACCCTAAACCGACACAGGTTCGTCAGTAGAGAATACTAAGGCGTAGAGCTAAAAGTTGTTAAGGAACTCGGCAAATTAACCTCATAAGTTTTACGACAAGAGGTACCGTAACCTTGTATATTAATATAATAATTTTCTTAATATCACATCTTACGGTGGCACATAATCGGAGGCCCCGACTGTTTACTAAAAACACAACACAGTGCAATCATTAATATGATAGTATACTGTGTGAAATTTGCCCAATGCCATTAATATAAGAGCGGTCATAGGAAACTGTGACTAATCGAAAATCTGGTTAATAGCGGTCTTAACTATGAGGATCCTAAGGTAGCAAAATCAATTGGCCATTAAATGTGGTCCGGTATCAATAATGTAACGATGGCCTCACTGTCTCTACAACTTGCTCAGTGAAATTGAATTACGCGTGCAGATGCGCGTTACCTCCAGGGGGACGGGAAACTTAAATTATCTCTGGAATTAAATGCGACTAGCTAAGTTTACTAAAATAATGTGGTGTAAACCCACCAGATAACCCATTATCTGAGCTCAAGCAGCATGTACAGGAGTAATCCTAAATCATGAAGCCTGTTTATATGTAAATTATTCAATATGGGAAAAGTAAATAAATTGAATATTTCATATAGAGCTAGATACCTATGAACAATGTAATGTGAATTCACGTCAGAAGCGTAATGATTGATTGTAGAAAGACGTTCCCGTGTTTTTCTTAATGGGTCTAAATATCTCATCTCGTATAGTGGAGTTCTAAGGGTATCATTAAGGTGTTATAGTAAAAACTAGGTAAACCCAATAATAACCAAATTAATCTTCTTAATCCTTGGAGGTTTTTCTGCGAAGAAAAATAACTATTAGTGGGCAGAGGAAATTCAAAAAAGCAAAAGCCTTGTTGTAATAATAAGGATAGGTTCCGTTGAACTAATCTGAAAGGATGCTGACTTTGAATTAGTGTTAAGTGATAATTGTTAAAAATTTTTATAAAATGTAATAAGTATTAGATTAAGCTCATCCATTAATCTACCTCTAGAATCAATGTATTATGAGGCTGCTAACATTTTTTTTGTTTGTTTTGTTTAATACTATAAATATTATGAATAAATCTGTTACTAACTCTTCTCAAATATTAATGCCTTGGCAAGTAACAGGATTAACAGATGGAGAAGGATCATTTGTTTATTCTATAACTAAAACAGGTAAAGGGTTAACAGGCCACAAAATAAGTTTAGAATTTAAAGTGACACAAAAAACACATTCAGAAGATGTACTTTATGGACTTCAAGCATATTTTGGTTGTGGAAATGTAGTTATAGATAATAGAAAAACAGACACTAAAAAATTTCAAATTAAATCTTTAAACTCTATTTTAGACAAAGTAATCCCTCATTTTGATGAGTATCCTTGTCTTACTTCTAAGGAATTGAATTATAAAGATTGAAAAAAAATAGTTCTTATTATGAGCCACAAAAATCATCTAAACATAGAAGGATTTGAAGAAATAAAGAATATTGTATCATTAATGAATAAAAATAGATCTTTTGAAGATAAATATAATCATTGTAACTCTTTTTTAGGTTTCTCTCTTCAAGGTGAAAATTACGAATTAAAATATAATTTATCTCCCCATTGGGTACAAGGATTTTTAACTGGTGAAAGTTTATTTTATGTTTATTTAAATGGTACTTTCATTAACCCTTCTCTTGAATTAGGTCAAAATAGTCATGATGTAGCTATTTTAATGGCCCTTAAAAAATTTTTTAATGGAGGTTATATAAAACCTAAATATAATTTTAATGATTTAGAAGAATGTAAAGGTTCACGATCTCTAAATAGATTTATTTTAAGAAATACAGAAACTATTATTCAATTTACAGATAAATATCCGCTTTTAACTAGAAAACATCTAGATTATGTAGATTGGAAAAAAGTAGTAGAATTAAAAAATAAAGGTTTACATAAAACTGTAGAAGGTTTAGCTTTAATACATGAAATAGTATCAAAAATGAATTCTAAACGGTATTTATAATATAATTCTATTTATAAAATTTAACACATCGAATAAACTTAATGCTTGAGCTGTATGCGATGAAAGTCGCACGTACAGTTCTTAGAGGATGTCATAGTTGTAAAACTTGGCGGAGCCTCAACAGACCCTATGCAGCTTTACTGTAGTTAGTTATCATATGAATCTAGAACAACTTTAATTAATAGTGAATAGATAAGTCGATAGACGTTTTGTGGAAACCTTATAATTATAGTTGGGTTTATGTTTACCTTTTAAGGTCAATACTTACGAGGGATAGTTGACTAATTGGCAGTTTGACTGGGGCGGTCGTCTTTAAAAAAGTATCAAAGTACATCCAAATATTTCATATAAATCTCTGAAGTCTTACATTTTGTTTGACTTTTAAATATTAAGACTGTTTGTTTTTACAACTCTTAATATAAAAACAAAAACTTATACTCTCTCAAATCTGTATTTACACTACACATAGAGTATAACAAATTTAACATTACAAAAGGTATAGCTAGAAATTGAATGGAGATCAATCAACCAGTGAAGGGTTGCGCATAGTTCAATGGCGGTAAGCATGCTTAACTGAAAGACCTAAAAGTCGCACAGATACGTAAGTAGGGCATAGTGACCCCTCGCTATAATATGGGATAGACGGGGATCAATTAATAAAAGTTACGCTAGGGATAAGCATGTTGTCCCTTTTTATCCACTGATAAAAAATAAAACTGGGTGAATTGCAAGAACCTCTTAAAAATGATCTTAAGAAAACTTGCAGCGAAGCTTATTTTGACACATTAAAAATGAAATAAGAACGTTCAACGACTAGAAAGTGAGTAGTGTCTACAATAATCTTTCCACGAGCGCCCAGCATCTTAATTTATATTTTTTAATTAAAACTAAATATTAAAATCCAGATTTAGTATTTTATTAAGCTGCTAACATTATTTGAAAATAATTTAAAAAAACAAAAAATAAAAAGTAATTAAATAATGAAACAAATATTAAAACAAGAAATAATAGGTTTAGGTCCTAATAGTACTAAAATTAAAGAGTACAAAAACAATTTATTAGAATTAACTTTAATTCAAAAAGAAGCAGTTATAGGTTTAATGTTAGGAGATGCTAGTTTACAATCTCAAAATAAAGGTAAAACTTATAGACTAAAATTTGAATGGGGAAATAAAAATAAAATCTATGCATTGCATGTGTTTGAACTCTTTGATGAATGGGTATTATCTCAACCTCATAAAAAAGAAAGATTAAGTCCTCAAGGAAATCTTGTGATAAATTGGGGTTTTCAAACCTTTAGTCACATAGCTTTTAATTATTTAGCGGATCTTTTTTTAACAAACGGTCGCAAAAGCATACATGATACTCTAATATTAGATCATTTAACAGCTAGAGGTTTAGCTTATTGGTTTATGGATGATGGTGGAAAATTAGATTACAATAAAAATTCTAAAAACAAAAGTGTAGTATTTAATACTCAAAGTTTTACTGAATTAGAAGTTCTAAAAATGTCTGAACAAATTAGTAATAAGTTTGATTTATTATGTGAAATCCGTTCAAATAAAAATAAGAAGGTCCTTGTGATCAAAGATGCCAGTTATCCTAAATTCTATGAGCTCATTAATCCTTATTTAGTCAAAGAAATGAGATATAAATTACCTCTATAAAGATGAAAATTAAAAATTTAATTTAAGATGATGACATAGTCTGAACAATAACGTGAGTTATTGAAGTAATGAATAAAGAGTCATTACATTAACAAAATTTGAACAGGCTGATAGCCGACGAGAGTACACATTGTCTCGGCTGCTTGGCACCTTAAATTTATAAACAAATGACATAAATTTTATAAACTTAATTTTAATAAACATAATTTTTTTTAATATAATTCTTGATAATGACATTTAATAAATAATTATTTATTGTTATTATAAATTCAAGATATACTATTATCTCATTAACTTATAATATAATTATATTATATTACGTTTATTTAGATATTACATATAAAATAAGCAGAGATAGCTCTTTAATATATTAATAAAATTAGAGCAAATTAATAATTATAACAGACATATGAATAAAACAATTAAAGATATGCTAATTGGGGTTTTATTGGGAGACGCTCATATTAGAAGAACTGGATTAGATAAAGCTTTTATTTCCTTTGAACAATCTAGTAAAAAATTAGAATATATTCAATATTTAAAACATTTAACCATAGAAGGAGGTTTACCTTTAATGGATGAAAATTTAAAGGAATATATAAGAGAAGATTTAAGACACAACTCTCAAAATAGATCATTATATTTTAGAACTCAATCTATTGAAGAACTAAAACATATGGCTGATTTATTTCTAAATGAGGTTGGAAAAAAAATAATACCTACTAATATCGCTGATCATTTAACAGCTAGAAGTTTAGCTTTTTGAATAATGGATGATGGTCAAAGGGTAAATAGAGGTGGAGTGACTTTATGTACAGATAGTTATCAAAAAGAAGAAATTCAAATTCTTAGAGATGCTCTTAAAAACAATTTTAATTTAGATACTACTATTCATAATAAAAAAGGTAAAGATGAAACTATTTATGAAAGAATTTATATTAAGAAAGAGGGTTTTGAAGAAATTAAACCTTCTTTATTATCTCACATGCATAATTCAATGTTATATAAAATAAATGAAGAAATAGTAATAAAACAAAATTCTGAAGATATTGACAGTGAAAGTGGAGAAATTATGGACATTTTTGACATTGGGGGATCTTAATAATAATATTAATTTAGAAGTTGGCTATATGCTGGAACATTCTTAGAGCTTTCAATACTTATTTATAAGTTAAAATTTGAAAGATTGAACAATCAGCAGGGAAGTTATAAATTTTAATTTATAGCTACTGTAGAATTTATAACCCCTCAACGACTACACGCCAACAACCAGGAGCTAAATAAATTGTATTCTTTATGCTGGTTGAAGATATAGTCTAAACTTAACTGAAAAGTTAAGAATATTATTTTATTTAATCTTAAATAAGGTAAAATAATATAATAAAATGCGATGTCGACTCATCCTAACCTCCGGGGGTAGAAGCTTGGAAGGGTTCGGCTGTTCGCCGATTAAAAGGGTACGTGAGTTGGGTTTAAATAACAACAATATAAAATATTCTTTATCAAAAAACAAATTTGTTTTTTTTTCTTTGTCTGTCTTTTATAATTTGTGCTGCTAACATTAAAAACAAAATAAAGAAATAAAGTAAAAAAATGAAAAATACAATAATTAAATATAATAATACCTCTAATATTAAGACTTTAATAGTATTACCTGGAGAACTTCATTCTATTTTAATAGGTATTGTATTAAGTGATGGAGGATTATATAGATCTTCTACTACTGCTAATACTAGATTAGAAATGAGTTTTGGTGAAAAATATAAAGAATTAGCTCTTCATATTAGTGAATTATTTAAAGATTATCTGAACAATCCTTTAAAACCTTTAGAAATTAAAGGTAAAAATAAAATTTATATTAATTATAGATTTAAAACAAAAAATCTTTCTATATTTAATTGATATCATGAAATGTTTTATAAATTAAATCCTGAAACAAATAAATATAAAAAAATAGTTCCAGCAAATATAATAAATTTAATGGATCCTATTATACTAGCTTATATGATTCAAGGAGATGGAAATTTTTATAAAAATAGAGTTCGGATATATACAAATAGTTTAACTAAACAAGAAGTTGAAAATTTAGCTTTTTCTATTAATAGTCACTTAAATATTTATACTGGTGTGCTTCATGATCGAAAAAATCAATGAATATTAACTATAGGTGCTAATAATTTAGAATTATTAAGAAAAATAGTTATTCCATATTTTCATCCTTCAATGTTATATAGATTAGGATTATAATTTAGTGGCAGATATTTTAATATTTTAATATTTTATATTGATAATAAGCCCCATTTTTTTAATTAAATTTCAAATAGGAAAATGAAAATCGGATAAAATGCAAGAAACACTTTAATTACAGTCAATTTGCAGCCAAGCGTGAAAAAGTGAATAATTAATAATAGTAATTATATGTTTCACGAAGGTTCAACGACTAACAGGTGAGTATCACTAACAATAACCCTGACACGAACATCCGACAATACTTAATTGTATTGATGACATAGTCTGAACAATAACGTGAGTTATTGAAGTAATGAATAAAGAGTCATTACGTTAACAAAATTGTTAATACGACGTGAGTCAGTATGGTCCCTATCTTCTGGAGGAAAAATTAGTAAAAGGAGGCAGACCTTCTAGTACGAAAGGACCAATAGGCTGTGTTTCTCTAGTGCACCAATTGTTTGTACTTAATTGTTATATATTTTATAATAATTAAAGAATGCATAGTTGGGTAGCCACAAACATAATAGATAAGTGCTGAATGTCTATAAAGCAAGAATCTAACCTCTAGATACTAACTATGATTATAATCTTATTTATTTACTACTAAATTAGACACAAATCATATAATTAAGAAATAGAACATTTCTAGATAGGCTGCAAATGAACATACTGTGAAGTATTAAGTTTAGCAGTACTAATTTATAAAGAAACTTGATGTTAAAGGTTGTCATTTTTATATAAATATTTTTTATTCATTTATTTGTTATATTTGAGTTGAGATTTAATTATAAAAATATTTAATTTTTAAATTTATAAACATATTAAACATATTAATATTAAAATAATTTAAATATTTTTAGATATAATAAATAAATTATACAATTTAATAAAGAAAAATAAAGTAACAAATTTAAATTTATAAAAACAAATAAATAAACTAAACTAACCTAAACTAACTAAACTAAACTAAAATGAGATATAAATAAATTTTTAAATTTATAAATACAAACTCTAGTTATTCTCTTATACCCTTTTGTTTTGTAACAATTTTCTATCTCTCATTTTTTTAAAATTGTGACACTACAAGTGATTAATTTAAAGCAGAACCTGATTGAATTTTAACTAAAATTAACATTTCAAATGTGTGACTTTTAGGAATAAAATTTGACTTATTTATTTCTTTAAAGGATATTTTTTGGTTTTCTTTTAATGTGATGATTTCTTTTAACTTTATTAATACTTAATATTAATTTATAAATTGTTCTCTAAATTAGTCTCTGACTTCTCAGTGAAAGATATTAAATTAAACACTCTTATTAATAATGTAAATAAGAGATAAAAAGTTTATTATTTTAAAATATGAAACTTATTTCTATTTAAACTATTTAAAATAAATAGCATCACTTTTTATACAATACTTGATATTATTTATAAGCAGTTATTTTATCTTTATTTATAGGTGGAGGTATTATATTAGACTATCAAGATTTATCTTTTTTAACTTTTCTTTATTTAATTTAAATTTTGATTATATTTATGATTTATATTCTAATTTAATTGAAATTAAAGATAGTTTAATGACAGATTTTATTAATTAATTTTTTAACAAAAATTGCTTTCAAATAAAGAAAGTATTCAAGAAATATCTGAGGATATAATTAATCTTAAAGATAATATTCAATAAACCTTTAATAATGAATCTTTACTAAATGATTATAAAAATATAAATGATAATAATAATATTTCTGAGAATACTTCTTATAATTATTTCTTTATTTTTATATTTATTTTAATTTTATCTACTATGTTTGGTTATATTATTTTGGTGATTACTTTTATCCAAATCTATTAAATTTATCTCAACCAAATAAAATCAATAACATTGATTTCTCAAACGCATATTCAATCTACAATAATGTTTATTTATTGGAAGGTTTTAATACTTTAACATCTTAAGATATAGAAGATATTTTATCTAATATTGAATTAAATGTTGAAAATACACAATCAAATCTCGAATATAAATTTTATCAAACGATTTAATTAATAGAGTAAAAGAATGAAAGGAAACTTATTTACAATCATTAGAAAATAATTTACAATCATTATAAAATAATTTACAATCATTAGAAAATTATGTAAATGTTATAGAAAGATCAGATTCAAATAAAACAATAAATCAAGATATAATAAATAGTGTTTTATAAAATTTTAATTCCTAAAAGTCACTATAATTTTAGTGGGTCGGTAGGATAGGTTTTTATAAATTACGCTTCTGATTACATTTGGATAGCTACTAGGGTTTTATAAATTAGTATTACGCTTCTGATTATATTTGGAAAGGTAATAGTATAAAAATTTTATTGTTATAACCCCCTCTATAAGTATATAATAAAGGATTAAGAATGGTGTCTACTTATACATTTTCGAAAATATTAGTTTAGGATCGATCCCTATTAATTCTAATCTAAATTTTAAATAATTTATTTTTAGAATTAATTATAAAGAGTATAAATAATTGATATTAATATAATTAATTATAACAGAGTATAAATATTTATATGTTAATATCATTAATATTTAATATTTATACATTATTACTATTTAGCAGTATAAAATTGATATAATTTATCATTTTGTAGCTATACTTATAAGTGTAGTCAGTGCTTCTTTATTATTTAAACTATTTTAAGCCTCATTTGTCATTAGAATAACTATATTTTAATAGTTTATAAGTAGTTATTCCACACACTAAACTGTAATTTTACAGTCATTTTCTTTACTCTGAATTAGTGGTCAACACTTAAAAACTTTAATGTTTTATGTTTAAAAACAAAATTAATTAATTGGATTATGATTTTTTCTAACATGATGTTATTTGATTTAAATTTTTTAGATACATTTTTAAATTTTTACGATTTTGACATGTATTTAGGGTTTGATATAAAATCAAAACTATTTTTTATAATAATTTGTATTTCTACTATTATTTTAATTGGTTTTTTACCTTATATTTTTATAATGATAAAAGGTGGTCAAATCATAAAAGACATAGGTAGATTAGGTACTGGTGGTTTAGCTCTTATTGGTGGTATTGATTCTGCTTTAAATCTTTACGATAGATTGGGTGGAAACAGTGGTGATTCTAATAGTGATGATTCTAAAAAAGATGATTCTAAAAAAGATGATTCTAAAAAAGATGATTCTAAAAAAGATGATTCTAAAAAAGATGATTCTAAAAAAGATGATAAAGAGAATAATAATGATGATAAAAATAAAGATAATAATGATAATAATGATAATAACAATGATAACAAAGATAAAAACAATGATCAAGATAAAACAAATAATTTGTAATATTAATTTTCAACTTAAAAAATTGTTTTTAAAATTATTATATAATTATAACTCTGCTTATATTTTACCATTTATATTAAATAATATAGGTAAAGAGATGAATAATACACCTGAACCTATAGCTAGTTATGCTCTTTCGATGATTATTTTAAATGTAATAGTTTTATTTTGTTTTGTGAATGTATTGGGGTATATTTTTTCTTTATATTTATTATCAAAATATAATAATGATATAGAGGCTAAATATCCAAAATTAATAAAATTTATAAACTATTTTAAAAAATCAAGTAAGTTCTTTATTATATATGAAACTGTTATTGGATTTATATTTTTAATAATCATAATATTATTAAATATATTTTTATTTATTATGATGTCTAATGTTTAAATTAAATAATTTTATATTAGTTAAAAATAAACTAACCTAAACTAAACTAACCTCCCCTCACCTAAACTAAAATAAAAAATTTTTTACCAACCTTCTTAGACATCACGCTGTGGTATTATCTTTTTTCTATAAGATTGAAGATTTAAAAATATAATTTAAAAAAAAAAAAGTTATTAAGTATAAGTATAATTTTTTTGTTGTTTTTCCCCTTTATATAAAAATATATAAAAATATAAATTTAAATTAAGTTTTTTTAAAGCTAAATTAACATTTAATAACAAAAAACACGGTCTGTGGTATAATATAATCTTAATTGATAATAGTGATAAAAATAAAAAATTAAAAGGTAAAAAATTAAATTTTTTAATAAAAATTAGCCTCTTATTATTAAATAATTAAATATTAGCCTCTAATTATTAAATAATTAAATATCTATTATGGAAAATAAAAAATAAAAATATTTTTATAAGTTCACCTGAACCTCACTTTACTATTTTAAATACACTTAAACTTAATCTGGAACTTGTAAATACAACGCATAATTAGGATACATTTAAAAATAAATTAATAAATTATAAATTTGGTAATTATATGTATAATATTGAGCAGATTGACAATGATTTAAATTTGGATTGGAAGAATACCTTATTTAATATTTTAATTTAAAGATGGTATTAATTATTCTTTATCTCTGTTAGGTTCTTATATTTTAGATAATAATCAAATAAAATATGTTAGTTTTTCTAAACATTTATTATTAAATTAACTAAAAAATAAATTTTAATGCTTTATGTCTTTATATATAAGGTCAAATAGATCTTTTAGATCTTATTTTAGAAATTGATGAATATTTAGGATTAGATGATAAAAGTTTCTGTAATAGTTTTTAGATATAGATAAATTTCAATTCATCAAGATGTATATGAGAAAGTATCTAAAATCTCTTATAAATCAAAAAATAATATTAAAGATATAGAAGATAAAAATGTTAAAACTTCTAATATTTTATTAAATAATAAATTAGTTAGATTTTTAAATATAATACCATTCTCTTATGATTTTTTAAAATATGATATTTATTTAGGAGAAAAGAAAAAAAAATATGATATTTATTTAGGATAAAAGAAGATTTATGGATAATCAGGTAAAATATATAATATTAATCAGGATATAAGCGTAATTATTTATAGTATCAAGTAAGATAATTATAAATTAATTATTTATAAAAATAATTATGAGTAGGTTACTTTTTAAGATTATATACTAAGATATAGTCAAAGTAAATATGATTTAATAATAAAAATAGGTAATAATAAAATATTTATTAACACTGATATATAAACATATAAATACTAATATAAATAGTAACAAATTCAACAAATAAAAAGATATTTAATTAGATATATAAAATATGTCACCTTTGATATAAAATGTTATCTAGATGAAAATAATCAATTTAAACCTTTTTCTTGTAAAGGGGATCATCCTAAAAAAGATAAAGAATATATAATAACTGATTATTTAAATTGGGAAGATATGCTTATAAATTCTACTTTAAATCTGTTTAATAATTTTCCAAATCATACTGTTTATGTTCATAATTTATCTTCATTTGATAGTTTATTTTTATTAAAAATTTATTATAAAAAATTTAATTGTAAAGTTATTTTTAAAGATAATAGAGCTATCCAACTAAAAATTTAATTTAATTTAATTTAATTTAATTTATTATAAAATTAAGAATAAAAAAATAAATCTTATTTTTAAATACAGTTTAATGTTATTCCCTTTAAGTTTAGAGAAATTAATTAAAGATTTTAATATTAAAACAAAAAAAATTATATTTTCCTTATTTATTTTTGATAACTTTAGATAATATTAATTATGAAGGAGATATTTCGAATTACCTTTATTATGCTTATGTATTGTATTAATGAAGAATATATTAAATTAGTTTCTAATTATAATGAAATTAATAAATGGACTTTTATTAAATAAAATAGTCCTTATTTACACAAGGATGTAAAAGCTTTATATGAAATAATAGATTATTTTAGTAAATAAGTTTATGATGAATAAAAGTTTAATCTTACAAAAGTTATTTATATAAGTAGTCTTAAACTATTTTTAATTAATTATTATATGAAAATAAAAACCTATTCTAATTCCTAAATATAATCAATATAAAGATATTAAAAATGATTATTTTTGTGGTCGGGTATAAGTGTTCAAAATCTACTATAAAATTTACATTATTATGATGTAAATTCCTTATATTCTGACCTTATGTTAAAAACATTCCTCTCTACTCTTTGATTATAAGTAATAATCCTTGTTTAAATGAATCTTTTGGTTTTATTTATTCTACTGTAACAGTACCGAATGAAGTTTATAATCCTATCTTACCTTTTAGATATGAAAACGGTAATACTTAAAACACTACTGATACTTGGGATTCTTGGTTTTCTAGTTAAATATTAAAGGAAGATGTTCAAAAAGATGGTTTTTTAAGTAAATATTCCTTATGGTTATCTCTTTAAACAAGGTAATACTGTCTTTGAGGAATTTGTTTTAAACTCTTTCAAATTAAAAAAATAATCTCAAAATAATCCTGGTAGAAGATATTTTTTTAAATAAACCTTAAATTCTTTTTTTTAATGGACGTGTTAATTTCAGATATTTAAATTCTACTACTGAGATTGTTAAACCTGAAAAAGATAAAGAGATAGATTTAAAATATAAAATTTGTGAGAATAATATTTTTTATAATGAAACAGGTTTAGAAGATATAAAATATATTAATGAACCTTCGGATATTTTAAAAACTCTAGATTTTAATTCTTATTTAAATGTTTAAACTTAAAATTATATTAATAATAAAGATTATTTTAATAGATCTATTCCAATTGCTGCTATGATTACTTATTTAGCTAGAGTATTTAGATTTTATTGTAAGTATATAAGAAGAATCTATATTTTGTGACATTTATTTAATTATTGATAAACCTTTAGATCATCAAGACATAGTAGAGGAGATTGGAATCTTTAAATAGTTAGGTGGAATAAAGAGAGATTATTGTATAGCTCATAAATTATATTTAGTCGTGCTAGAAAATGGATAAACAATTATTAAATATAAGGTAATCAATAAATATCTTTTAACTGAATATTATTTTTTAAACTGACTTTATGATTTTCACCTAAATATTCCTATATCTAGATTTTATTTTGATCCTCGTAATTCTTCTATATCTGATATAAAATCAATATTACAAATTTCACCTTATTTCTTAAAAAGATACCCCCTTTATTTCACTTGACTAAAATTAGAAACTAAATCTTTTAAAATTGAGACTGGTAATATAATTAAAAAGGAATACTACAAATTTAACCATAGCTTAGTTCTTTATGATAATAAAATTTTTGCTTTAATTTTTTATAATAAATTAGCTATTGTTCCTTATGCTAGAAATAATTATTTACAATTATATTTACCCTTTAGATATAAATATAAAAAGAGATCTGAGAGTTTGGATTTTTTTTTTTAAATTTATAATTTAATGTTTAGTATCTCTAAACAAAACAATATTAAAATGTGTGAAAATATTTTTAATAATTAAAACAAAAATTAAATAATATTACTTTTGATAGACCTTCAATTAACTATTCTAATTAAGATAAAATTTCACATCTCACCTCACCTGGATTTAAAAGGGACTTTTATATTATAAAAGATGTAATACACTCGAGTTTTTTATTTTAAATTAATCTGATCTGTACTTTATAATAATAAATATTTAATTTTATTAAATTAAACTAAACTAAATTAAATTAAACTAAAATACAAATAAAATAAAATAAAATAAAAAATAAAAATAAAAATAAACAAATTTTTTTTTGTGTGTTATATTTAACTAAGCTAAACTAAACTAATTTATATTTATTAATAATTTCTTAAATTAAACAAAAAATAAATTTAATTAAAAAAATAAAAGTAAATAAAAATAAGATGAATTAAAAAAATTACAAAAATCATTTTATCGGTCCTTTAGTATAGTGGTGGTACTACTTCCCTTCACGAAGTCGGGATCAGTTCAAATCTGATAAGGATCACTATTTTTTTTTAGTTTATAATTAAATATAATAATAAAAACATATATTATAATAATAATAATATATAAGTTTATATATTAGATAATTATAGTAAAAAAAATATCTTAAATAAATATAAAAAATATGAACTAAATAAAATATAATTAAAAATATTTATAATATATTCCCTCTAATATTAAAAATTAGAATAAACTATTATAGACTACGAATTACCTATTTATATTTATTATTTATGTAAGACGAAATTATCAATAATTTGTTTTGTTTAATTAGTATCTTTTTTAATTTTATATAATTTTATATATATAATAAATAAATAAATAAATAAATATTATAAATAAATAAAAATTTAAAGATAAATAAAATTAATAACAAAATATTATTATTATAAAAACAAGTAGATATTATACATTATATTGATTTTTGTGTTGTTATTTTTATTAATATTATTAATAATATGATTTAACTTATTCTAATAAGAAAATAAGAAAATAAGAGAATAAGATAATAAGATATTATTGTTTTTATTTAATTAAAAATAATAAATTAAAATTAAAAAATAATAAATTTAAATTTATATTTAGTTATATAGTAAAATTAAAAAAAATTATTATCTTAATTTTAAATATAATTAATGAAATAATTATTGATTGTTTAAAAAATGAATTAAAATAAAATATAAAAGAGAATAGGTATGATGAAAGTTATACCTTTATAATATATTAGATCTCAAATAAAGATTTATTAATAAATATGAAATCTAATAAATATATTTTTTTTTTCCTTTATTAAATGTTCTCTAAAGAATAAAACAAACAACAAACATTACACAATGAAACTTAACATTTCTTCTATAAATATAACCTTATTAATACAAAATTTAAACCTAATAATATTAAATTTTTTAATTTGTGTTATAGTCAAAATAATAAAATTAATACTATTAATAAAATTAACTTTAATAATATTAAATTTATCCTCTGGAGAAAATATATTATTATTTAGTCTTTTTACTAATATTTCTTCTAATATTATTCTAATAATAAATAATTTAATATCTTTCTATAAACTCTCTCATCTAATATCTAACAAAATATTCTTAATAATTTTTTTACTCTTGTTTATAAATATAATATTAATCATACTCTGATTATATTTAATACTAAATTATAATATTAGATATAAATATTTCATTGCTATTAATAATTTATTTAAACCAATTATTTTTATTATTAAAGGAATAAAATATATTAATATTATTATTATTTTATATTATATTTTTAATTTATTATTTAAAGGATTATTAATTGAGGAATTATTATTAATTTTTTATAGTAATAATCTTCTTAATCTAATTAACTTTAATAATATTAAATTCTCATTTTTAGGAGATGAAAGTATTGATAATTCTATTCCTAAGAATAATAATTTTAATTCACAAAATTCAATTATTAGAAGGGAAGAATTGTCAACATCTAATGAAAATATTTCAAATAATATTTTAGATAATCCTAATGATAGTGATATTTCTTCTCTTAAATCAGATTTATCTGAAGAATTTTTCTCTCCAGAGTCTACTGAATCCTTTGAAAATTTTAATAACAAATCTTTGAATTTTAAATATAAATATTTAAAAAGAAAATTTTTTAATAAAGCAATAGAATATAATATACCTTTTTTAGATTGGTTTATTGAGTTATTAAATAAAAATGAGGGAAATAAATCTAAAGTGGATGATTTAATAGAAACTAATTTAAATAGTATTCAAAAAATAGAAAGAAATGCACAATTAAATAATCATGCTTTTTTCAGAATTAAACCTTTTCTACTAAATAAAACTGATAGAAGTCCTATAGCTTATCCTGATACTATACCTGTTTCAAAAAAACAATATGATTTGGAGGATATATAATTTTATATAGACCTTTTAGGTGGATATTTTTATAAGTTCAACATATTTGGGATTAGGATGTATAATTTTTTATTATAATTTACCCTATTTATTAGTAATATAATTTATCTAATAACTCACCTCCCCTAACCTAAACTAAACTAAAATAATAATTTTATGTGTCACTTTAAAATATTAATTACACCTATGGACTATTACTAAATATTAATATAAAATATCTATACTAATTTCTTACTTTCAATTAAATTATTGAATCCCTAATCTCACTAATGCAAATCTTGAATACAATAATTTATAGTTTTATAATTTAAATTAAAATTTCTTTTTATTAAACTAATTTTATACATATTTAAAATATTCATTATTAGATAGATTAATATTATTAAACTAATTTTATACATATTTAAAATATTCATTATTAGATAGATTAATATTATTAAAATAGTTATATTCTGGAATTTTGCTTTCATAATTTAATGAATACTTTATTATTATAAGAATATAACAATATTCCTATTTTTAACAATTATTCTGTAGTAGATTAATTAAATTTTTATGATAATAATAATTAATATATAAAATATATCTTATTTTTAATAAATATTATTTTTATTATTTTACTTTATTTGAGTATAGAAAATAATTGAGCCTTTTTAATTGATCTTAATGATTTATATTAAAAATATTACATTAAATTCGACAGATTATGAAGAGATATAATTATTATATTAATTCTCTAATTTAAAATAATTACTTTATTATTCATATTTTGTTAATATTCTTATAATTAATTAAATAATATGAATATTGAATTAGTGTTTTAATATTATAAATATATAAACAAATAATTATATTATAATCAATTGTTCTAGTTTATAGTTCCATAGTAATAAATATTTTTAATAACTATATGATATTTTTCATTTATTTTTTAATAAATTAGATAATATAAAGCCTTAAAATTATTATATTTATATAATTATACTTAGTATTATTATTTTAATATTAAATAATTATTTTAAACAAATTATATTAAAAAAACTTTCTTTAATTACAGAGATTTAAAAAAACTAACTTAATAGTTTTTGTTTTAAATTAATTTTTATTTTTTTTTTTAATATTTGAATAAAAAGCTGATATAATTTTATAACAATAATAAATAATTAGTCCATTCAACCCTATATATATATTAATATTTCCAAAATTAATAAAAGTATTTTTATATAAATTAAACATTTTTTGAATATAATTCTATTTTAGAATGTATAGTTTAATTATTTATAGTAAGTAGTCTAATTTTATTATTTTTAAATGTATTACTAATAGTTAGTACTATTTTAAATATTGATTATAGAAAGGATAAATTTTTAATGAAGGATAATATTAGTAAAAATACACAAGATTCTATAAGATGTAGGTTTACACCTCACAGTTTAACAATTATTGGAACAGCGTTAGCTGTATATAGAATTACATCATTTAATCCTATATTTAAAACTATCACTAGTGTAGGATTCATAGGTGTTACTTTACCTATTATTTTATATATTCATGAAGTATAAAATCTAACTGATTTTAATAAATTAATGTATTCCTGTCTGAAATATAAATAAACTAGTAATTGTTCCTCATTTATACCTTCTAATATTAAAGATGAAGATTTAAATCCTATTATACCAAAACTTATGTATTAAGTTCAGGCTAAATAGGATGAAATTAAAAAAAGTAACAATCATTCTTATCTACAGATGAGGATAATTTTTTTAATATTTATTTTAGGAGGATTTAAATTCCTTTTTATCTATATTTAAAACTATTCCTGTTGAAGTTTATTTTAGATGATTTAATAGGGCAACAATTATTTATACATCTTTTTTTATTATTAATTGTAATAGGTTTAATATTATTATTTAGTGTGTATATTGTGTATATTTTTATAATAATTAGGATAAATAATAATAAATTTATAACTAATAAATTTAATAATAAATTTATTTTATTCTTTAATAAATATCAATTATTACTATCTAAAATAAGTCTATTTATATTACCTTTATTTATATTACCTTTATTTTTATTACCTTTATTTATATTACCTTTATTTATATTGTTAGGAATTAATAGAACTTTTTATAGGGTTATATTTTATTTTTACTCCTCCTATTTCTTATGATAAATTACCTTTAGATTTACATATTTATAAAAATTAATATATACTCATATTTATATTTTTACATTTTATCCTTATCCTATATTTATGTTATATATACATAAATTATTTAAAATAAATTTCATATTAATAACTAATAATATTTCGTTCTCATTTTCCTATTTAATATAATTAATTATATCTGTATTTAATTCCATTATACACATTCCACAAATAATATCTATAACTGATATTCACAACTAATCCTTCTATATATTACATTTTATATATTCCTATTTTTAATATAATAATTAAATTATGTTATAATTACTCAGTTAATATATTTTCTACATCACTAAACCTAAATAATAATCGTTTACTCCTTTATTACCTTAGATCACTTATAGAATATTTCCTGTTAATTTAAATGATTTATAAACTTTTAGATATTTAGGTAAAACTAATGAATATAAGGATGAATATAATTCTATAGAACTATTTAATATTGAAATATAATAAAATGAATTTAAAAGTAAATTATTTTTAATTGATAACTCTTTTTAATTAATAGTGATAAAGCTATATATAATCTATTGTGGAAATTTTTAAATTTTATTATAAATAATTCAAACTATTTTTAAATTATATTTGAACATAAGTTAGGAAGTTTCGAGGGTTATTTTATTTATAAAAATCTTAGTAATTAATGTTAACCTTACAAAATTAACACAATTATAGATACTAAAAATAAATTTATAATTATTACTTATAAACATGATAATTTAATTACATTTAAATGGTTAGACTCTTATAGAATATTAACCGTTAGTTTAGATGATTTATGTAAAAAATTTAAAACACAAGGTCAACTTAGTAAATATAAGATTGAATTTCATTCAACCAATTTCTTTGAAAATAATAAATCTCTGAGAATAATACAACAATTATTGTATACAAGAGTCTGTTGCTTTATTACAAACATTCTTATAATCTCAAGAAATATATATTAAAGATTTTAATATTGATATCACCACTATTGTATCAACATCCAGTGTGTCATTAAAAAGAGTTAGAAATAAATTTCTTAAACATAATATACCTTCATTTAAAATTAAAGTTTGGAATATGGATAATTCTCTTAATAAACATATAAAACATAATAAAAATACAAATAATATGTTATTAAAAAGAAATTATTCTACTAAAATTAATAATAAATATGTGGAAAATTATATAAAACCTTATAAACATAATTATACAACAACTTTAACCCCTATTAGTACAATGGATATTGAAACAATAAATTATAATGATGTTCAAATACCTATTGCTATTTCAATTGCTTATACAGATTATAATAATAATATAAAAACTAAATTATTCTTAATCGATAATATTATTAAATAATATAGAGAAAGCTGTAAATAATTTATGAAGTGATTTTTTTAATTTATAATTAACAACCATAATTATTTTAAAAATATATTTGTACATAATCTAGGCAGTTTTGATGGTTATTTTATTTATAAAGCTTTAAGTAAAATGTATAAACCTAATCAAATTAATACAATTATAGATAATAAAAATAAATTTATATTAATTCATTTTTAAGATCACAAAATTCAAATTAAATGGTTAGACTCTTATAGAATATTTCCAGTTAGTTTAAATGATCTATGTAAAATGTTTAATGTTACAGGTAAAAGTAACGTTTATAAAGATGGATATAATTCTATACAATTGTTTAACACTCTAAAATTATTAGAAGAATTTAAAAATTATAGTATACAAGATTCATTAGCGTTATTACAAGCATTATTACAAGCTCAATTAAAATATCATAATGATTTTAACATTGATATCACTAGTATTGTATCAAGTTCTTCTTTATCATTAAAAATATTTAAAAACATTTTTCTTAAACATAATATACCTTCATTTAAAAAATCTATTGATAATTTTATTAGAAAAAGTTATTTTGGAGGAGGAATAGATTATTATAAAGCTTATGAACAAAATCTATATTATTATTATGTAAATTCATTATACCCTTTTGCTATGTGTAAACCTATGCCTTTTGAAATAATTAAAGAGCATAAAAATATGGATTTAACATTAACTAAAGATAGTGATTTATTTGGTTTCTTTGAATGTGAATGTTATGTACCAAATAATGTTAGACCAATGTTACCTTATAAACATAAAGGCAAAACTATATATCCTTAGGGGAGTTGAATAGGTAATTATTTTACTGAAGAAATGAAAGCTTTAATGAAATATGGTTATAAATTTAAACTTTTAAATGGTTATGAGTTTTGTAAAATAAACTTATTTAGTGATTATGTACAACATTTTTACAATATTAAAAAAAATTCTGGTGGATCTAGTAAATTTATTGCTAAATTACATTTAAATGGATTAGAGGGGAGATAAGTATAATAGTTTATGTTTATAAGAGATAAAAGGGATTATTAAATTTTATAATTCGGATAGTTTGATAGAGAATACAATATAATAATTAATTATTTATTCATTATTATAATAATTGTTACGAATAATTATATTTATACAATATCTAATATATACTGGGTTAATATAATTATAATAAAAGTTTCAAAGATGAAATAAAAATTTTATTTAAGACCAAAAAAAATTTTAAATATCTATTAATTTTATGTGATACTTTTAATATATTTATAACAAGAGAATGGATATAAAGATCATTTATGATCAATAGAATTAGTGATAATATATACAATTTAATTACCGTATTACATATTAATTATCACACATGTTACTATTTTTAAAAATAATTTTAATCACATTTAAATATCTTTACATAATTTTAACTAAAATTGTAACACAATTATCAATATTAAATATTAGAATAGATAATATTATTAACAATTTTAGTACAGATAAAAATAATAAATTTAATTTTTATACTTTTTTTCGATATAATTTATAAAACAATTGTTATTATAAGTATATTAGCTTCAACAATATTTTTAGCTTCAAATGACTCTCAAATTTTCAACACAACAATATTTTCAATATATTTTAATCATTTTTATAATTTATTTATAGATTTTTTATAAAAATAAATTTATTCAATTTATAATAGAGTTAAATTTAATTTATAATAAAAATATAAGTTAAACTATTAATACTAATAATGAGGATATAACTGATCTGACATAATATATATATAATGATGAAGAATCTAACTTAAAAATAGATAACTCTCAAACTATAAATAATGATAATGATTCAAAAAGTTTGTTTATTTATTTTATTTATTTATTTTATTTATTTTATTATATCAACAATGTTATTATTTGGTATATTATATTTCGTTTATGAATTTAGTACCCAATATGGAACTATTTTACAAGAATTAGGTAATGTGACTCAATTAAAACAATTATTTGATAATCTAGATATTTATTCTATTGTATATGATTCACCAACTTTTTCAGATTATTTTCACTCCCCTCCACAAATTATGTCACCTGATACTTTTCAAAAAGAGTTAGAATTACTTGAAGAGAAATATAAATAGATAAGAAAGAAATTAAAAAAGTTAATTTTGAAAGATATAAATCAAAGGGTACTATTACTCATTAGACGATTATTAAAATTTTAAATATCAAATAAAGATTAATTAAATATTTTATAAGTAACCTATTATTTTTTAAAATTTTAATTATATATAATGATATTTTAATTGAGTTGAGATTTATTATTATTAATATAATTAATTTTATAATTAATTAATAATATTTGTTTAAAAGTAGAAGAAATTTAAAAAGAAGTTATTAATTAGGTAATTATGATAAATATTTTTTTATATTTATATATAGGTTCGAATCCTTTACTTCTTAGATTATATTATAATATTTAAATGATATTAATATATTTAATTGTTATAATATAAGAATTTATTATGAAGATTAATCTTAAGATGCTTTTTAATTCAAAAATTATAATATTATTAAAAAAATATAATATTATAATAATTATATATGAATTAGATTTGTGAATTATATATTCACTAAGCATTTATCTTAAATTTAATAATAATTTTTGTTATAAAGATTTAAGGAACTAGTAAATTAAGATCTAGACTTTTATTAACATAAAAAATAAAATGAGAGAGTTAATAAAAAACTTTGGCAAATTTATAAGTGGTGCGGCTAGTGCTGTCACTTTGCATTCTTATTATAATTCCTTAAAAGACAATAGGCTGAAAGAGCAACTAGAAACAGCTTCTAGAAGATGGAGAGAATCTGAAATGCGAGTTCATGAATTGGAGAAGAAAGATTTAATGAATCAAATTGAACATACAAAGTTGTCCTCTTTAAAAAGTCCAGTTGAAACTTCACAACAACAAATTAAAAATGAATTAGAACAAATTAACCGATTTGAAGATAATTCTGAACTAAACTCTCAGATAACTGAACGAGTACAAAATATTACTACTGAAATAGATAAAGTGACTAATACAGTAGATGAGATTATTGATAATATAAAAAAAAATTTTTTGGGTGATAATGATTGGTTAACTTCTATTAAAGAGAGAATAGAAAATTGGAATAGTCTTTTATCAGATTTAAGTACAGAACAATTAGGTGCCTTAGCTCATTTATCCTCTGCTATATTTATTTTATTTTGTTTGAGTAGCATAATTGTTATAATATACAGTGAATTTTTATTGGATTTTTTTAAATTAGAGGATAAATATCCTAGATTAGGACGATTCATAAGAATAAGAAAGATGTTTCAACATTTTTATTTATTTATGAATTTTATTTTCATTATTATTACTTTATTTGCTATAATATTCATTAATTTTTATGTTTTATATAAATAATATTAATTTTAAAATTATTAATCTTATTAATCTTATTAATCTTAGTAATCTTATTAATCTTATTAATCTTAGTAATCTTATTAATCTTAGTAGTTGAATTTGGAATATTTTTTAATTATTTTAATTTACCTTTACATTCACCCCCATATTTTAATTTGGTTTATTATTTAATTTTTATAAAAATAATTTATTATTTAAATTAATATTTTTCTTAACTCAAGAATATAATCATTTATCTCTATTGATTAAATCTAAAAATATATAAATTAAATTAAAAAAATAAATAATTAATACTCCATTTTAATATTTTACTTGAAATATTCAAAATTTAGGAATTAATATTTTCGTACCACCTAATGAGGTTCTTATTGTTTTATAGTTAATAATTTTTATAATTTTTTAAAATTTGTGCTTTTTTATATTATTTTGTTACTTTTTATTAAAGATCTTATAGTAAAAAGTTATTAAATAAAATTAAAATTTTAACTAAATTAATAAAATTAATTTTTATTAAAAACTAGTTTATATTTTGTAATAATATAAATTTAAATTTTTAATTAATAATTGGGATTATTATTCATATTTGTTTTAAATTGTTTTATTATTTTAAATCTTATTAATTTTGTTTTAGTAATTTAATATTAAAATAATTTTTATTAAGTTAAATTTATTTTTAGTATCCTTCTCTTACAAAATAAATAAATGAATATATTTTTATATATTTGTTATCTAATAATAATTTATTATTTAATTTATAAAAAAAATATTTTTATTTAAAAATGACAGATTTATTTAAGGTTAATTAAGAATAGATAATATTAATATAATTTTATTTTCTTATCTTTAGTCTTTATCTTTAAGTGTAGTGTTTATTAAAATAAAGTATAATTTTAATAAAAGAGAGTATAATTATATCTCTCGACTAATTAAATACAACTTTAATTTATAAATAAATAAAAAATTAATAAGTCTCCACTTAACTAAATATCCACTAGGTATAATTAAATTTTATAAATTTTAAAACTAAATTAAATGAATAAAATAAATAATTTTTATAATTTTTTAAATAAAAATTAAATTAATTAAATTAAAAAATAATGATCACTTTACTTTTATTAATCCCAATATTAGGTTCTTTATTATTACTCCCAATACCTTCAAATGGATTAACTACTCACACACAAATGAAGAAAATAGCATTAATAACTTCACTAATAAATTTCTTTCTTTCTTTATATCTCTGGTCTCAATTTGATTTCAATACCACCCAATATCAATTTGTCTCAGAATTTAATCAATTAAATTTTTGTCATTTAAATTTTGGTATAGATGGAGTATCTATTTATTTTGTATTATTAACAACTTTTGTAACACCAATTGCATTATTATCAAATTATTCAAATATAAATAAAAATTTAAAATTATTTTTAATTTCATTTTTACTATTAGAAACTTTACAAATATGTGCATTTGTTTCTTTAGATTTATTATTATTTTATATCTTTTTTGAAAGTGTATTACCAATATTATTTATAATTATAATCCTATTTGGTCATGGAACAGATAGATTTAGATCTGCATTTTTATTCTTTTTATATACTTTAGCTGGGAGTTTACCTATGTTATTATGTATATTATTAATTTATAGTTATATAGGATCAACAGATTTTCAATTAATCTCTTTATATGAAATAAGTTTAGAATATCAAAAAATATTATGGTTAGGCTTTTTTATAGCTTTGGCAGTAAAAACACCTTTATATCCATTTATTATCTGGTTACCTAAAGCACATAGTGATTCTCCTTTAGCAGGATCAATAATATTAGCTGCTACAATATTAAAATTAGCAACATATGGTTATATTAGAGTTTTAATTAATTTTTTACCTGATGCAAGTAATTATTTTAGTCCTTTAATACAAACTATAGCAGTAATTACTATAATTTATGCTTCTTTATCTACAATTATTCAACAAGATACAAAAAGATTAATAGCTTATAGTAGTGTAGCTCATATGGGTGTAGTAGTCTTAGGATTATTTTCAAATACAATACAAGGAATAGAAGGTGCCATATTATTAGCTTTAGCTCATGGTTTTGTTAGTCCAGCTTTATTTACTTGTGTGGGTGGAATTATTTATGATAGAACTGGAAAAAGAATTATTAATTATATTAGAGGATTAGTAACTTATATGCCTGTATTTACTATATTATTTTTTATTTTTATTATATGTAATACAGGAATACCTTTAAGTCTTAATTTTTTAGGAGAACAATTATCTTTAATTGGTATATGGCAAGAAAATCCAATAATTGCTACCTTAGGAGCCACTGGAATAGTATTATCTGCATGTTATTCTTTATTTTTATTTAATAGACTTTCTTATGGTTCTTATTCTCCTCATTTACCTATATTAAAAGATATAAATAGAAGAGAATATTACTTATTATTAAGTTTATTAATACCAACTATTGTTTTTGGAATATTACCTAATGTTTTATTGAATCCTCTACATACATCTATATCTGCTTTACTTTATACTTTTTAAATTAAATATTTAAATAAATAATAATAATTATAATAATTATAATAATAAATATTTGATTACTTGTATTAAAATATATAATCTAATCTAATCTAATATAATATAATTTAATATAATATAATATAATATAATTTAATATAATTTAACCTAAGAATTAATACTTTAATATTTAATTATTATATAAATAAATAAATAAATAAATAAATAAATAAATAAATAAATAAATAAATATATAAAAAAATAAAATATTCAACTCTTGAATGCTTAGTCATCCTGCCTTAAATGTAAATTTAAATTCTAAATTTAATCCTTAAGGTCAATTCTTCTTGGTTAAACCTGCAAAAAATACATACTAATTAATATAAACTATTAATTATTATAATAATTTTTTTTGTTTAATGCCTTATACTCAAATATAAATAATATCGAATATAAAAATATACTTCTTTTGATATAAAAAAATAATAGAACGTTTAAAATGTACTCTTTATTTATTTAAATTTAATTAATTAAAAAAATATTCTTATATTATAAAAATAAAATAAAATAATTTAATTAATATTAGTTATTAAAAAAATAAAAAAATATAAAAATTTATTAAAAATTACTTTAATAATTGTATATTAATACTTAAATAATAATATAAAATATAAAATATATATAAAATAAAAATATAACTAAATATATATAATATATATAATAATATATTAATTAATAAAAAAAATAATAAAATCTAAAAATAATAAAAAATATAATAATAATTAATTAAAAATATAAATAATATAAACTAAACGTAGGCAAAATAAATCATATATTTAATAATGACAACTATTTTTATAAATATTTTAGCATTTGGTACCTTATTATCAAGTGTATTTTCTATAACTTCAAAAAATCCTGTAATATCAGTTATTTTTTTAATTTCAACTTTTGTTCAAGCAGCATTATATTTAATTCTTATTGGTATTAATTTTGTAGGTATTTCTTATATTATAGTATATGTAGGTGCAATAGCTGTATTATTTTTATTTGTAATTATGATGATTAATATTAAATTAACAGATATATTAGAAACAGGAAATCAATATACTAAAAATTTACCTTTAGCAATAGCAATTGGATCTTTATTTATATATATAATATTTACAATTATACCATTTAATTTTAATAATGTACCAGCTTTCTCTATATTATTAGATAAAATTACATATTTAAATAGTATATTATCTAATTCTCAAATTATCTCTTTAAATTTTATTAATTCTATTGTAAATAATTATTTATTAACATCATTTTCTGATGTGATAATAACAGAATTTCAACAAATAGAAATTTTAGGTCATGGTTTATATACTTATGGGGGTGTATTATTAATAACATTAAGTATGATATTATTATTAGCTATGTTTGCTACTATAGTAATTTCTAGATCTAATAATAATTTATAGTTTATTATATCCTACTTTTTCTGTATTTAATTTCTTAATAAATTATAATTAATACTTCATACTTAATAATTATTAGTTTATAACTCTTTTGTTTTAATTTATTAAAATTATTTAATTATATAATTAACCCTAATATAAATTATTAATATAAATTATAAATATAACTAATATAAATTAATCCATTAATAAATTTATACTAATTAATTCCCCTATACTCATATAAAAATATAAATATATAAATATATATATAAAAATATAGTGTAAATCACTTTTTTAATTTAATTATTAAAAATTTAAAACTTTACAAAGAAAAGAAAGTTTAAAATACTAACATATAATTATATAAATAAAAAAAATGATAATAACTCTAATAACAACAAAATAAATAATTAAAATTTCTCTCTTAAAAGAGTATAAAATGAAATATTGCAATTGCAAATAAAATACGATAATCAAAAAAAAATTATCTAATTTTCAGGATGAATTTAATTTTGGTTCTGATTGAACGTTTTTCAGTAGTTTTAAGACATGCAAATCGTTGTTCTAAAATTTTTATTAAAATCTAATCTAAATGATAAAAATAAAAAATAATAAGAATAAGGTGTAAAGGTGAGTAATGTAAATTAGATTCCTTATAGTCTCCTTAATTAGGGGATAATTTTATTTTTCTAATCACATTAGAGATACTGATTAAAAATATAATAAAGGATAAATTTATTAAAAATAGTAAATTTTACCGCTATAAAAATACTAAAATTAAAACAAATAATTTTAATATTAACCTATATTATTATATTCAAATACAGGACAAGTAAAAGATAAATAAGCTATTTATCCGTAAAGGAACTTTTTTCTGCTATAAGATTCGATTTACTCTGTTTAATGGTAGTTGGAAGGGTAAAAGCCTCCCAAGCCTACGATCAGAAGCCATGTTTGATAGATCATATGGCCACATTGGGGATGAAATGTCCCAAGTAGTATTAACTACCAGCAGTCGAGAATATTAGTCAATGCTCGCAAGAGTGAACTAGCTAACTGAAATCATAAAGTCATAAAATATGAAAATTATGATAATGTAAGGGAAAACCCTGATAATACCTTACTATAAGTGTTGTCCAAAACTGGTGCCAGAAGACTCGGTAAGGCCAGAGACGCAAACGTTAGTCGTCCTAATCAGGCGTAAAGGGTATGTAGGCTGCTTTAAAAGTTTTAAACTTTAAATAGCTCTGTTAGATAGTTTAATTATTAAAAATAATTAATATTATTATATAAATACTAAAATATGTTTACTAACAGTAAAGAAAAATGAATTAAAGCTAGAATCAAATAGAGGATAAGACGAATAATACTTAGAGTAGGGATGATATCTTTAGATACTAAGGGGAATACTAAAGGTGAAAGCTTTTTATCTAGTAATGATTGACGCTGAGAAACGAAGGTGAGACTAGGAAATAGGATTAGATACCCAGATACCTCTCACTGTCAACGATGAATGGTGGTTATTAGTTTACTCCCAAACTGATAACGATGTTAACACGATAACCATTCCGCCTTGCGAGTACGGTTGCAAAACTGAAACCAAAAAAATTAGTCGGTCTCGAAGCAAACGAAGTGAAGCATGTTATTTAATACGATAATACGCGTAAAATCTTACCAGTTCTTGCATATCCAGTCTATTATTTAAATTTATTTTAACTCTAGATTGAGTAGTTTCTGATTATCTTCTTTTCAGAAATTCGTTTACAGGTGTTGCATGGCTGTCGTCAGTCCGTGCTGTGAGAAGTGAGGTTAAATCCACTAACGGACGAAATCCCTATTGTTAATTTATACTTAACAATTAATGATTTTTAAATAATTTCATTTGGGGCTAAGACAAGTCGTTATGGCCCTCATGAACTGGGCTGATATGTGTTTTGGGAAAACACTACATTGGCTAAAACTATCAAACTCCGGGGACCTCCTAAAGCTTTTGGTACCAAACTATAGTCGAAAGGCTATAAGTGGATGGAATAATTACCCATGTATGGTAACAAGCCAGAAGATGATGGAAACTGAAATGGAATATCGCGGATCTAAGTCAAAATTTGTGACGCAACCAAATTTTGTAAAAGAGCAACGAGTAGACGGTAGTTGGAGCATAGCTAAATCCAAACAAATGCTCTTAAGGTGTACTCTAATGGGTTTCGAAAGAAATTATCAAATCAAAATCCCTACTAACCAATTAAATAACAGAAATTTTTCTACTTTCTCAGGTCAGATTAATCCATGGTTTCTCACAGGATTTTCAGACGCTGAGGCTTCGTTCATGATTTTGATGTCTCGTGATGAAAAATCTAAAACTGGATGGAGAATAACTCCTAATTTTTCAATACATATACACAATAAAGATATTGCTTTACTAGAAAATATTAAATGTACCTTAGGTGTGGGTAAAGTTAGAAAAAATAGTAGTAGCACTGCTATTTTTAGAGTTGACAACATACAAGAATTACAAGTAATTGTCAATCATTTTACAAAATATCCACTGATAGGATTTAAAGTTTCTGATTTTTTATTGTTTAAACAATGTTACGATTTAATTAAGCAAAAACAACATTTAACTCCAGAGGGTCTTGAAAAGATAGTAGCCTTAAAATGCAATCTGAATAGAGGTCTGAGTGATGTTTTAATGGTTGCTTTTCCTAATATTGTCGCTGTAACTCGACCTATCTATAAATTCAATGGTATACCAAATCCTAATTGAATATCTGGTTTCGTTTCAGGTGACTCTACATTTTGTGTCTCTATTGAAAAATGTAATGATAATAAAATAGGACATAGAATTAGATTAATATTTGGTACTTGTCTACACATTAGAGATAAAGAATTATTAATTGGTATAGCAAAATATTTTAATATTTTAAATAATACGGAGGTCATTAAATATATTTATGAATCTGCCACCAGAGAAACTAGTTTACTTCAAATTAAAAATAATTCCGATGTTATAAATAAAATTATACCCTTTTTTAATCAGTATCCAATATTAGGAGTTAAAAGCTTAGATTTTTCTGATTTTAAAAAAGTAGCGGAATTAATTAAAAATAAAAAGCATTTAACTGATCCAGGTTTTAAAGAAATCATCCAGATAGTAGAACAAATGAACTTAACTAGAAATAATTCTACTTCTTGCCTTCAGGCTAGCGTAAACCCAAAAGAGCTAGAATATAAAACTTAATCGTTTTATTTGTTTAATTGTATGTTAAATTTGATCTCCATGATAGACGTGCTACAAAAACTTTTACAAAGTGATGCAAAACTAGACATGTATACTTTAAATTGGAATATTTTAATTAAAGTCCTAATGTCATAAGGAATAGCTAATCATTAAAAAAAGTTATTATTATTAAATATATAAACGGATTGTTGCCTGTAATTCGGCCACATGAAGAAGGAATTTCGAGTAATCGTTGATCATTAGCGCAACGGTGAAATATAGATTCGGGATGAACTAACTGTCTGTCGCTGGGAAGAAGCTTAATTTGAGGGAAACTGCCACAAAATTATCTCTTTAACAATTGAATACTTATTTATTTGAAATTTGTATAGTTTTTTAATGTTTGTTTATAATTTGTTATATAATAGTTTTTATTAATAAAACACTTTTGTTAAGCTAATTAGTGTCTGTTAACTCCTTTAAGTAACATCTCAAAAGTCATAGCAAGGTAGCTGTACTGGAAAGTGCTGCTGGAAAATAAACAAAATTTTAACCCCATTATTATTTGATTTGATTTGTTTGTGTATAAGAAATTAGTATTTTATGAAAGGGGTTAGTTTGAAATTTTGAAATTATTTAAAGTTAATTTAAAAAAAATTAAAATTAAAATTAAAAAAAACAAAACAACAAAATTTTAATAAAAGAAAACTAAAAAAATAATAAATAGGTAGGGGGGGATATAAGGATTTCTTCGTGAATATAAACGCCTCTATAGAAGGAATACCCTGTCACTCATTTTTTTTGAGTTACTTTCTTTCCTTTGGTGGGTAGGGGGGGTATCGAAATTTCTTTAGCTAATCCTTGTAATATTTTCTATGTTTAGGGCTTAATTCTTCTACTGAAAATAAGATATTAATCAGTATAAAAATTTATATCTTCTTAATTATAGTTTAATTGTAATCTAATGAAAGAATTTATAAAATTATTGGAGCCTTTACTAAGATATTTAGATATTCCTGTAGATTTATTTTTAGATGGGGAAGTGTCTTATTTAGTATTGTTATGTTTATATTATTTTATAATGTCTACCTTTGTTTTATTAAATGTTTTAAATATTTGTATATATTTGTTATCTATCTATATTGTAAGTAATGAAAAATTTTTAAATAAAATACCAGGTAATTATGTGTATGTACATCGTATATTGAATTATTATAAAAATATTAGAATTACTTTTATTGTCATTGAAAGTCTTATGTTATTATTTTGTTTAATTATTATGATTGGTCTAAGTTATAGTATGTTATTTTTCTTTTTAAGTCTTAATAATAACTAAATATAAATTAAAGTCATATAACTATAAATAAAATATTACACAGTATAAACATTATATATTTTCTTAAATAAAAATATTAATACAATGAGAAATCTATTTATAACTTATGTGGTTAATCTTTATATTTTACATGTTTTATTTTGTTCTTTAAATTCTGTTTTTAATAGTCAAGTTTTATTTATATTATTATTTAGTAGTATTATTGTAGGTGTCTTGGTTTATATTTTTGCTTCTAGTCACACTTTATTGGGTGTTATAACAAAGGAAGGTAAAGTATTTTTATAATGTTCTTTTGCTAAAGCTGGTAGTGACCTATACGATAGCAGTAAAGGTAAGCTTAGAGATAAATATGAAGAATATAAATCGGATAATAAAAATAAACCTGATAACGGGTCTAATAGTAATAGTACAAATAATAATGGTTCTGAAAACCAAAACTAAATATTAATTAATAACTATTATAAAAATCTGTTTCGAGTTTTTTTTTTGTTTTTTCTTACATATGTGCCTGGTGGCCTTATTTTAATCGTGCGTCTCTATCCGGCATAAATTTTTTATTAATATCTGTAAATATCTATTATTGAGGTGTTGTTATACCTATTCTTTAATAGTATTTAAATAAATAAAAATTATTTACTTAGTTTTTTTCCTATTATAAATTATTATACTAGGTTTTTTGTTATAATTTTAAATTAAAAATAAATTGAGTATATAAAGGGTATAAGTATATTATATTAAATATAATAATAAAAAATTAAAAATACTCTGTAGTTTAAAGGTAGAATTAAAAAAACTATCTCAGTAGTGGTACTGATAGAGGATAAAAAAGTAATTTAATACTTTTTTAATTTAAATTTTCATTTTATAATGTTAATTATTTAATTATTAGTGGTTTAGTCTCAATCCAAATACCTTCGTTATTATAAATTTTTTCTCGTTTTGTATAAGAACTATAATTTAATATAACGTCTTTTTTTCTATTAAAACAGATGCTTTTTCATAGTTAGTTTTAGTATTAAATTTAGTTTTTTAAAATTCATATTTTTATTATACATTGGTTTGAAGTATTCAACAGATATTGAGTTATTTTTTTTTTTTATATATTTAGTTTTAATGATTGTTTACCCCTTAATTAAAAAACAAAATTAAACAAATAATTTTTATTATAACCAAAAAAAATCTTCCTTTATGTCATATTCTAATTTAAATTGTTCTCTATTATCTACTAACCATTTAAGATTAAAATATTTTTTTTTATCTAAAACAATGATATTCTGTATCCGAATAATAAAAATAATATAAATTATTTCAAAATTCTCTACTTTAATAGATAAAGGATGTTCTTTTTGGTCAGTCAGTTTGTAACTCGTTCTGGGAGGAAGAATAATATTGTTCGTTATGTTTTAATAGTATTATTTTTTAACTCTTCGAATATAACTCATCCTTATCTACTTTAATAAATCTTTAGTAGACGGATTTTTTATTGTTCGAATTAATGTTTAGTCTAATTGGAATTAAACTTATTAGTCTAATCTTATATTTTATAACTTAAAATTATGAATATGAAAGAAATAATTGAATTTTTTAAGGCCTATGGTTTTCATGTAAATGAATTAACTGATCCTTTATTATTATTATTATTATGTGTAATAGTAATTTTAGCTACTGTAGCTTTGATTTGTGTATTAAATATATTAATGTATATTGGAATACTTTATATATTTGAAGATAAAAATAGATTAGAAAGAATAACTAAAAATCTTCCAACTGTTTTTATTAAATTAATGAATATATATAAACACACTAGAATATATTACATATTAATAGAAACAATATTTTTATTAATTTGTTTAATCTCTATAATTTGGTTAGGTGGCAGAGTAGTTATAGGTTTAATGTTATAAGTAGTTTACAATGTAATCTTTAATAAAATTGATTTTTTTAGTTAATTATTGGTTTATTCTCTAAAAGGATAACAAAGTAGTACAAATATTAAATAGTACTACCTGTTATTAGGACTCACACTAGAGATGTTAAGAGATAATCTTTAGTTTTGCTTTTATTAATCTCTTCTAATATTTAAATTTAAAAAAAAATAAAAAATGATTAATAACACACACAATAAATTTTTAATGATTGCTACTGTAGCAAGAAGTTTTGATAGATATCATGTTAAAAATAAAATTATTCATTTAATTTTCAGTCTTTTTTATACTGAAATAGATCGTATTGGAACAACTACGTCAGTAGGATCAGATCAAATATTTTTAATTTTAAGAGTATTAAAAAACGGAATAACTGAAATAATTACTAAAATCCATGATGACAAAACTATTGAAGTTCAATGCTCTATAATTAATTTTATTAATTTAAGTCAAGAGATAGGTTTAGAAAATTTTATTGAATCTATTATAGGAGATCATTTTGCTTATGAAAAAAATAAAAATGAACTATTTAATAATGTAGTCTTTGTGTTTGAAGATATAAATTGAACAAGTTTAGTATATTTATTTAAAACATTAAGAATTAATATTAGTGGAGGTTCTATTACTAGACGACACTTATTATCTACAAATGAATATAATTTATCTAATTTTTTATTAAGAATGGGATATACCTCTAAAGATATATTTGAAAGTAAAAATCTTTCTAATAAAATATATAGTGAAGAATTTAATTTGGAAAACTTAAAAATTGAGAAAACACTTTTAATAAATTTATTAACCGAAGAATTAAATATATCTAAAAAATATTTAATAGAATCTAAAAATGACATTGAAAAAGAAATGGACATTTTAAATAGTAATATATCTAGTTTACAAGTTGATCTTAAATTAAATAATAATAATATTAATAACAAACTTTATAAAAATAAAAGTAAACAAATTAAATACAGCCCAACTCTAAATATGGAAACCTTAAAAAGAAATTTAGAAGAATTTAAAGATAAATTATCAGAAATAAATTCAAAAGAAAATAATATTAATAATGATTTAGTCCGTATAGAATCTCTCTCTTTCTCTGAATTAAAACAATATTATTTTGATTGTTTTCATAATAGAAGAGTTTCTCGAGATAAATTAAACTTAAATAATATTCTTTATCGAGTAAAAGAAGTTAATGATAAAATAACTGGTCGTAGATCCTATAGTACTTTGGTAAGGGGAAATAATTTTTATGGTCCAAGATATAATAGTTTAATATTGTCTAATAATTCTTTTAAATATTCTTATAATAATAGTATTATAAATTTTGGATATATAACTAATGACTTTAAATTTAAAATGAATATAAAGAATATGTCTATATTAACTCCAAATTCTATAGTTTCTGAAAATATAATAAAAATAAAACCCCATTATTTAAAAAAAATTATCTAATTTAATCTTATTAATAAAAATTCTGTCCTATGCTTTAATCATAGCAGCAGTTGCAATAGAAACATATTTTAAGAAATATAATTTATTTTATTTTATATATTCAATGTAGAGTATTTTTAGACAGATTTTTGTTTAGATTATATTCAAGATTATTGGGTTATTTATTTAGAGATCAAAGGTTCATAAGTAATTAAAAATTTATTTTCATTTAATATTGTCTGTGATTGCACATTTATAGTAGAAAAAATATAATCTCTTCTATCTTTATTAACTGTTTTAGTTATAGGTTTGACTAAACTTAAACCAAATCTTACTAGAAAATTAGTTAATAAAAGTTTATAAAGTAAGTTTAAAAATCCAGAAGAATTTTTTTAATGGATATAAATCAGTAATATATGCATTAAAAACATTATTAATTTTATTAAAATTATAACTTTTAATTACAGTTACTTGATCTCCTTTTTCTGTCACTAATTTAAGTTTTTCACTATACCAAATACCCTAATCTTCACCCTTTGGATATATTGTTTGTTTATCTATATGTAGAGGTAAAAAAACCTATATATATTATATTAGTTTTAATTTTAGCATAAAAAATCCAAATAGTGTATTAAGTTCTAAACCTCTTTCTTCAAAACTTTCCATATATTAACAAAAAGTACCAGGCATAGAACTTAGAGCCCCCTAAGGATATAAAGAATTAATATCTAAATATATTAAATTTTTATCATAAGGTTTATAAACTTCAGTCCTATCACCAAAATAACCTTCAATTTGTAAGTAAGTAAAGATATTTTTTAGTTAAGAAAGACAATGATTATTATCAGAATTAGAGTTATATATATTTAATACTAATCTAGTATTTGTTAAAGCTTCAGTCATTTGTATAAAAAATGAATATAAATTAATCTACTAAATTAAGTTATAACTTTAATTAAACCCCTAATATCCTTCTTTAAAAAAATGTAAACATTCAGATTTTAAATTACAATTATTTTTAGTTCTCCTATTATATTATTTGTTAAGAAAGTTATCATAAGAATTTATATTTTTTTTATATGTATCCTAGTTATAATTTAATGTATTTATATTCAAACAAGATTGTGGAAAGTGACCTTTTTTAAATAAAAATTAAATTCTTTATTTAAATCATCTAAACTATAATTTAATAAGTAAATTGAATCTAAAAAATAAATTTTAATTTCTTTATTTCTTAAATAACCAACTATAATTTTAATATATAATTTAAGAATAATAATAATAATATATCTCATAATAGTATATAAAATATAATAATCATATAATTTATCTAAATTATAGTGTAATAAAATATAATATAAAAATACTATATCGTAATGACCTAAGTTATGTACATAAAATTTTAAATTATTATATTTATTAATTAACCTCTCATCAATATATTTTAATTTTAAATAGTTAGAATTTAAATTAGGATAATAACTTAAATAATATAATATAGGATTATTCTCTATATTAGTATAAAATAAAATATAAACTTTAGCTAAACCATCATTATATATAAAAATTTATAATTAAAAATTATCAAAATTAATATCTCTGTCTTTTAGTTTGTTTTTATTATCAGGATTTATAGCTTGTAAATTAGTATTTTATTTATACCATTTGATATTTTGATCTTCTATAGGGATTGTTAAATTATATATAATTCTATAAAACAACATTTTAGTATTATGTATACAATTATAATAAAGTTTAGTATCTTTCATTTTTTAATATTAATAAATGAAATTATTTTATCTCAATTAGGATTAGTGTTATGAATATATTTATTTTATTAATTTTAATTTTTAATAATTGTTATCATTATAGTTTGAAATAAAATTTACTACTTAAAATTAAATTTTACTTAATTTAATTATTATTTAATTTGTGGAATAAAGGTGATTCGAACACCTAAGGGCTTTAACCCGAACAATTAGCAATTGTCTTATCTTACCAATGAATATTATTCCTTTTTATTTGTAATTTGATTCTATAATATTAAAAAATTTGCTACCAATAAATTTATTGCTAAAATTTAAATGGAGTATAGGACATATTTGGTAGAAAGAAAGAGTTACTTGAAACAATAAATGTTTATAGTGAAGAATTAAATAGAGATTTATTATATAAGGGAGTTAAAATTATAATAAAAATAAATGATAATAAATATACACTTTTAATATATAAAAATTTAGATAATGAAATATTAAAGAATTAAATATTTATTATAACACTGAATTTAACAATTATAATCAAGAAGTATTAAATAATGTAGCTATAGCAGCAGCTGTTACTAGTTATGCCAGAACACATAGGATACCTTTTAAAATGGATTCTAACACATTTTACACAGAGACAGATTCTATTTTCACATCTAAAAAAAAAATTAGATAATTCTTTAATTATTATCTCTATTTTAGGTTTAATGAAAGAGGAGTGAAATAGTAAAATAATTGAAGAAGCTTATTTCTTAGGCATTAAGAGTATGGATATTATTATAACAATTCAGATAAAATAGAAAAATCAACTGTTGCAGGCAGACCTTAAAAAAATAGTTTCAGTTTTAATGTTATTAAAGCTATACAGGAAGGTAATACTATAATAAAACAAATATCTGTGATATTTTACAAATCATTTAAATAATTATCTATAAATATTAATTCTAATATTGATATTAGATTATTTAGAATAAAGGAAAAAACATTGATTAACAATATTTATCATCCTATATATATAAATAAATAATTAAACAATGTAAACTTAGTTGATAAATTTAAAAATAAAAGTATTAAATGACTAAAATTTGTTAGAATACCCCTAAATTGGTTATAATTAAAAAGGTATAATGTTAGGGCCAATCATAAATTATCAGTTCAAATATTAGTTCAGATTTATATAAATTAAAATATAGTATATTTATACCCCTAAATTAAATATCTATCAATAATATTAATATTCGAACTACACAAACAATTTAACAATCCTCTATATTATCAAATTATTATTCATGTTATTATTTTTAAAAACAATCTTATTGGAATTTATATATAGAAGTTAATATTAATAAGAAAGGAGAAGGAGATTGAATTTAGAGTTTATTGTTGTATTATGGGTAATATAAGTATATGTTGGAGATATTTAGGAGATATTATAATTATTTTAGGATTATATTGGCAGAATTTAGTAATCAATAAGGGAGATTTTAGTAATAATTTATAATATAATGTTATACCTTTTATTTTTGTCCTAATCCCCGTTAACTCTATACAATCTTAACAATATAAATATTCATTCTTTAAATTCTTATGTTACACTTATTCCTCTGTCGATTATTGAATGTTATTTTATACTTTATATTTTAAAGAAAAAGGTTTAGATGTGAATAAGATAAAATTAAAAAACAAACCTTTTGTTATAATAAATAATTTGTACTGGAACCAAAACCTTTAGTATTTAGTTTAAGAGATAAAAAGGATTAAAGTATGTTTTTATAGGTTAAGTGTTCAGAGGATATGTTTATCTTATGAATTCTAATTTGTACTAATTTAGTTTAATTTGTTTACTTATTAATTTTAACTTTTTTTTATTTATTTAATAAAGTTTAATTATTTGTACTAATTTAGTTTAATTATTTTATTTTTATAATTTTTATTTATAATTTTATTATTTTATAATTTTTTTTTAATAATTTTATAATTTTTTTATTATAAATAAAGTTTTTTAGATTTTTATTTTTAATTAAATTAAGTTTAAATTTAGTTTACTAAGTTTATTTAAATGAGTTTTATTATTTGATTCTTTATTTTTCTAGTATTTCATTATTTAATTTAGTGAATAAATAAAAGGGTTCTAATTATTTAGAATTAAATAAAAATAAATTATTAAATGATTTCAGTATAGGGTAGAAAACTTTTATTTAAAATTCCTTTCAACCCTTTCTATATAATTAGTGTGGATAATCTCTTGTATAATAAAGATTATCTCTTTAAAGATCATAATTTAATAGTCAATATAAAAATCAATTTAGTTATTATCACGATAATTTAAATCTTTTCTATAACAAATAGCTTGAAAATGTTTACAAATTTAAGCAATTTTATCTAGTATTTATTTTATTATTTATTAATATATCTATAATAATTTATGTTTATCTGGAGTTAAAATTATTAATTTAACTTATTATATAAAATGTTAGGGGTTTTATGATAAATAAATTCTAGTTATTAAGGGTTACATATATATAATAGTTAAAATGCTATGTGAATATTATAATATTGGAAAGTGACAATATATATTATATATATCATATATCTATATTTATACCATGATTTTAAATTTTTAAAAAACATGAATTTCTATTAAAGAAAAAATGACTATACATAACAGAAAAAACAAAAAACAGGTGATTCCTTCTAAGATAACAAAAAATAAAGAACTTCTTTCATAATATTTAATTATCTGTTTAAATTTAGGAAATTTAATTTCTACATCATATTTACTAATTAAATATAAAGAAGTTAAATAACCAACAACATTAATAAAATTTAATAAACAAATCAAAGAAAGTAAAAAAATACCATAGCAAATTTACTATGATGATCACTATCATCAGGGATATTTAAATTTAAATTTAAATTATGTAATATAGCTGTAAACAGAAAAGAATGTTGTGTATTATTAAAATTATTAAGTTTAATATTAATTGCAGGTTTAATTAAAATAAACTTATTTTTACCTTTTTGTAATAAACTATTTAGAAATAGTTTTAAATTAATTATATATTTTTTAAACATTTTAAATTTATTACTCATATTTATTTTTATTTTGTTTAATTTATTGGAATAGGGTGGGTAGCAATAAAATGTATTCCGTATGATAACATATACATAAAATATAATATACTTCCTCCTAAGAAAAAAAGTTCTATCCCTATTATCTTTTTATTAAAAGCAATATACCATTTAATATATTTATTAGTAAATAAATTCATTAATTTATCACTATATATTAATATTAAAACATTAAACATAAATGCTACTAATAAAAATATAATTAATACTGATAATATAAATAAGATAATACTAAGACCATAGATTTGTTCTGCTAATAATATATTAGAATAGTCAACAGACACAGGTGATAATACGGGATTTAAGATCTCAATGATATTATTCATTAATTTCTCATAAAAATCATCTACACCATCACCCATAAAATTTTTAGTCACTTCATTAATTTTATTCATTGTTTCACTATCATTATCAACATGAATTTCTACTGTATTTTTATCTGTCCAAATTTGTTTCCAATTTGTTATATGATTTTTAACATATGAAGGATCATTTATAGCATTATTTATTGCCTTAGATGCAGTATCTGATAAAACAGTAGTAGCTATCACAAATGCTTTTTGACTAGGAGAACCCCCAGCTCTTAATAAAGATAATCTAAAAGCACCTGTACCATAAATAAATAATTGTCTAATAGAATTAGACCATCCTGCATCAGTATGAGTTATTTGCACATTAGTATTATGTGAACTAGAATTATCAGAAGTAGAAACCATATTACTTAAAATCTCATAAATTGAATATGTCTCTGTATATATCCTATTAAAGTAATCCAATAAAGATGTTATTATTATCAAAAGATCATAAAATAAGAAAGCAAATACTAAACCAATAAGAATATAATCAAAATAAAAGATAAAAAGATTAAATTTTTTTTTAGTACCAAAAACATAAGTTGTTTTTGTCATAATTTGATGAGTTAAGCCATTTACTGGTATTAGGAGTAATAATAAAGAACCTAATATTATTAATAAAAGTAAAATTATCATTATGTTTTAAATTTAATTTTTATTTAAAAAATTATAAAAATTAGTTATTATTTCTTATAAAAATTATTAGTTTATAAAATTTAATTATACCTAGATGATATTTAGTTAAGTGGAGAGTTATTAATTTATTAAATTATTTATTTATAAATTAAATTAAAGTTGTATATAATCAGTAGAGTTATATAATATATAATATATAACATATAATATATAAATCTTTTTTTACTTTCTTTTAATATATATTTATAAAATTATAATATGAACACAAAATGATAGTAAATCTTTAAAGAACTAAGAAGGAACCATCAGAATATTAAATATAAATATTATGAAATATCAAAATAATTAGTATCTGTTTTAATTAAATAATTATTTATTAATAATATAATAATTAATATTTTTATATTCATATAAATATTATAATTTAAATGCTTTATATTTGTCTAATTATTTAGAAAAATAAATAAAAATTATTACTATGTATATTGAAACATTAGAGAATTATAAGGATAATAATGAAAATCGCAATGTAATACCTTCTCTTATTTAGGGGTATGAGGATTATCATTTCAATAGTTATTATTTAACTAATTTTAACTTTGTTGAATATATGTTAATTCTATCTATTAGAGAATTATGTAAACCTAAATATCATAATTATCCTATTTATTTTCATAATTTTGCTAATTTTGAGGCCATCTTTTTATTAAAAGGATTAATTAAATTAAGACACATTAAACCTATTTTATATAAAGGTAAAATTATATCTATTACTTTACTATTTACATTTGGTAAAAATAATAAACAATATAAACTTCACTTTAAAGATAGTTATCAAATTTCATTATCTAGTTTAAATAAATTAAGTAAATCATTTATTTTAGAGGAACAAGAGCGAAAATCATTTTTTCCTCATAAATTTGTTACTCAAAAGAATTTAAATTATATTGGAAATGTTCCTGAAATTGAATATTTTAATAATATAAATTTAGAAAAATATAATAATTATGTAACACAATTTCATAATAATTGAAATTTAAAAAAATGAAGCTATAAAATATTGTGAATTAGATTGTAGAAGTTTATATTTAATTTTAGATAAATTTAATGAGAGCATTGGGGAGAAATTTAATATTGATTTTAATAAATATTCTACATTACCTGGTTTAATTTTTAATATTTATTTATCTAATTATTATAAAAATGAATATAAAATCTCTATGATTTCTTCTAATAGTAAAATATTTAATGATATAAACCAAAGTTATACAGGAGGAAGTGTAGATATGTTTATTCCTACTAATCAAAGTAATGAATTTATCTATGGATATGATGTCAATTCATTATATCCTAGTGTAATGTTGAATAATAAATTTTCTTCTGGTAATCCTATTTATTTTTAAGGAGATATAAGAAAGTATAATGATAAAGCATTTGGTTTCTTTTGGTGTCGTGTAATTACTCCAAAATATATTCATCATCCTATTATTCAATGTCCTGTTAAAACTAATGAGGGTATAAGAACTGTTAGTGGATTAAATTATACAACAGGATTTTAAAGGAGGTTATTTAGTGAATAAAGATTATATGAAAATATGGATATAAATTTGATATTAAAGGGGGTTATTTCTTTGAAAATGCAAGATCTGATATTTTTTATGATTTTATTAAAGATTTATTTCAATTAAGACTAAATTACTCTAAAAGTCATTCTATGAATTATATTGCTAAAATATTAATGAATAATTTATATGGAAGATTTGGAATGGAGGATAATTTTATACAATGTACGATCAGAATTGAACAAGAATTTATCGAATTTTCAACTTACATAAAACATAAAACAAGAGAGTATTAATATAGATAAATTAGATCCAAATTATTTAGTGACAACAAAACCTAAAATATTATCTATCATCGATTGTCATTATGAGGATAGTCCTAATATTAATATTGTTATAGCTAGTGCTATTACAGCTTAGGCTAGAATAAATATGAGTAAATATTTAAATAATTAAAATTTAAAACTTTATTATACAGAGACAGATTCTATTTATACTAATTTAAATCATGAAAAAAGGAATCAATTATTTAATAAAATCATTAATTTTTCTGAGTCAGGTAAATTAAAATTAGAAACAATCTCTACTAAAGCTATCTTTAATTCTCCTAAAGTGTATTATCTTAAACCGTTAGATAACCAAGAAATAATGAAAGTGAAAGGATTAAATAAATTAAATGATATTAATGTTAAAGATTTTGATCAACTTTTATTTAAAGATGTTAAAATTGAAAAAAATCAATCTAAATGGTTTAAATCTATAAATAAAGGTGACATTGAAATAAAAGAACAATTATATACTTTACAACAAACTGAAAATAAAATAACATTAATCTATGATAAAAATAATAAACTAATAGAAACAAAAGATTATCAAATAGTAAATAATGATTATTACGAATTAATACCCTTATAATTATAGAATTAATAGGAATCGTACCTAATTTAACCCTTCGCAAAAGATTAATAGAAACCATTCTTAATCCTTAAGGGATATATATATTATTTTAAATTTTAAGTGTTTTATAAATAAGGGTAAATATTACTTAAATAATATAATATAAATTATAAAAGTAGGTAAAGATTTGTTACTTATTTTATTTCGTCAAATTCGTATAAAACTAATTGGTGTATGACCGTTATCATATGTATCAAAGATAGTCTCAAATTTTATTATTAAAATTATTAATATCTTTACCTATTAGACACTATCACATATTATAAATATTTAAATCAAATATAAATAATAATCATGTTAACTTTATTAAAATTTTTTATCAGTTACTTTTTAAAAATTTCTGTTTATTTAATTACTAAAATAAATAATTTAAAAAAGTCACTTATAAATTTAAAAAGAGAAGTATTAATTTATATTTAATATTAGATATTATTTATAAATTAATTGTCATTTTATTTTCATTATTAGGAGGTTCAATTATATTAGCTTATCCATATATTACTTTAATTAATATAATGATAATGTTTTAAATTCAATTTATAATTTATATTCTATATTCTAATATAATCTGGATTAAAAATAATATTTTAAATTATTTTTATATTGAATATTCTCATTTAATTGATATTACAGATAATGTAATAAATCATATTATTGATTATTTAAAAAACTTATTATCAAATAAAGAACAAATTATAACTGATAATAATAAAAATATAATTATTATAAAATCAAATGAATTGAAACAGAATATTAATAATGATAATAATAATATTTTAGATTATAAATATTATATTTTAATGTTTATGTTATTTATAATATGTAGTATTTTTGGATTATATTATATGGGTGATTACTTCTATCCAAACTTATTAAATTTATCTTATCCACAAAATGATAACTATATAATTAGTGATAATATAAAATCTTCATATCAAATTTATAATCATTTATATTTAATGGAAGACTTTAATAATTTATCAGCAGATGAAATAAATGATATTATGAATTTTAATAATACTTTTATCGAATCTATATAATCAAAATTAGAAGAATAAGTTGAATTAGTCAGTGATTTAATAAATAGATATAAAGAAATAAGTATTATACAAAGATCTCTATCTAATGATTCTGATAAAACCATCACTCAAAGTATCAGAAATAATAATTATAAGTTATATTAATAGAATTAATATTAAAAAGTATTCCCTATAATAGAAAATTTAAAATTTTAAATTAATTATTAAAATAAGAATAAAAGAGTTTATATAAAAATCGATAAATTAAAAAATACAAAATTATATAATATAATTATTAGATTACTAATAATAATTTCCCCACTAATAAAATAAAATTTAATATCCTAAGGTATAATTAAAAATAAAATAAAATTAAAAATGATAATAGATTACAAACTAAAAATCAATAAAAAAATAACTAATTTTTATAATTTTTTAAATAAAAATTAAATTAAAATAAAAACAAAATAAAAAAATAATGATCACTTTACTTTTATTAATTCCAATATTAGTTTTTTTCTTATTCTATCCAATCCCAGTAAATGGCTGAAGTCCTCACATACAAATGAAGAAAATAATATTAATAATTTTTCTAATAAATTTCTTTCTTTATATTTGGTCTCAATTTGATTTCAATACCACCCAATATCAATTTATCTCAGAATTTAATCAAATAAATTTATGTCATTTAAATTTATTGAGAATAAAATCATTTCATACTAGTTGTGTAAAAAATTCTAATTCTAGAATTGTGACTTTACGAGATATATTAGATAGACCTTCAGAAAATGAACGATTATCTAATTTACAAAGAATAAAATATGAACAAGATGTCTCCTTAGAGGAAGTTGATAATTTAGAAATAAATATGAGTACTTATGAAGAAAGTTTTCCTTGGTTATTAGATGAAAATGGAAAAATAATAGATTATAATAAATCTATAACATTATTTAATGCTATTAAATTAATTTCTCATTTCTTAGAAAAAAGATTTGGGGGAGATAAAAATGAAATATCTGAAGTTAAATTAGCTGAAATAATTAAAATTTTTACAGAAAATAAAGATGTCACTGTAATGGATTTATTTACACATGTTTCTAATCTTTATAAAAACGATAAAGATAGTGTTAAAATACTTTCTGATGTTTTAAATATCGAAAACAATGAATCTTCATTAAATACTAATAATACAAATATTTCTGAATCATCACAACCTTTAGGAAGATTTGGAGAAATAACCTTAAATGATCTAGCAGTATATATTAGAGATAAAAATTGGGAATTAAAGTTAGACAGATTACAATTAACTGTTAATCCTTTACCTTTAACTATGAATTTTATTAGTTATAATTTAATTATAAAAAGTTATATGAAATATGTACATAATAGACCTTATTCCCCTAATTTAGATACTGTTAAGAGAAATTTAGAAATAAGATATAGAAATCGACAATTAGGTCTTTTCGTTTTTATAGGTGCTCCTTTCATTTTATATTGTATAAATAAATCAGCTATTTCTATGAAGGAAAGGGGTTCTATATCTATAGGAAAATCTACTGAAAGCGACACTGGTAATAATAGTTTAATTTATAGTAGTTTATTTTTATTTTTAAGTAATATAACTAAAAAAATACCTGATTGGTTAAAATTCATTTTTAAATTATTATTATTAACCTCAATAATTTTTAAATTATTAGGGTTTAGCAGTATTCTCGTTATTTTTGATAGTAGTAAATACCTTAAATTATATATATATATTATATGTTCATTAATAATTTTTTATTTATTTTTTAATATATTTATGTTATATATATTTTATAAAAAAATTAAAATACCAGAAATTTTACCTGAATTTTTAATAAATTCGTTAACAGATTTTGAAATTATGTGTGAAACTAAAGAAAGTTTTAAACATTTTAAAAATCTTTTTTATATAGAAATTTTAGTACATTTACTAGTAATAATTTTAGCAAGTATAATATTATAATTAAACCCCTTTATTTTTTAAATATTTAAAATATAATAAATTAATATTACACTTAAAATATGATTTACAATTATAATTTTTAAATTAATAAAAAATTTATTTAATTAGATTAAGATTAATTATATAATTTTAGGTCTTTTAATTATTCGAGTAATAAACTTTTTTTAATTCTTATCTCTATTATTATATAATTTATATTTATACAATGATAACTAGTTAATGGAATTTATTATAAGAACAAGACTGATTCCTCATTTTATTATAATAATAAAAATATTTATTTTTATTTTTATTTTTATTTTTATTTTTATTTTTATTTAATAAGGGCTAGCAAAAATGTAAAAAATTTTGTTGTGTACAAATGTTTAATTTTTAAAAAATATAAAATTATTAGTAAAATAGATTCCTTATTAGAATAATAAAATATTTTATTAACAAAAAAACTGTATTTTGTATCTGAATAATTATATTTTAATAATTTTTTAGTAGTTATTTATAACAAATATTATTCTAATCTTAAATAGTGAGGATACACTTAAACAATACTTTAATAATTATTAATAATAAAACCATCTTAAAAATTGAATAACTTTCAACTTTAATATCTCTAATTAAACAATTATTACTAAACCTCTCCTTTTTAAAGCAATAGATAAATTTTGAAATGAATGTGTTAATAAAATAAATAATGATCAACATATTATATCTTTAGTTAGAATAGTATTTGAAAAGGGTAAAGTGTCTACAAGAGGTTCATTAAAAAATGTAATAAAAATGAAAAAGAATATTATCAAAATATCATTAATGATTTATATTCTTTGATAAATAAAAATTATAAAACATTACCGATCATTCAAATCAATTATCAATTTTGGATTAAGATAAGGACCTATTGAAAGTAGAAGTAAAGGTTCAAATACTCAGTTTCAAAATTATAAACAAACATTATAAATTACCTGTTACTTTAAATTTTTTACAATAGGGTACATTAGTTAAATTTTATAAAGATTCAAATGAATATTTAGTTCAAATTACTCATTTAACTCAAGCTAATATTAAAATAGGTAATGATGAAAATAGGGTAGAAATTATTAAATCTGGGCATATTATCTTAATGTATCAAGATCGAAAAATAAATCAATCAAGTTTTTAAAGAATCATTGGTAATAATAAATACATTTATGTTATAAAGAAAGATAATACATATAAATTAGATTTATTTACACAATATAAACCTATAAATGATATTAAATCTAAAAAACACGATAAAAACAAAATAAATAAAATTTATTACTATGGAAATATAAACTAGAATAATTGATAATAAAATAATTCCTATTTTGTATATGTTATTATGATGATAATAAATCAATATTCATATTATTTAAACAATTATAATTATATTAAAATTAATAATTAATAATGTAACTATTTTTTATATTAATAATTAAAAATTAATATAAAAATTACAAATCTTCATAATCTACCGAGTTTAATATTTTTACTAAAATCATTAAGATACCTTGAATTGATATACTATTATATAGTATATATTTTCAGATATTTAAATAATAAATTTAATTTTAAATAAAAATATTGAAATTTTATTATTTTTTCTATCCATTTAGCTATTTGAGAGGAGAGTTATAAGGAGGAGGGATAATAAGGTAGATAATTCAATGTTATCATATTAGGGATTAATGTATACAATATACTCCAATTATTTTTTATGATATTAGATAATTTATAATAAATATATATGAATATGTTAGTATAGGGTTTAAATGTTATATTTAAAAAATTTTTATTTATTTATTAGATTTAAATAAGTTTTACTCCTTTTCTTCCTCATTTAATACATGATTAAAATAAAATGATGAAATTTATAAATATCATCCCTACTAAACTTAATATAAGAACTAATAAATTTAATTTAAAATAATAGGATTGAAATTTTCTTCTTAATTCAATAAATTTAGCTATTTTAAGTTATTTTTCTTCCAATTTAAAATATTTTATTAAATAATCTGATAGAGAGAGGAATATTAATTTTAACAAACTTAAGATTATTAATAAATAAATTGATAAATTAAAGATAGCTAATTGTTCTGAATAAGGTTAAAGAATCTATAAAATTATACATTTCTGTGAATAAATCAATAAATTTATCTTTATCAATATCTTTAATAATATCCTCTACAACTTTAACTAAAGATTGAAAATTATATTCAGAAATTTTCAACTTCTTCTTTAGTTTGTTCTGTTTTAGGTTAATTTCTAATTAACTCTAATCTTTCTTGATATTGTTTTATATTTATATGTTCAATAAGATCTCTATGTTGTTCTTGTTTTATTAATAATTTATCTACTTTGTCTTCAGTAGATTTTAATGCTGTATTAACAATTTGATCATATCTTTCTCTTTCTTGTTGAAACTTTCTATCTTACAAGATAGTATAACTTGACATAGTCACACTAGCTACTGTTAATATATTTAACAATTGTTTCCACGTTTGTTTTTTCATAATGATTACTTTAAAATCTGGACGGTCATTATATTATCAATAATTATTATAAGAATAGCTCATTATGATCATTCATATTTTACAATTGATAATGAGGGTTCATAGGTTATATAATTAGATATTTTAATTAATTAGAATGTAATTTAAGTATAGAAAATAAATTTTATAATTAATTATTATTAAGGTTTCATTTAACAAAATTATAAAATAAACTCTGACTATAATATAAACTATTATTCTTCTATATTAATATTTACTGGTCTAATAGTTTTATCACTCTCCTTAGATGTAGCTCTTCTTATTCTATTTGAATTAGATCTTACTATTCTAAAAATTCTATCATATTTTTTAAGTACTCTGTCTTGATTTTTTTCACAGTTAATCCTTTCTTCATCAAATAATGTTAATTGTTTATTTAAACTATCCGTAGATTATCCTTCTGGATAAAACATATAATCATAATATCTTTCCATATCATTATAAATGACATTACCATATACATTTTGTAATAAATTTGAATAAGAATTATACCATTAATAATATAAATCAATAATTCCTATTATAATGATACCAAATATTAATAAACCCATATAAATATAATTCCTATTTTGTGTGTTATTTTCTATTCATATATTGTGATCATTAAATTCAGATTGTTTACCTAATGAAGATTAAGTGTCCTGATTATAATAATAATAATAATAATAATATTATCATTGTTAAAATTTTCACATTAAAATATAAAAATGTGTAATATATATTTGTTATATGTCATTAAATTAAATTTACCTCAATATAACAAATTTTTAAAAAAACACAAAAAGTAAAATATTTTAAATTTCTATTAAAGATTTCTGTTACAATTTCCTTATATACAATATTAAATTTACTCGATATAACTCTAGTAACAATATGTATTTTATATAGAGAGTTTGGTTGTTTTTATGTATTGAGGTATAAAATAATAGGGTGTAACAATTTTTAACTGACAACATAATAATCAAAATAAAAATTCAAATTAAACAAATGAAGTACATTATAATATAATAAGAATATAATTTTTTATAAAATTCGTATAACTCTTTTTTTAGTTATACGTAATTTTTCATTATAAAATTTATGAACAAATTGTGGATAATCTTTAGAGATAGTGACTTTATCTGTTATTTTTAAATTCATCAGTATATATAAAGATAATCCTAAATATATTATAGCTACTAATGTATAAAATATATAAAAATATAACATCTCAGTTTTATATTTTAATAGATAAAAAAATGACTAATTTTAAATAATAAAACACACCAAATATATTTAACAATATTATAAACATAAATATTAATAACCCTCTAATTCATTTATTCAATTTATTAAAATAAGAAGAAAACATACCAAAGATAAAGCTTTTCTCTGTTGTGTTTTCACCTAAAGAGGTATTGACATCCTGTGAAGAATTAATAATTATTTTAAATAAACTAGGTTTTATTGAATTTAAATTCATTACCATTAAAGGTGCCGTAACTCCTAAAAAAAAATATGTGTGTTAAATATTTATTTCTTAAACATCTGGATCTTTATAAGCTAGTATAATGTTTAGGGGGAGTTATAGTATTACTGATTTTCCAATAAATTATAATAATTAAACCCTAACTAACAGCCATACTTAGTAATTGAGGCTCTATATTTATGTGATGTAATGGTCATTTAGAAAAATAAAAATTTTTCAATCCATAATATATTTCACGTAAAGTAATATCACCTATCTCTTTTGAATTTTTAATCTCGTTAGCTACTTCTGTTACCAATTCAGGTTGAGTTTTATTTGAACTAGATTGTAGTACTCTTACATTGTTTAAAATTTTTGTTAAAGGTATTTGTTTTAAACAATCAACCATCACACCCTCTTTTTCACATTGTTCTAGACCACCATTAAATATTGTGGTAGCTTTAAATATTGCAGTTTTATATTCAGAAGAGTTATTTTATTATTAACTATTATTAGATAAATTATTAATAGTTTATTCATTAATAAAACTTACAGTGTTATAAAATGTTTTATCTATATTTGAATTACTAAATGCTTTTTTTATTGTGTAAAAAGTATCTAAAACATCCTGTTCGGTTAGGTTGAATTTACCTATATTTTCAGCTCTTTAGCTCATTCTATTTAGAGAGTATTCTTATTATTTAGCTTAATTATTTATAGTGTTATTATAAGTTTGAACTATTTTTTAAATTCTTTAATTCTTCTACACCTTTTAACATTTCTGATATTTGTTCATCTGATAATCTTAGATCCTCAATATTATTATTTTAATTTGTATTAGGATGATTACTTTGAGTTAAATCATTATTATTAGGTAAATTTAATATTCTGGACGTAGCTATACCTCTATACATATTTATATTTTTAATATAATTATTACAATTACGATCAAATTTTATCATCAATGATATTTTGTTTACTTTATAAGTCTTGACGGTCATTATATTATCACTAATTATTCACATAATCCCTTATAATTTAGTGTGATCAATCAGATTTGAAATTGAGTATGTAAGAGTATTGATGAATAGTTTAGGGATTTTTTTTGATAATTCGCATATTATTAATTAAAAGATTTTATTATATTTATTGTGTGGATATTAGAGTTTTTTTATTAATTAAAATATTTAAAAAAAATAAAAATGTATAAGACAACTATATTTAATAATTGTAAGGAGGATTTAATATTATTGAGAGTATTTAAATAGTCATCTTTATAATAAGATATTTAAATAATAACAAATACTATTTATAAGGGGTTAACATTATTATACATATAATGTATTATTAATTAAATATTTGATATACTACAGATATATATATTATAGGGTTAATATAAAATGTAATTAATGTTTATATAACAATAAAAATATTTTTATTGTTTAAAGATTAGAGATTACTACTTAAATAATAGAGATTTAATATTTAAATAATAGGGATGAATATTTTAAATATATTTATTGATTAAATATTAGTTGATTATTTAATCTTAGAGAGGTATTTAAAAAAATTTTTTATAATAGTTTATATATTAAAAAGAATAAAGGGGTTAAATTTTAAGTTATAAAACTAATAGTAATTAAAAAAATTAAAAAAATTAAACCCATAGTATATAATATTAAAAAATGAGAATATAAATTTTTATAAGCGTCATACAACTCATTTTTTCTAGATATATGTAATTTATCATGATAAAAATTATGAATAAATTGTGGATAATGTTTAGGTATTTTTAGATCATCTTTAATTTTAAAATTCATAATTAGATATAAGGATAATCCTAAATATATTATCATTAATATTGACAGAAAGAGAGATAAACATAAGAACTCAATTTGATATTTGATTAAATAACCAAGAATTATTTTAAAATAATAAAATACACCCAATTTTTTTAATATAATGATACCTAGGATATAGAATAACCCTCTAATTCATTTATTTAATTTATTATAATAAGAGGTAAACATACCAAAAATAAAACTATGTTTTAATATGTTTTTGCTTTCAGATGTATTAACCTCCTGTGAAGGGTTAATTACTCTTTTAAATAAATTAGGTTTATAAAGGTGTATTCCTACCACCATAACAGGAGCTATCATTCCTAAAAAAAAAGCATGAACTAAATTTCTATTTCTTATATATCTAGAAAGTTCTATTTTAGAGAAATCTTTGGGGTGAGAAAAAGATTGATTGATTTTCCAATAAGTTCTTGCAATTAAACCATAACTAAATACCATACTAAATAGTTGAGGATCTACATTTATGTTAGGTAGTGGTCATTTAGAAAAATCTAAATTATTAATTGCTTTACCTATTTCACGTAAAGTAATATCACCTATATTTTTTGAAGTTGTTAAACTTATATCATTAACAACATCATTTAACAATTCTGTGTTATTGTTATTAGAATTAGATTGTGATGCTATTATTTTAGTAAAAATTTGTTTGATAGATATTTGTTTTAAGCAATCCATCAACATACCATTATTTTCAAATTTCCTTAAGGATTCTAGAAATAAAGATAAACCTTCAATTATAATAGAAAAATGTTCATTTAATGTAGAAGGCTCTTTACTCATGATACCAGATTGTAAATATTTTTTATTATATAATTCTACAAAATCAACAAAAGATTTATTTTTACTCTCTTGAAAGGGTGTATTATTAAACAAGTTTGTTACCTCACTAAAGTTATCTGAAATATCTGAAGATTCTATTTTACAAATTATAGCTTCGGCTCGTTCTCGCATCCGATCTATAGCTTCACTAGATAAATTTTCTGAACTCTTAATAGTTGTTTCAGAGTGATTATTTTGTGCAGATAACATTTTTAATTCTTCAATTCCTGAATGAAAGTGTTGAATTTGTTCTTCTGATAATTGGAGATTATCCATATTAGTGTTATTATTTGCATTACAATTAGTATTTTTAAGGAATGATTTATTATTAGGTAAATTTAATATTCTGGACGTAGCTATACCTCTATACATATTTATATTTTTAATATAATTATTACAATTACGATCAAATTTTAAAATTTGTTTCATTATTATTTTTTTGATTAAGGTTAAATTTAAGATTAGAATGTTTACTGTTAAGAATAACTAACTATAAAACTATTAAAATATTAGTTATTAACATAAAATTTTTTTATAAAAAGAAAAGAAAATAATAGTTTAATAATAAGGTAAGCACTGACTATACTCATTAGTATAGTTACAAATAATAAATTTGTACTGCTAAATGAATAGGTATATCATATTTAAATGTTAAGTTACCTACTTTAAAAAAAAAGTCCAATCACTAAAATATTACTATTTTAGTTACTTTTATAACATTTATAATAATCTATTTTAAAATAAAATTTGTCTAGTAAAAAGTGCAACTTTGGATGATAATATATTTAAAATATAAATGATTTTTTTTATTTATTAATGTTAATAAAAATTAACATGTATTATTATTTTTTAGCTATAATTATTATATTTTTAAAACTTTTGAAATAATCCACTATAGATACCTAGAATAGGTTATACTATTGAGGATTAGTATGGGAATTTTATATTAATATTTACCTTAATATTAATTAATTTAATTATTTTTAATAAATTTATTGTTTTTATATTAGGTAGTTCATTTTACATGAAATCTACTAATATATTTTATATATTGACAAATATTCCCTCAAATAGATTTTCATCATTGATTTACGATGAATTCAATCATTCAATATATTGTTTTGAGATTAGGAAAGGATGAACCATCTTTACCATTAACTAGTCATCATTTAAAGTGGTTATATTTAAAAAAAAGAGGATGCAGGTATTAGGGTTTAAGGTTTAATATAAATATGAGGGATTGTTCATTATTTAAGGGAGATGACTTAGTTTTATACCCTTTTAAATGATCATCAATTAGAGTCTAATGTCCTATAATGACAGACCTCTTTCCATGAATCCTCCTTATATAGTCAATATTAAATTAATACTTAGTTCAGTTATGTCTCTTATGTTATCCATTGTTTAAGGGGTAAGTTTTTAATAAAAGTATCCACTCTCCATGGTGATAGGGTGTTGTGTTCCTCATAGTTGAGTAATTAATTAATAGGGAGGAGATTTAACACAGAACTAACATATTTAAATAAATACTACTGAAACACATTACTACAATTATAAAGGTATTTAATAAATAATAATAGTTATAATATTTTCTTCTCAACTCTATTAATTTTCCTATTCTAGGAAATTCGTTTTCTATATTAAAATATTTGATTAATAACTCTGATAAGAATACTAATAATAATGAAAATACATTTGCTAAAATAAATCCAAAAGCTTAAATATTCATACTAGCTAACACCTGTTCTAAAGGTAATGATTCTAAAAATGTGTTTATTTTTTTAAATTCATAATAAAGTAGAAGGTTTATATAATAATTAAATAATAATATTCAGATTTTAATTTATATATAAAAATAAATTATCTTTTTTATAAATACTAATTTCAACTCCTGTTTATTATTTTTAAATTGTATAATTAATTTTAAAATTATTAACAAAGAAAACTAATTTTAGGCTAAATATTAAAAAAGTAACAAATTTTAAATAAAGAAATAAATTTATTACTGGGGGTCAAGAAACTAGAGTAATTAATAATTATATACCTCCTTATTTGTAGATTAGTTTTAGATTAATTAAATATAAGTTATTAATTTAGTTTATTGAGTATAAAAATATTAAACATATAATAAATAAGGTCATTTTATCTGTTTTAATGTAATAAAAATTATGAGTACTATCTAATACATTTCTAATAATTTATCTAATTTTAAGTATATATTTTAATTAAATAAATTAAAATCATTATAAAATATGAATTTATTTCCTATTATTAACTAAGTAAAAATGATTAATATTATAAATTATAAATATAAGGTAAAAATAAAATTTAGATACTTCTTATAATTAATCTTATATTTCAGATAAATTAAATTGTCCTCTTGATATTATAAGTATAAATTAATTTAATTTTTTAGTTTAATAAAATTTCATTAAATTATAGAAAATATAAAATAAAAATTTTCTTTCTTTATAATAAATATACAATTATATCCAATATTATCATGATTAAGTTTGCAATATATAGAATTAATCTTCTTAAGAGATATATAAGATATAATATTAATTACATAGGATTAATTATATTTAATATATTAATTAAACAAATAAAACAAATAAAATATAGAAACTAATTATATTATAAAAGTAGTTAATTTACAAATAAAATAATTCAATAATAAAAAGTCTATAATTTAACGGTAGAATAATTTCTTGATGAGGAATCTGTAGAAGTTCAAATCTTCTTGGACTTAATATAAACTATATAAATATTAGATTATATTATATAATATAAAAATATAATTAATATAAAAAAAAGTAAATATATTGTCATAATGTTAAATTTTTTATTTAGTGACATATTTTAAATAATTAAATGTGTGTATATTTATACTTTAATTTTTTTTAATTTTATATCTACAAATGAAATGATAAATAAGTTAAAAAAATAAAATTTAAAATTCAAATTTAATTAATACAAACTCTTGTATAATTAGGTAATAATATAATTATATTAAAAATTGTAATAAATAAAAATTAAAATAAAAAATAAAAAATTTATTTATAAATTAACTAACATTTTTTTATAATATAAAAAATAATAATAACCTTTAACATTAAGATACCTAATTTAATTCATTCTTTTTATCTTCTTTAATAAAACAAAGGAACTAAAAATAATAATAAAATTTTAAAACTTGAATATCTTTCTTTACTGTAATAAACTAAATTAAAACATTTAAAACAAGTAATACAGTTATTTCATAAAAATTTATATATAAAATTAAAAAATAAAAAATATATATAAAAACTCTAATGAAAATTTAAACAAATAAAAACAAATAAACAATAAACAAATAAAAATGATAACAAATAATTTAATGATAACAATAATAAGTTTACTTCTAAATTTAATAGATGTTTTAAGTGTAATATTACCTATTTTATTATCAGTAGCTTTTATGACAATAATAGAAAGAAAACAATTAGCTGCTCATCAAAGAAGAGTAGGACCAAATACAGTAGGTTATTATGGAATACTTCAACCCTTTGCAGATGCTTTAAAATTAATACTTAAGGAAACAGTTATACCTTCTCAATCAAATAAAGTTTTATTTTATTTAGCTCCTGTGTCTACTTTAGTTTTTAGTTTATTAGGGTGGGGAATAATTCCTTTTGGTCAAGGATTAGCTCTTTCAGATTTTTCATTAGGAGTATTATATACTTTTGCATTATCTTCTTTAGGGGTATATGGAGTATTATTAGCAGGATGGTCCGCTAATTCTAAATATGCATTTTTAGGTTCATTAAGATCAACTGCAGCGATGATATCTTATGAATTAATTTTAAGTTCAGCAATACTTATTATTATATTATTAACAGGTTCTTTAAATTTCACAACAATAATAGAAAGTCAACAAGCAGTTTGGTTTATTATACCTTTATTCCCTGTTTTCATATTTTATTTTATTGCTGTTCTGGCTGAAACTTCTAGAACTCCTTTTGATTTACAAGAAGCTGAATCTGAATTAGTGGCTGGATTTTTCACTGAACATTCATCTGTACCTTTTGTATTTTTCTTTTTAGGAGAATATTCTTCTATAGTATTATTCAGTTGTATCACTTCTATCTTTTTCTTAGGTGGATATAATTTACCTGAATTATTTGTAAATGAATCTGTACTAAACTTACAATCTATTATATTAGGATTAAAAACTTGTATATTCTGTTTCTTCTTTGTATGGTTTAGAGCAACTTTACCTAGATTAAGATATGATCAATTAATTGATTTATGTTGGTTAAATCTATTACCTGTTGCAGTGGCCTTTATTATATTAACCCCTAGTATATTAGTAGCTTTCGATATTTCACCTTTTTAATTTTTATATTTAATAGTTATTTATACAGTTAATTTTTAATTGTTAAGGAATATTTTTTAATTTGATTTTTTAATTATTTAACCCCAAATTTGTAATTATTTAATAAATTAATTTTTTAACTTTAATAAAAAAAATAATTTTAAATTAAAACTAAATTATTATTATTATTTATATTCTAATTAAAATAAATAAATAAATATAAACTTAAAACTAAAAAGAATTATAATTGTAAGATGTTTCTTTATTACAATAATTGTAAATATTATTATATTTTATTAATCTAAATTTATATTTTTATATTTATTAAAATTTTATTAATTATTATATGTTTTGTTAGTTTAGTTTAATTTTTCATTTTTAAAGAATAATTAAAAAAAAGACTTAATTTTTGTTATTAAAGATTTAAATTTTAAACTTAATATATACCTATAATATAAATTTGTTATAAAAAATAATTTATAGATGTTAATATTTTATAAGGGTTATAATAATTAGTAGGAATATTTTTATATAATAATGATTAATAGATTTGAAAAATAATATGCATTAAATTATTATTAATTTAATCTAATTATAATTAATAATTATATATTAATCTGTACCTATTATTGAAACTATATCTTATAAAATATATTATTATTTTATATATAACTCTTAATTATATTATAATATTTTCATTATAATTTTGTTTATATTTATATACATATTTTATTATATCTTCTATTATAAGCATATATTTTTAATTAAAATTGCTTTTTATATGCTTATATAAAACTTTTTAATAAATTTAAAAAATAATTTATACTATAAAAATAGTTAAGTTACAAAATATAATTATATTATAAAAGTAGTTAATTTACAAATAAAATAATTCAATAATAAAAAGTCTATAATTTAACGGTAGAATAATTTCTTGATGAGGAATCTGTAGAAGTTCAAATCTTCTTGGACTTAATATAAACTATATTAGATTATATTATATTATATTAGATTATATTATATAATATAAAAATATAATTAATATTAAAAAAAATAATAATATATTGTCATAATGTTAAATTTAGTTAATTATAGGAATAACTTAAATACTTACAATCTTAAACTTTATATATTTTATATTTTAAATATCAAACTCTTAAGTTTATCTAAAAAAATAATTTATATTAAAATTTTAAGAATAATTATATTGTTTATAATTAAAAAATTAAAAATAAATAATAAATAAACAAATCCTTAATTATAAATAAAATACTATTATGCTTAAGACCAATAGTTTAAGCTCTTCCAACAAATAATTAAAAACTAAAATAATAATTAGTTTAAATTTCATCCAATTATTTTTATAAAAACTCTTTTTAGCCTTAATTAAAATAATTTAAAAGTAAATATAAATATTAACTAAAATATATAAATATTTCTTAATTTAAAAAATAATTAAATACTCATAATAATTTTATAATTAAATTAAAAATAAAGAATTTAATTTAATATTTAAAAAATAACTAACATTTTTTTAATAATATAAAAATAATAATAACCTTTAACACTAAGATACCCATTTTTAATTATTTTTATCTTCTTTACATTCAAAGATAGGAACTAAAAATAATAATGAATTTTAAAACTTAAATATCTTTCTTTACTGTAATAAACTAAATTTTAAACATTTAAAACAAGCAATACAGTTATTTCATAAAAATTTATATATATATATATAAAAACTCTAATGAAAATAAATAAAATTAAAATATAAAAAAAGCAAATGACTATAATACAAAATCTTATAATACATTTTTTCATTGGTTTTATTTCTTATTTTTTAATAATGAATTTGATCTTAAAAGGTTATTTTGGAAATTCTTTCAAATTAAAAATATCCTCTCAATTAAAAACAAATAAATTTGTTTTGGTAAAAAACTTAATTATTATATATTCAATAATTAATATAATGTATTTTCTTATGATAAATACTCCCATTTATTTAGATAGTAGTACAGTAGTAAATGTTACTTTAGAAAATGCTAAAGTGACTGTTTCAGGTGAATACATAAACAAAGTTTTTGAAAATTCAGGATCTGCAGCAGCTTTTATTGCTGGACTTAGAATTTCCGCAGCCATTTTAACTAAAGTAAATATGACACCAATGAGTAAAATGGCTTTTATAAATGGTTCTGGGACTGGAACTATGCTATCTTTTAAAATGACAAATGATAATTATAGTTTTATTAAAGGAACATTCTCAGCTCTAAAAAATGCATCAAATCTTTCAGTAGAAGTTAAAAATGTTGAAATTATAACTTCTAATAATAATTTCTCTTCTTCTCAAAATACAAATTTAATTCCAAGAATGGAATTAAAAAGTAATGAGACATTTTTCTCTAAATATCAAGATATGTTTTCAGAAAAATTTACAGTAACCGAATCTCCAACTAAAGACTCCAGAGTTATAGAATCTTTAGAAAATTTTACAAATAAAAAACTAAATGAAATCTTTTTACATGGAGATACTAAGGTAACAGATAATTTAATTGATATTAAACAAAACTTTATAAATTCTCCTTTAGAACAAATGGATTTAGTCACTAATACTTTTAGAGATCAAATGATAAATATATTAACTATGGATTATAAACTGCATTTTATAATGATTTATTTTGTATGTATGTTAATTTTTTTATTCACTATAAAATTATTAGTAGATAAAAATGTATCATTTGAGTTTATAAAATCTTATCCTTTAGGTAAATACATTCATGTTATTATTAGTAAAATAATCACTTTATATAGTAAAAGTATTATATTTTGGATATACTACTTATTAATATTTTTATTAATTTTTTTATGCGTTTCTACCTTCTCATTATATGGCTGTTTAATTGCATTACAATCTAACATAAAATTCTAAATTCAATAAAACTAAGAATATTAATTAAAAAAATAAAATTTTAAAAATATAAAATATTTTAATTTAACCCTATTAATTATTATAATAAAATGAATATAACCCTCTGATAACTTAACCCTAAATTACAAGTTAAAATCTGAATGATCCTATTTTAATATTAAATAAAATTTAAAATGAACAAATTTTTACTTTTTCTCTATCAAATTCTCAACTTCCATCAACTGTGCTAAAACAATAACACCCTAAGATATTAAATTTATTAGAATTAATAAAAATCAAGAATTTTAACCCTATAATACTACGTTCTCAAAATAATTATTTTCGAAAAGATATTATATAAATTAAACAAACAAAAAAAAATAAATGAAAAATATAATCTCAAGAATTTTTAAAAAGCTCTCACAACATTAGGTTTTACAATGTCTGGATATAATTTTGTAAATGGTATTATGTGACAAAAAGAAAATAAAAATTTAATTTAAAAACTTGAAGAGGAAGTGAGAAAAATTATTGTTTCTAAAATTGAGAGTATAGAAGCTAAAATGGAGATAATTTTTATTAAGAAAAAGATTTTAGTTTATAAATCACTAAAATTGTCAATAATATAAATAATAACTTCTAACTTCTTAATTCCTAATCTAATATTAAATACTTCCTTGAGACTGATGACTATAAAAAATTAAAAAGTGTTATGAACAAATGACTAGATAAAAATAATGAAAATAATTTTATCGATTATAATATTATAGAAGAAGTTTCTAATTATCTTAAGTCTTTAACAAACTTATTAAAAGTTAGCTATAATGAATATTTAAGCTTCATTATTTATATTTTTAAATATTATTTCATTATTAACAATATTCTTCTCATATTTTTTTATTAAAATATTTCAATATAGATAATAAATATCCATAAATAAAATAATTTAAAGATTTAATAAGAAAATTATCTAAATACTATTATTTATTAAATTGTATAATTATATATATTATGACAATAATAAGTATATGTTTAAATTTATTAGTTTTTATATATTAATATAAAATATATATCCCTATACAAGAATATATCAGATATTGTATTTAAACATTAAAAACAAAAATGGAAAAAATAAATTATTAGTTATTAAAATTTAGATCCATTATAAAACTAAACCTTTACTTATACCCTAATTTTAAATTATAATTACAAATTCATATATCCTATTTTTAATTTATAATTATATAGGAAATATAAAGTAAGAGAGGTAAATTTATAAAAATAGTGATATGTAATGATGGTTTTATGATCTAATTATTTGTATTATATACTAGGTTTATTTTTGTATAATTATTTAAAAGAGGCTAAAATAAAATGTTGACAATCTCTCAAAAATATCAACTTATTTCAAAAATTAAATCTATTTTTTATCTATTATAATATTCTAATAAGATATTGAATTATATTTATATCTATAAAAGCTAAGGTATCTATAATAAGATTATTTAAATCAGAGGACACAATTATAATCAACATCTATTGATGTTTTAATGTTTATAGTTATTAATATCTATTGATGTTTAAACTTTATATAATATCAAAAGATACAATTATTTACCCTCTTAATAATAAAATAAAAATTATCAATAAAGATATACAAAACTTTTTTTTGTTTTTTTTTAATAAAACTCAGGTATATATAGATAGTTTTTATGGTTCTGATTATTATTAGGGGTTATTATATTTTAATATATATGATTATTATTAGGTGATATATATAATATTTTGAATATTTCATAGATATTATATTAATTATTTGATAATATTAAAATGATTACACTAGTGATATATTATGGGGTGATACAATTATAATTTAAATTTAAAAGGACCAAACTTTTGTTTTTTTTTTTTTTCATCCCTATGATAAAAATTCTATTGATTTAATGTTATACTGTTATTACTTAGTAAGCATTAAAAAATATAGAGATCACTCCTATGATCAATAATATTAACAATTGAAATACTCGAACAATTTAACAACCGTCTTACATATAATATGAAAATGAAAAAAGATAAAATAATACAAAACTTTTTTAAAACTCTAACCTTTCTGTCTTTTTCAATGTCAACAAATAATTTTATAAATAAAAAAGATATTGAAAAATATGAACAAAAAATTGAAGAATTACAAACTCAATGTAAAACTTTACAAGATGTTATTATCAAAAAAGATGATAACTTAAAATCTATTTTAGACTCTCAAACTAATATGACAGATTTTATGGTTAGTTTCACAGATCGGATATTAAAAACTTTTCAAACTAAAGAAGATCCATTGACTGATAGTCAAATTTTGGAATTATTAACCGATGAAAACTTAAAAAAGGGTATGGAAGAATTAATAAAAAGTTTAGATAACTCAGATACAACTAATTTCTTAAATTTAGATATATTCGATACAATAAATTCATTGTTAAACTCTTTATCTTTAGATCAACTTCTAGCTATTATAAACATATCTGGAAGTAGTTTTATTTTACTTAACATGTTTTCATTATTAACTGTTTTCTTTTCAGATTTTCTAATAAGATATTTTAATATAGAAAATAAATATCCTAGAATAGGAAAAATAATAGAAATGAGAAGAAGATTCTATAGATATTATTATTTAGTAAATAGTTTAATTATTATTATCATGTGTTTAATTACTATCTATGTTAATCTTCTAATGTTGTTTAAATAAATAAATAAATAAATAAAAAAATTTTAATTTTAGTTATATTACCCCATTATATATTAGAGGATGTATAAATAAAATTATTATCTAACAATAATTATAATTTTTAATAAATATACTCATATTTTAATTATATAACCTATAAAACTATTATTATATAAAAACATTAACTATAAAATCCCTATCAATAAACATTAATCTAATACCTTATCTCCCTATCCTATTTTTAATTTATATTAAAATATTCTTTATTTTTTAAGTTATATAAAGCCTATAATTTTATATGTAAATATTAACAGATAATAATTATAATTAAATTATATTTAAATATATTACTATAAATAAATTCCTTGTAAATTATATATAATTATATTAATATTTAATATATATAGTTTATATTTATATATTATAATTTATTTTTTATTATTAAAATATTATACCTATAATATTAACAAAATTATTATAATAATAATTTTATACTATAAAAGTAGTTAATTTACAAATAAAATAATTAAATATAAAAAGCCTATAATTTAACGGTAGAATAATTTCTTGATGAGGAATCTGTAGAAGTTCAAATCTTCTTGGGCTTAAAATTATAAATATTATATTATATAAATAGTTTATAATATAAATATCAAATATCAACTAATATACAAACAAATATAACTAAATTTAAATTAAATAATAATATATTGTCATAGTGTTAAATTCTTAAATTTATTTTTATTAAAGACATTGTTCTATAAAAGTTGTTCTTTTTTATAATTTGAAATAGTAAAAATCTTATTTTGTGTGTTTTAATTAAATTAGTTTTATTATTATTTAATTAGAGTAAAGATAAGAAAAATTTTTATTTGATTTGTTGTATTTTTAATTTTACTTATAATTCTTTAATATTAAAATTATTAAAAGTTTGTTTTGTTGTTTTATTCAATTACTAATATATATTATACTTATAAAAATATTTCATTTAAAAATAAATAAATAAAAAATTTTTAAATTAAACTCAAACTATAATAAAAAAAAAAATAATAGAAGTTTTATTATTTAAATTAATTCATTTTTTTGTTCAATAATTAAATCTTTATTTATCTTAGAAATCAGATTAGAAATTTATTTTCGTATTGATAATAAATTTTATTAGCAAAAAAAATAAAAAATAAAAACAAATAATAGATTGTAAATTGAAAAAATACTTTTTTTTAATAATTAAAAAAATAAAATAAAAAGTTTTATTTGGTTATTAAACTAATAATAATGAGAGGTAATAATTTTATTTATTTTTAAAATTAAATATGAAAATTAAAAATTTTATTATAAAATAAAAAAATTAGTCTATTTTAATTAAATAAAATAAAATAATAATAAAATTTCATTACAAAATACAAATAATAAAAAAAATAAACTAACAAATAAAAAAACTAAATTCAAAAAATAAAAACAAATAACTAAACTAAACAAATCCTAATTTCAAATAAAATACTATTAATGCTAAAGGTCTCAATATTGAAAAATAAATATTTATGATTTATTGTCATGGTTTTATACATATTCAATATATTTGAATAATAACTAATATTAAAGCCTATTCTTAAAAATAATTAAAAATTAAATTTTGTTTATTTTTAGTAGTTAAAATGACTATATTAAATTTTATTTTTATCTCATATAAAATTATAATAATATTTATAATAAATAAAATAAAATAAAATAAAAATATGATAATAGGAAAATAAATCATTATAAAATATAAAAACAATAATTATAATATAATAATTATTAAAATATTCTGTTTACTACCTATTATGAGAGTATTTTATATTAGAAAGTTTATAGTTGTTTTTAAAAATAAGTTATGTTGTTATAATTATTAAACAAAATTAAAAGTTGTTATTTTCTTCTATTATATATTACTAAAATTCATTTAATAATATAAATTAATTAATTTAATACATTCTTTCAACATAGAAAATATTAAATAACAAATTTTATTAAATAAAAAAATGAAATATAATTAAACTAATTTAAACTAAAAATTAATAATTAAAATATAAAATATACTAACTATTAATAACAAATGAGAATAAAAATTTTATTTTTATAAATTATTACACACAAATCTACACCTAAAAACAACCACTAAATACACCTAAAATACACACATTTTAACAATAACAAATAATTAAAAAAAAAATAAACATTTATTCACATCAAAAAATAAAAAAAAAAATATAAACTATTACATAGATATAAAATGAGATTATTAAAAACCCATGTATTACTAAGATTAGTCAATTCTTATATAGTCGATTCACCTCAACCAGCCAATATTTCTTATTTATGGAATTTTGGATCTTTATTAGCTTTATGTTTAATAATACAAATATTAACAGGAGCCTTTTTAGCCATGCATTATACACCTAATGTAGAATTAGCCTTTAATAGTGTAGAACATATAATGAGAGATGTCAATAATGGGTGGATATTAAGATATACACATGCTAATGTAGCTTCATTTTTCTTTATATTTGTATATATGCATGTAGGAAGAGGATTATATTATGGATCATATAAATCACCTAGAATATTAGTGTGGTCAATAGGAGTAATAATTTTAATACTTATGATGGCTATAGCATTCCTGGGTTATCATTTTAGCCCAAAATGGTTTAATATTAATATTTTATTTGATTTTAGTTTATTATTTATTTTCCTCTTTATAATTATAATTAAAATTAAAACAGACAAAATAAATACAGAACTATCTAAAATAGATATAAATAAAAAAAGAACTATTTTAAGAGAATTAAAATATAATAAATTAAATAATATAAATTATCACCCAAATCTATTATTAAAAAGATGTTATTCTACACATTGTTTTACCTTAAAAAATGTTTACTCAGATAGATTACTCTCTATTATTAAAGAATTACATTTAAATCCTGTTTATCAGTTTGAAAATTTAAATTTAGAAAATATTAGGAAAGAAATAAAAAATGAAACAAAAGGTTTAAGTGGAATATATATGATATTGAACAAAATAACTAAAGATTATTATATAGGTTCTGCCTCAAATGATAGAATTTATTCTAGATTTAGTAATCATGTCATTTATTTTAGAGGTAGTAAAATTGTTAAATTAGCAGTTCAAAAATATAAATTAGAAAATTTTGCTTTTTTAATATTAGAATTATTTCCTAATATTGTAACAAAAGAAAATAATAAAGAACTGATAGATTTAGAAGATAAATATTTAAAATTATTATTGCCTAATTATAATATATTAACTGAAGCTGGTTCTAGTTTTGGATATAAACATACTGAAATGGATCGTACTAAAATTACAGATATTTATAGTGATGCTAGACTTGAAATAATAGATCAATTACAGACATACACAACTTTCTCTAAAGAAACAATAGAAAAAATAAGATCCAACTCTTTAAATCTTCTCTCTCAATCCCAAAATATATACTTAAAAAGTCTTACAAGTTCTTTCATTATATACAATTTGAATGGTACAATTTATGGGAAATATCCAACTATCAAAGAAGCATCTAAGGCTATAAATTGTAAGGACAAAACAATCAGAAGAGCATTAAAAACAGATAAAAAATTAGTCAAAAAACAATGAAGAGTAACAGACTCTAATAAATAGATTTTTTGTTATAAATTAATATTTTATTCTTTTTATATTAAATCATAGTCCCATGAGTAACAATCTTTTTGCAATTTTTATAGAAAAAAAAAGATTAAAGTGGTATATTCCGACAGGTATATAGAATAGTTCCTAAGATTATTTGGCGACATTAGTGAAAACGATCAAAGATTTTAATACAAAAATTAAGATCGTCGGTTATATAAATGATCGCGACAGACTGGGTCACTAATGGGTGGCTGAAATGCTGCTTAATGCACAGTCGAAACTTTTAATTTATTTAAATTAATAGAATTGACGAATTCAAAGTTATTCTAGCTTATTAAATATATATATTTTGTTAATATATTAATAAGTAAGTTTGTATGTATTACCTTATGGACAAATGTCATTATGGGGGGCTACCGTAATTACTAATTTATTATCTGCTATTCCCTTATTTGGACAAGATATTGTCGAATTAATCTGGGGTGGATTTTCAGTATCAAATGCCACTTTAAATAGATTCTTTTCATTACATTATTTATTACCCTTTTTATTAGCTGCTTTAGCAGTAGCACATATGATAGCTCTTCATGTACATGGATCTAATAATCCTAATGGAGTTACATCTAATGGGGATAGATATGCAATGCACCCTTACTTTGTATTTAAAGATCTTGTGACTATTTTTGCATTCTTTTTAATATTATCTATTATTGTATTCTTCTATCCTAATTTATTAGGTCACTCCGATAATTATATTCCAGCTGATCCAATGGTGACTCCAGCTTCTATAGTTCCCGAATGGTATGTTAATAGATGCCATGATTAAGAGTAATCTTATGATGATTTAACTTCACTATTTGCTGTAAACTCCTAAAGCTTAATCTACTTTAACTCCCCTAAAGTAATAATGATCTAAGATATTACAATGGACAATCAGCAGGAAACCAACGCAACCTTGTACACGTTGTTAGTAGGATCCTCAGAGACTACACGTGAAGCTCCTTACCTGTTTGTAAACAAAAATTAAAAGTAAGGATGAAGATATAGTCCAGCCATTATTGAAATATAATGGGTCTTACATAAACTTATTAATTAATGTTATCTGAGAACTATCATAAGTTTAGTATGTTCACAAAATTTATCAACTATAACTACAAAAAGACTATCAAAACTTGAAAGATCCAATTTAACTATTAAAAATCCTTTTAATGAAATTATTATAGGATTATTACTAGAAGAGGAACATATTCAAACAAGATCTTTAACAGATAATTCTAGATTTATGTATGGTCAAAGTAGTTTAATAATACAACATAATAACTATTTTAACCATGTATTAGAATTATTTAAACCTTACTTATCTAAAGATTTTAAACTTAAAACAAAATCATTTGTAGATAAGATAACTAATAATAGTTATAGTTTGGTTAATTTTGCTATATTATCATTGCCATGTTTTAACTTTGACAAAAATCTGTTTTATTATTCAGATCCTTTGAAAATAGTTCCTTCAAATATACAAGATTTACTGACTCCTAGAGGTTTACCTTATTGGTTTATGGTTGAGATTCTCTTAAAAATAAAGGTTTACATTTAAATACTTATGGTTTTACAAACCAAGAGGGTTTAAATTTAAAAAGTACTTTAGAAAATATGTTTGGAGAAAATACCTTAAAATGTTCAATACATAAACATAAAAAGGATAAATAATTTAATTTATATAAAGGGATAAAACATGGATGTGATAAGACACAATATATCTAAGTTTATGCATAAAAATATACTTTACTAAATAAAATCTTAATAATTTAAATTAATTTTATGTGACTGATTTATTACCTTTCTATGCTATATTAAGATCTATACCTAATAAATTATTTGGAGTTGTAGCTATGTTTGGATCTTTATTAATTTTATTAATATTACCTCTAACTGATTTATCTAGAATTAGAGGAAATCAATTTAGACCAGCTATGAAACTAGCTTTCTGGTTATTTGTGGTAGATTTTATTATTTTAATGTGGATTGGGTCTCAACATCCTGAATCTCCTTATTTAGAAATAGGTCAAATATCTACTGCTTTCTATTTTGCTTGGTTCTTAATTATTGTACCTATAATAGGATTAAGTGAAAATACATTAATGGATGTAGCAACATCTAATTACAAATAATAAAATATAACTTATATATTAATATTTTATTTTTCTTTCTTTTTTATCATTAATTTTAACCCCATTATTATTAATGATATTTTTTAATTTTACTTCACTAATGATCTGAATATTAATTATTATGAATAGTTTTATAAGTATTTTATATATTAAATTATATTATTATTATTATATTAAATAATTATAAAAAATATAGAATAAAACTTTAATTAAATCCTTTTATAAACTTAAAACAATTGAAAAATAAGATTTATTATTTAAAGTTTTCTAATTTAAATTTAGAATAATAGTTTTTTAATACTATTAATATTTTTTTATTTGTTTATTATATTTAGTGTAAGAAGAAAATCAATATTATTTTAATTTTAATTATTAATTATTAATTATTAAGTCACTGAAGCAGAAAGAGCTCTGTTAATAAATCATATTTTATTTTTTTCTAATTAAAATTAGTTTATATATTTAATTAATATTAAATTAATAGTTTAAATAAATTAGATTGGAATAAAAATATAATAATTAAAATAATTACAATTTTGTTTAATTTTCTAATTATATAAAATTACTTATATGTATAATTATTAATAACTTTATAAGTATAAAATATAAAAATGTATACTATATTTTATTAAACAATCTTAATATAAATATTTTATATTTTATTTATTAATAGTATTTTAAGTAATGTGAATTCTTATTGAAAATCTATAAGTTTCTGAAATAATAAATTTTATGGACTTCCTTAACAATAATTCTTAAATATTATAGGATGTTAAAAATCTGCTATTAAAACTTTATTCAAAAAGAATAAACTATTTGTAAAAAATCATATATCTAATTTAAAATTTTATAAACTAAATTAATAATTATAATTAAACAAACAACTAACGATAGTGAAGATAATAAAAAGATTAAAATTTGTATATGATGATAATAATTAAAATATATTTTAAACTTAATGAATTTAAGTGTCACTTATTAAATGTAAATATTCTTATTTATTTATCAATTGTATTTCTTTTTATAATATTATATATTTATATGAATATGTTTATATCTTAAATAGAAATAAATATTTATTGACGACTTAGATTAATTTAATATTTAAGAGTTATGAAAAGTTGGATTATTTTTATTTATATTAATTATATTTCTATAAGAGTAATGAGTTTATTGTTTATTTTTTAATTTATTATTTATTTTTATTAAATAATATTATATAAATTAAATTTTAATGTAATATATTTTATATTTATCATATAATTTATATTATTTATATAATTAAATTAGTTTAACTCTTATATGTTTAGTTGTTTCACTAATTTTAATTATACTTTAAAAGTAAGTAATATGAGAAATTATCAGTAAATAAATTTATTATTAATGAAATAAAATTATTTCCCTATAATATAAAATATAAAAATGATCTAATATATAATATTATCTAATATTTAATAATAAATTATAATTATATTAAATAATTATAAATAAATAATTATTATAATAATATAAAATATTTTATTATATAATAAATATAAATTATTCTTAAATAATAATAAACTAAAATAATAAATATAATTATCATATAATTTATATTATTTATATGTTCTAATAAATATAAATTATTCTTAAATAATAATAAATATTTTAATAATAAAAAGGGGTTTCTTAATGGTTTAAAATATAATTAAAATATAAACTAAAATAATAATTAAAATATATTTTGTTTATTATACACACAAAAATATAAAAAATAAAGGTTCGAATCCTTAACCCCTTAGATTATATTACAACTAATTTTAATTATAATAAATAATTAGGGTTATTAGTAATATAAGAATTTATTATGAAGATTAATCTTAAGATGCCCTTTAACTCTCTACCAATAATAAAATTAATTAATTAATAAAAAAAATATAATAATTATTTTTATCTAACAGTCAAATATGAGTTAGAATTGTGATTAACTAATCACTAGGCATTTATCTTAAATATTTAATATAACTTAACAAAATATATAAATAATTAAGGAACTAGTAAATTAAGATCTAGACAAAAAAATAAAAAATAGAATGAGTTTATTTTTTTTAAATACTATATTTAATGATATGCCTGAACCTTGGCAATTTGGATTTCAAGATAGTGCTACACCAGGTTTTACAGGTATAGTGACATTACATAATACAATAGGATTTTATCTAATTATAATTAGTTTTTCAGTATTTTGGTTACTTTTCTCCATAATTTATTATTATAATAGTAACAAACATCCAATAGCTCATAAATATCTGACACATGGAACTGTTTTAGAATTAATCTGGACAGTGACACCCGCAGTAATTTTAATTGCTATTGCTTTCCCTTCATTCAGATTATTATATTTAATGGATGAAGTTATTTCTCCTACATTAACTATTAAAGTGGTAGGTCACCAATGGTATTGGTCTTATGAATATTCTGATTTTATTACGGATAGTGGAGAATCTATTGATTTTGATTCTTATATGATTCCTGATTCAGATTTAGAATTAGGTCAATTTAGATTATTAGATGTAGATAATAAATTAATAGTACCTGTAGATTGCCACATAAGATTAATAGTAACTGGTGCTGATGTGATCCATTCTTATGCTGTACCTTCTCTAGGTTTAAAATTAGATGCTGTACCTGGAAGATTAAATCAAGTTTCTTTCTTAGCTGAAAGACCTGGTACTTATTATGGACAATGTTCAGAAATTTGTGGAGTTTGGCATGGATTTATGCCTATAGTAGTAGAAGCAGTTTCTTCTCCTGATTTCTTAGTGTGGATTGATTCTGCTTCTCAATAATTGGTGGACAATAGGATTTAGTTGTTTAATTTATTTTTTATTTTTATTAGTTTAGTTTAATATATATCCTATTTTTAATTTAATTTAATTTAATTTAATTTAAATAAAATGTTGAATATATATATCCTCTCTTTCTAAATTTGTTATTATAAATAAAATAAATAAAATAAATTTTTTAATTTTTAATTATATAGTTACCCTATAGAGAGAAAGGAAAGAGATTAAATAGATTTAATTTTTTTATTTTAATAGGGCACTTAACTCTAACTTTTTAATTAATATAAATAAATACTTACAAAACACTAAAATAAATTTCAAACTCTTATTCTATTATCTACTACTAAAGTAAAAGAGTATTAAAATAATTACTACTTTAATCTCGTTTATAAAATTTTAATATGTTAGACATTATCAATATTTCAATGAATGATTACAAAATAAAAAAAATAACAAAACATTAAAGATATGTTAGCAGCAGCAAAATACATAGGTGCAGGTTTAGCTTGCTCAGGTTTAATCGGAGCTGGAGCAGGAATTGGTACAGTTTTCGGTTCATTAATTTTAGCCACAGCTAGAAATCCTCAACTTAGAGGACAATTATTCTCTTACGCAATCTTAGGATTCGCTTTAGCAGAAGCTACAGGACTTTTCGCTCTTATGATGGCTTTCTTATTATTATACTCATAAGTTAATTTAATTATATTTTTATTTTTTATTAAATTAATATAATTATATCTAATTTATACTGAATAATAATATTGGGAAATATATTTATTTTTGTTTTTATATAAAATATATAAAATATATAATATATAATAATTATAAATTATGAAATTTCCCTATAATTATAAAATTTTAATTCTATATAAAATATAAATATTAATATATAAATATATATAATTTATTTCTAAATAAAAAAAATAATATTAATAAATGTTATTATAATATAAACTCTAATAATAAAATAAAGAGTGTAGTATAATTGGCTAGTATAGTGATCTCCAAAATCATTGGTAGGTGTTCAAGTCACCTCACTCTTGTAATCTTTATAATTTATATATAAATAGATAATATCTCTCTCTCTCTATAATTTATATATAAATAGATAATATCTCTCTCTCTTTATAATTTATATATAAATAGATAATATCTATATATATAATAGATATAATATAATTTTACTATAATTTGATATATTATAAAATAAATTAATATATAATATATAATTAAACTATAATATAAACAATTAAATAATATAATAATAATATAAACAATTAAACAAATAATATAATAATATAATATAATATAATATAATATAATATAATATAATAATATAATAATATAAACTAATAATAATATATAATTATAAATAATAAAAATATTAAAAATAAAATTTTTTTAATTATTAGTTTTATTCTTAATATTAAATAATAATAATCTATAATTAAGACTATTTAAATATAATATAAATAAAATAATAAATAATAATTAAATATGATAATATAAAATTTATATACGAGTATGCCGAAATTGGTAGCCGGGTGGGTTTTAGGTACCTATAATTTTTAATTGTAAGAGTTCAAGTCTCTTTACTCGTATTAATTACAAATTTTAATTATAAATTATTAGTCTTTAAATATATTAAGTATAAATTTAATTATTAATCTTTATTCCTATAATAATTTAATAAATAAAATAAATTAAAAATTACAACTAAACAAATAAAAAATAAAAAACAATAAAAAATAATAATTTAATTAATATAATCTTTAATTAAAAAAATAAAACTAATATTAAGTTAAAAATAATTTAAAAAATAAAAATATTAATCAATTAAAGGGTTAAGTATACAGATGGTTCTGTAGTAGACCTGCAAAGTCTAATATATTAAGGTTCAATTCCTTCTTAACTCTCAAATTAATATAAAAATTCTCTTAGTTCAATGGTTAGAACTGCATTCTTCTAAAGTGCTAATTTTGGTTCGAGTCCAAAAGAGAATAAATAAAAATTTTAACTTACTATTTTAATAATAAAACAAAAATAATAATATAAAAAATAAAAATATAAACAAATAATAATATAATAATAGTCAAATAATTATATAATATAATATATTAAATATAAATTTTTATATTTATAAGTAAAGTAAAGTAAATATTTTGTTTTTTTTTTTAAAGATTTATTAATAATAATTTCTTTATAGATATAAATAAAAAATTTAATTCTATTCATATAAACTAACAAAAAAACATAAATTTATGACTAACACTTAAAAGAGGCTAACAGACAAAAATTAATTCAAATAGGTAAATATCAAATTTCTGATGTTATGATTTTCATTTCAATATTAATATTATTAGTGGCTAAGGCCCTACCTTCATTGAATTATAATATTTCTTCTATTTATTTTACAAGAATATCTTCTATAATATTCATATATTCGGGGATTTTAACTTTAAATTCTTTATATATTCAGTCAATTGGATCGGGTATAGGTATCTATAGTGGATTATTTCAAATAACACAAATTTCTCAAGTAATAGAATTATTTTTATTACTAATAGGATCATTAATATTAATATCTTGGCCATTATTAAAAAATACTAAAACAAATACTTCTTTTTCAATAAGTCAATCTACAGATTATTCAATAATAGTATTATTTAGTACTTTAGGTTCCTGTTTATTAATTACTAGTTCAGATTTAATTTCTTTATATTTAAGTATAGAATTACAATCCTTTGGTTTATACGTCTTATCTACTTTATATAGAGATTCCGAATCTTCTACCTCTGCTGGTTTAAAATATTTTTTATTAGGAGGTTTATCTTCATGTTTAATTTTATTAGGTTCCGGATTAATCTATTCTTATACAGGTTTAACACAATTTGAATCAATATATAGTTTAATTTCAGTATCAGAAATAAATTATCTAATTCATGGAATTCTGTTAGGTCTCTTATTAATAATAGTAGGATTTTTAATAAAAATAGCTGCAGCACCCTTACATAATTGGTCTCCTGATGTCTATGATGATACTCCAACTATAGTGACAATTTGGTTAACAATAATGCCTAAAATATCAATCTTAATATTATTATTAGAATTATATACACAAATAAGTAGTATAGGAAGCTTAGACTTAATAATAAATACAAATGGATATGCTGAACTATTAAAAACAATCACATCACTAAATTCAAATACACAAGATCTTAAAGAAATAGTTAATTTATCAATATTAAGTCCCTTACAAAGTTCAAATACAAATATAATTAAAAATTTATTTTTACTAATATCAATAATTTCTTTATTAATAGGAACAATAGTAGGATTAGCTCAAACACGAATAAAAAGATTATTAGCTTATAGTACAATATCTCATATTGGATTTATGTTACTAGCTTTATCAATAAATACAGAACAATCAATAGATTCCTTATTATTTTATCTAATACAATATACAATAACTAATTTAAATATTTTTCTAATAATAATAGGTTTAAGTTATATAATTAATAATTCTAATACTAATTCTAATCTAAATTCTAATTCTTTTTCTTTAAATAAACACTCAAATAAACAAAATTTTAATTTTTCTCTAATTAAAGATATTAGATATATTTCCGAATTAAAAAGTCAATTCTTCTTAAATCCTTTATTAAGTTTAAGTTTAGGTCTCTGTTTATTTTCTATGGCTGGTATCCCCCCATTAATAGGATTCTTTTCAAAACAATTTGTTTTATATTCAGCAGTACAAAGTGGATATAATTTTATCTCTGTTGTAGCTATACTAGTAAGTGTAGTCAGTGCTTCTTATTATTTAAAAATAATTAAAGTTCTTCATAGTGATACACCCAATGATTATGACTTTAATGAAGAAAATAAAAATAATCTTTTTTATTTAAATTTAAAAAAAATAGATTCAGACTTAAATAAAGAAAATGTTGATATAATGTTAACAAATTTCCATAGTTTCTTAATTTCTAGTTTAACTTTATCAATATTATTATTTATTTTTAAACCTTCTTTAATCTTAAATAGTACACAATTACTATCTTTATCTTTATTTTATTTTTAAATGACTATGACTAATTTATCTTTTCTTTTTATTTTTATTCCTTTATTAGCTATTATTTTATTAGCTTTAAATGTTTTATTAGCTCCTCATAGACCTGATGAATCAAAAGTATCAGCTTATGAATGTGGATTTAGTCCTGTGTATGGACAAACAAGATCTACTTTCCAAATTCATTTCTATATTGTGGCTATGTTATTTTTAATTTTTGATCTTGAAATTTTACTTTTATTCCCAATAGCTGTTACTCTTTATCAAGTATCTATTTTTGGATTGTCTATTGCAATTATATTCTTTATTGTTTTAACTATTGGATTTGTATTAGAAATTGGATCTGGAGCAATAGCTTTAACTAATTTTGAAAAAAACTACACATAATTATTATTTATTAATTATTAATTATTAATTATTTAGTGTGTATATTTAATGTGTATATTTTATATAAAATAATATTTATATTCCCCTTTATATTATTTAATTTTTATTATTATTTATTATTATTATTATTATTATTACTAGAACTCTTACTATCTCTAGTATATTAATTAATTTTGTAATCCTTTTATATTATTTAATTATAATAAATTTGACTTAATCATTTATAAGGATTTATATCTTATAATTTAATAAACTTAATCTTTTTATTTGTAATTAAATATTTTTAAGTAAATTTATATTTGTAATTAAAGTAAATATTTTTAAGTAAATTTATATTTGTAATTAAAGTAAATATTTTTAAGTAAATATTTATAAATTAATAAATAAATAATTATAATTAAATATTAATAATTAAATAAATATTTATAATTAAATAAACTAAACAAATAAAAACTAAATAAAACAAATCTAAACAAAAATATAAACTAAACACTAACTAACACAAATATCAAATCTCTCACAAAAAATTCAAATACTTTATTCATTATTCAATTAAAACAATTAAATTACTTTGCCTTTATTAAATGTTCTCTAAAGAATAAACAACAATAAACTATGAATCTTTCAATAATCTTATTTTTAATAGGAATATTAGGTTTTATTTTAAATAGAAAAAATATTATCCTAATGATCATAGCTATAGAAATAATGCTATTAGCTGTTACACTGTTAGTATTGATTAGTTCTTTTAATTTTTATGATAATGCTGGACAAACATTTAGTATATATATAATATCAATAGCAGGAGCAGAATCAGTAATAGGTTTAAGTATATTAGTTGCCTACTATCGATTAAGAGGAACAATTTCCCTAAGAACATAATGTATCTATCAATTATTATTTTACCTTTATTAGGATCTCTAGTCTCAGGTTTTCTGGGTAGAAAAATAGGTGTAACAGGCTCACATATAATAACATGTAGTAGTCTAATAATATCATCCTTATTAATGACAATAGCATTTTTTGAAGTAGGAATGTGTGGTTCTCCTGTCCATATTAATTTAGGTAGTTGGATTGATTCGGAATTAATGACTATATCTTGGGAATTTTATTTTGATCAATTAACTGTGAGTTTAGGTTTAGCAGTCTTATATTGTTCCACTTTAATACATATCTATAGTATTGATTATTTATCTTCAGATCCTCATAATCAAAGATTTTTTTCTTATTTATCCGCTTTCACTGCAGGTATGTTACTATTAATAAGTGGTGGAAATTTATTTATAATGTTTATAGGCTGGGAAGCAATAGGAGTAGTCTCTTATTTATTAATAAATTATTATTTTACAAGAATTCAAGCTAATAAAGCAGCCATTTTAGCTTTTACAATGAATAGAACAGGAGATATGTTAATGAGTATAGGATTTGTTGCTATATTTGCTATTTTTGGTTCTTTAAATTATTCTTCTATTTTTTCATTAGTTCCTTATATGAATGAAACTTCTATTTCTATAATTGCTTTCTTATTATTAGGTGGTGCTTTAGCAAAAAGTGCTAATATTCCTTTACATTCTTGGTTACCAGGTAGTATGGAGGCCCCAACACCAGTAAGTGCATTATTACATGCTGCCACACTAGTCACAGCAGGAATATATTTATTAATAAGAATTTCTCCAATATTAGAATATAGTCCCACAATTTTATTATTAATAACAGTAATAGGTTCTACTACTGCCTTCTTTGCAGCAACTTGTGGATTATTACAAAATGATTTAAAAAGAATAATTGCATTTAGTACCATATCTCAATTAGGTTATATGATGATGGCTATAGGTCTTAGTCAATATAATGTTGCTTTAATGCATACTGTAAATCATGCTTTCTTTAAAGCATTATTATTCTTAGGTGCAGGAGCAGTTATTCATTCTTTTGCGGATCAACAAGATGTGAGAAAAATGGGTGGTTTAATTAAATTTTTACCCTTTATATATTCAGTCATGTTAGTAGGAAGTTTAAGTTTATTAGCTACCCCTTATTTAACTGGTTTCTATAGTAAAGATTTAATTTTAGAATTAGCTTATGGTCACTATAGTTTTAGTGGTATGTATGCATTTATATTAGGATCTATAACGGCAGGGATAACTGCATTTTATAGTTTTAGATTAATTAGTTTGGTTTTCTTAACAGTTCCTAATGGACAAAAATTGGCTTATTTAAATACTCATGAATCTAATAAAGTGGTTATTTTACCTTTATTTATATTAGCTTTATTTAGTATTTTCTTTGGATTTGTATTTTCAGATTTATTTGTTGGTATAGGTTCTGATTTCTTTGGAAATTCTTTATTTGTTCACCCTAATAATGTATCTATTATTGAAGCTGAATTTTCTTTAAATCCTTTTATTAAATTATTACCTGCTTTATTAAGTTTTATTGGATCTATCTCAGCTATTTTATTATATCATATTACACCTGAATTTATTATAAATTTAACTAATCTAAGTCTAGGAAGAACTCTTTATAGTTTCTTAAATGGCAAATATTACTTTGATGTCATTTATAATCATTATATAATTTCAGCTGGTTTACAACTAGGTTATGTAATTTCTAAACAAATAGATAGAGGAGCTATAGAATTATTAGGACCTTATGGATTAGCTAATAGTTTAACTAATACAGGTCTAAATATTGCTAAATTAGATACTGGTATTATTACTACTTATTCTCTTTATATTACTATAGGCTTATTATCTTTATTATTTTTAATATTTGCTCCTGTTTTAATTGACACTTCTATGTTCTCTGAAATTAGATTAATTATTATATATTTTGCTTCTTTATTATTAGTTTTTAAACCCTCTAAATTTTAAACTTTAATTTTTTTTAAGTTTAATTTGTGAAAAATTTTTTTATTTTTTATACCCCTATAATAATATTAATATTTTTATTTAAATATTTCTAGGAATATATATATTTATACATTTTAAGTCTACTAACTTAAATTATTGTCATAAATTTATATAATTAAAATTAGTGTCATAAATTTATATAATTGTTATTAAGTGTTTATTTGTTTTAATTATTTTTTTTATTTATATTGAATATTATTCTGTGAATAAGTAGTTTGTAATTTGTGTAATATTTATAATTATTATTATATATTATAGTGTAATTATAGGCTGTTTATATTTGTAATAAAATAATAAATATTAATTTTTTATATTAATCAATATATTTTTTATATTAATAATAGACTTTAATTTAAATTAAAATTAAATAAATAAATATTTCTCAACTAATATATAAAAGAAATATAAAAATAAAACTTTCTTTCTCTAACTAAATATTAATTAATATAATATTTAAAAAAATAATAATAACATCTAATATCTAATATCTAATATCTAATATATACTTTCTAATATCTAATATCTAATATCTAATATCTAATATATACTTTCTAATATCTAATATCTAATATCTAATATATACTTTCTAATATCTAATATAGGGGGAATCTGATAATGGTAATCAGTTGTATTTGCATTACAAATATGATAGTTCGAATCTATCTTTCTCCAAATAATTAAAATTTAAAACTAAAATTTATAAATAAAATAAAATAAAATAAATAAATTTTTAAATCTCAGTTTAATTAATATAAAAATAAACTACAAAATTTATTAAACTTAAAAAATTAATAGCCTCGGTTGCTTAGTGGTCAAAGCGTAATTCTGAAGAAGTTAAGATGGGAGTTCAATTCTCTCCCGAGGCATAAACAATTAAGATTATTAATACTGTAAAACCAGTATATTAAAATAAAAAATAAAAAAATATTGATAAATTTTATTTACTATCTAAAAATAATAATATCTTAGCCGATATAGTTTAATTGGTTAAAACGAATTCCTTGTAAGATTTAAATATTGGTTCGATTCCAGTTTTCGGCAAATAAATAATGAAGTTAAATATTATAATTATATAATATATAATTAATACTATTATTACCCATTTTGTAGTTTTGATTTTTTTCTTTAATTCACCCTCCTAAATAGTAATGAGTTGTAGTTTAATTGGGAAAACACCATTTTTTGGTAATGGATTATATCAGTTCAAATCTGGTCAACTCAGTAGTCTCTGAAAATAGTACATTAAATAAATTAAAATTAAAAATAAAAAAATAAATTAAATAATATAATAAATAATATTTATATATAATGATATAATAATAATAATAATAATAATAATAATAAAAATAAATAAATAAAATTCTAATTTTCAGTCTTATAAACCGTCAAATAAATTTTTCAATAAATGTTTGAATTTTTTATAAACTCACCTTTAGCACAATTTGAAGTAACAAAATTATTTGGAATAAGTGCTCCTGTATTAGGTAATTTAAATATAGTTATAACTAATTTAGGATTATATAGTATTTTTATTTTATTAGTAGTTATAGGAATTCATTATTATGGTAATAATGATTATAATTTAATACCAAGTAAATGGTCAATCTCATTAGAATCCTTTTTTGCTAGTTTAATCTCAATGGTTAGAGAACAAATAGGATCTCATAATGAAATATATTTCCCATTTATTTATTCTTTATTCTTTTTCATTTTATTTGGTAATTTAATTTCTAATATTCCTTATTCATTTGCAGTGACTGCTAGTGGAGTAGTTACTTTAGGTTTAAGTTTTACTATCTTTATTGGAGTAACTATTTTATCCTTATCAATTCATAAAATAAAATTTTTCTCATTTTTTATCCCAAATGGAACTCCTTTAGCATTAGTACCTTTATTAGTGTTAATTGAATTAATATCATATTTAGCGAGATCTGTCTCTTTAGGAGTACGATTATTTGCTAATATAGTGGCAGGTCATACATTACTTAAAATTTTATCAACATACTTATATGATTTATTTTCAGGAACTTTAGTGATTGCTATAATAACTTTAATTCCTTTCTCTATATTCTTAGCTTTAATTGGTTTAGAACTTGCTGTTTCTTTAATACAAGCTTTTGTATTTACATTATTAGTATGTTCTTATTTAAAAGATGCTATTGAATTACATTAATTAGATATTATAAATATAAGAAATAATATTATTATTTGTTAATCTAATTTATATTTTTATTTTTATTAATATATAAATTAATAAATAAATAAATAAATAAATAAATAAATAAATATAATTAATACCTCCACTGAATTATATAAAATTAAATTAACTAAACTCACCTCACATCACCTAAACTAAACTAAACTAAACTAAACTAAACTAAACTAAAATAAATTAAATTTAATATAAAAAATTAAAAATTAAATATTAAAAATTAATCCTAAAAAACTGAAATGTACACTTGTACTTTCACTTAAATTTAGACTTGAACTGAAGTATATCTATATATAATTAAAGAAATAAAAGTAAAAAGTAAATACATAAATTTTACTTATATAAAATAATCTCTTTAATGAATTATAAATTAATTGAATAATTAATAATTTAATAAGTTATCTATAAAATTAAGTTTATTTAATAACAAATTAGTCACTACTGAAATATCACTCTTAACTACAAATTATTACTTACAAATTAAACTTTATAAAAATAAAGATAAAAATCCACCTAAATGAACAAAATCAAACTACCTTTAAATATAGACTCAAACAAACAAACCAAAATAACTAACAAAATAATTCCTTTATTTGGACTTCCTTTAACACATAAAGAATTAATAGATAAAAAATATAATTTCAATCTACAAAATTCTAATTTAAAAAATAAATTAATACAACAAAATTTCACCTTACAACAAATATTAAGTCTCTTTACAAAAGGAGTACAAATGTATAATAATAATATAAATAAAATTTTATTACATAAAAATAAATTAGATTTAATCTTATTAATAAAAAAAGGCAATTATAACATAGAAAATCAAATATCTAAATTAAATTATATGATAAACAGATTAATCTCAATTGTAAAATTTAATTCTTTAACTAATTTTGAAAAAACTAATCTTTTCTTAAATAAATATTCTTATAAAATAAATTCAAATTTAACATATCATTATAATTTAATAAATATAATAAATTCAAAAATTAATTCTTCTCTTACAATTCCAAATAAACACAGAAAATTAAAAATAGAAAAAATACAACTAATAGAATTATTCACTTTAGGTAAAGAAATTAAAACTGAATTAGACTATAGAATAACTCAAAATAAAAATTTAATAAATAATATTAAAATGAATAAATTTTTAAATAGTTCAATTCCTTTATTTGTTCACTCTCATTCAAAAAATTTAATATCTAAAGATAGAATAGAAAATATTCAAAATAATAGTTTTGATTTATTATTATATTTAAATAGAAGTAAATTATTAATAACTAAAATTTTTAATAACTTCTCCTTAACAAAAACAAATGAACTAAAAATAATACAAACAATAAATTCAATCTTAAAAAATAAAGAATTTGATTATAAAACTGATTCTTTCTCAATTGATTCTAATCCTATTCCTTTATTATATTATAATAATATAAATAATAAAATATCAACTAAACCTCTTATAAATCAATATTTAAAATCAATGAGTCTATATAATATGAAAAAAAAAGGAATATTAATTTATTATTCTAATATGATTAGTTTTAATTTTAATAAGAATAGAAATAAATTAATTAAAAATATTTATAATTTATTAGTTGGTTCATTTAAAACTATGTATTGTTTAATTAGTAAACCTGTTTTTGTTATTACCCCTGATAAAATTATTATTCAATTCTTTTATTATTTAATTTTACCTAACTTTTTACACAAAAAATATAAACATAGTTTCAATTCTCCCCTTAATAGAAGAAAATTTAAAAAAATTAAAAATTTACGACAGAGACAATTTTTAGAATTTAAAAAAATTAAACTTAAATCAAGAATTAAATTTATTAAATTAGCTAATAAATCTTTAATTAATATTTTTCCTGTTAAATTTGAAAAATTATGTGAAATTTTAAGTCATTTATTTAAAAAACCTGTAGAATTAGATTTAATTAGATTACATTATCCTTATAATGATAGCAATATTTTAGTTCAATTATTAGCTATTTTGATTAATAAAATTAAATTAAGAATTATTATTAGAAAATTATTTAATAAAGCAATTATTAAAAATAAATTTTTTATTAATAAACTTAATATTATTCCTGCATTCTTATCTGGTATTTCTATTAAAGTGGCAGGTAGATTATTAACACATAAAGTAGTCCCTAGAAAAACAGTAAAAATAACACGAAGAGGTTCTTCAGCCAGAGGTAAAATTAATTTTTTAGATGTAGCAAGATTTACTAATAAAAATAAAAGAGGTGCATTTACTATTACAGTCACTGCGGGTCAAAATTTTGTTTAAATGTTTAACATTGAGAGATTTTTTTTAGGGGTTTACCCCTTTATTTGTAATAGTTGTTGCATTTTTTTTAAGAGATGATTTTATTTATATTTGATTTTTTTCATCTTTATTTTGTTTATTTTTTTGTTTTTATTTTGTTACTTAAAAGAGATGAAATATTTAATTCTTTTTTATAAATTTATATAATTTATTATTTCTTTTTTAAATTAATTTTAAAATTAATAGAAGAGTTAATCAGTTTTATTTTTATAAACTAACAAATTATTAATATACACCCCACTAAAATAATAAATAAAATTATAACTCTCAACTCTACTAAAATAATAAATAAACTAAAATTAATTGATTGTTTATATTTATTATAATTTAAAAAAATGAATTCATTTATAAAAATATAAATATCTTAATATAATTAAATTCTAAAAATATAGGGCTCTTAGCTTAATTAGGTAAAGTGCCTAGTTGTCGATTAGGAAGATTCCAGTTCGAATCTGGAAGAGCTCGTATACAATTAAAAAAATAAATTTCTATAATAAATAAATAAATAAATTAATTCTAATAAATAATTAATAATATATATTATTATTTCTCATAATTATTAATTTATAAATAATTTGTAAATATTATAGTTAATATATTTCAAACGAGTATAGTTAAAAGGTATAACATCTACCTTCCAAGTAGAGATTATCAGTTCAATTCTGATTACTCGTACATAAATTTAAATATTTTATTAATTATTTATATTAATTTATATAATTTTTTAATAACTAATATTTTATTTAAATTTATATTTTATAATTTTATTTTTAATAATAAATATTTTATAATTAATAATTTTTTTTAATAAATAAATAAATAATATAAAAATAAATAATTTTATAAATAATTATAAAGATTTACATCTTTAGTTTAATGGGGTAAAACCTTTGCCTTCGAAGCAATTGATTATTGGTTCAAGTCCAATAAGATGTTTTACATTGATGTAATTATTTAAGTGAATTATTAACTAATTATTTTATTTTAATTTACTTTAATTTCAACCAGTCAGGACACTAACCCTTACAAATAAAAACTATTTCCTACAAATAACTAATTTCTAGTTAAAAAGAAAAATAAATTGGTAAAATTAGTTTAATTGGTAAAATGACGTTTTGTGGCGACGATGTTCAGAGTTCAAGTCTCTGATTTTACCCCTTTTTATTATATTTAAAAACTCTTTTTAAAATTATTAACTGATATTAAATATAAACAAACTAAACTACAAATAACTAAACTAAATAAAAAATTTAACTTTAAAAGAGGATTATTCTAAAATAATATTTAAATATATTTCTTTATTAAAAAAAATTTAAATTTTTTTAAACCAAATAATCAAATAAAATAATTAATGATTTCTAGAACTGTGGTTTATTCTTATAATTTCTATACTTCACTTAAAATTATAATAACCAAGGAAGGTTCAAGGTTAATTATAGGATATATCTATTTAGATCAAATATAAATTTGAGGGAAAATTTAATAGTAAAATTTATTTAAACATTTCATTTCTTTAATAATAAAAATATCTAACACTTAAGTATGTTTAATTTTTATTAAATAGTGAAATTAATGAAATTCTCTCCCTATATTCCTAACCTATTAATTTTTATACCAGTATATTAAATATATATTTCACTTAAATTTTTTTATAAACTAAACTAAACTAAAATCAAAATAAAAATTTAATATAGATATAAATCAGAATTAATTTAAAATTTATTAGTAATATATATAATTATATTATATAATATGAACATATCTTTTAATAATGACTTAACTTGTCTTATAGAAATCTTAATATAAATAAATTTAACTAATTTTAAAATCTAATATAATATAATATAATAAATAAAATTATAACTCTCAACTAAATATAACTAACTAAAGTCACCTCACCTAAACTAACTCCCCTCACCTAAACTAACTTAAAAAAAAAATATAAAATAAATAAAAAATTTATAATAAAAAAAATAAAATTTAAATAATAATATAAAAATTAAATTTTAATCTAATTAATTATAACAAATTATATATTTTATATTGCTGAAATAGTTTAAATGGTCAAAACATATCCTTCATGATGATATAATAAAGGTTCAATTCCTTTTTTCGGCTAAATTAATTAAATAAAAAAATTATTATTAAATTTTTTTCATAAATAAAATAATTAAATTTTAATAAATAAATATTAACAACTAATATATATTATTATTAAATTTAAATTTAAATTAAATTAAAAATATAAACTATTAAATTAATAATTATTAAAAAGAAGTTGGCTGAGTGGTTAAAGCGATAAATTTACACTTTATTTATCAGAGGTTCGATTCCTCTACTTCTTATACTTTATTCTAACTTATTTAATTTTTTAGTTTTAAACAAAATTATTATTTTTGTGGAATAAAGGAATTTAATAATTTTTATATATATTTTGTTTCGATGTTTATTTCTTCATAAATTAAAATATAATTAAGAAAATAAATAAAAATTTCAAAATATAGTTTTATTAATTCCTAACAAAATAAAATAGAATTTTAATCTAATCTGAATACTAAAAATCATTTATTATTATTATTATTATTATTGATATTAAGATTATTTCTTATTTTATTTAATTTTTGTTAGTTAAATTACATTAATATTTATAATTATTAATTAATTATTATTATTGACAAAGATTGTAATTTATTCTTTATATTTAATAAATTAACTTTAAATTAGAGAATATAATTATATATATGTATATTATTTATATATTTTTATATAATATTAATTATTTTTATTCTTTTTATTTATATTAAGTTTAATAAATATTTACTTATTTCTATAAAGTTTAATAAATATTTACTTATTTCTAATAAGTTATTTATATTAATTTCTATAATATAATTTAATATAATAAATAAAATTATATTTTTCAATTGATTATTAAAATTTATAACTTCAGTCAATTTACAATAATTAATATATTAAAATATAAATTCTAAAATAATGAGTTATATAATCTTATTTTAGATACCCGAACATCTCATTAATTTATAATATAATAAATATTATAAAATGCTTTATTTATATTAATAATTAATAATTAATATTATATAATTGAAGCAGAGATAGCTCTTTAATTAAATAAATACACAAAAAATATAAATATTAATAAATATTTTTATTATTAAATATAATAATTTTTATTTTGTTTAATAAATTAAATTTAGAGCAAATTATAATTAAAATATTATTATTCTATGCCTCAATTAATACCTTTTTTTTTCTTTAATCAATTATTATTTTCATTTGCTATTTTATTCTCTATAATTTATATATTTTCTAAATATATTTTACCTTTTTTTACATTTCAACAAGTTATTAGAATTTATATTACCAAATTAAGTAAAAAAACAAATTAATTAGAAATTTTTAATATTATTAAATTTTTTATTAACCACTTACCCCTATATTAATTAGAATATTTTATGAAATTTAATATTAATACTAATTTTAATCTTAATAATAATTATAATTTAAACTAAATATTTATATTTATATTTATTTATTAAATAATTAAATTAATTAATTAAACAACTAAATTATATTATATTATATTATATTATATTATATAATCTTATTATTATAATTATATGTTTATATCTTTGTATATAAATTTTAATTTAATTTATAACTAATAATAATTAATATTAACTTATTAAATTATTTCTTAATTTATTATAAATTTAACAAGATAAATAATAAATTTATTATTTAAAGAAAAGAAAATTTAATTTATATAAAAATATTATATATAAATTTATATATTTTATATTTTATATAATATAAATACTTTTTATATATTTTTGTTAGGAAACAGAACTCGAGTGGTCTGAGTGTCTCCCTTTTAAGGAGAAAGTCCTGGTTCAAATCCAGGTGTTTTCAATATTTAAATAATTTTTATATATATATATCTATTTAATTGTGTTCTTATTCTATTTTAAATTTAACAGAGGATTATTTCATTTCTATTTACTAAATAAATAATTATAGTAAATAATTATAATAAATAATTATAGTAATTTAACTTATTTTATTTAAAAATTATTAATTTTAATTTTAATTTTAATTTCAATTTTATTTTATAATAAATAAATAAATAAATAAATAATAAATATATATTTTATGAAAAAAATAAAATAAATTAAGCAGTTAAATATTTTTATATTATTAATTAGTAAATTATTCTTGATTGCTAATTATTTTATATAAATATAATTAAAATAAACTTAAATAAATAAATATTTCTATATATATATTAATATTTTATAAAAATGAAATAATAATATTTTATATTTTATATATTAAATTAATAATAAAAGAGATTTAAAATATATATTTATAAATAAATTATATATATTAAATTTAATTTACATTAATAAATAATTAAACTAAACTAAATAAAATAAATATAAAAATAATATAATTAAAATATTTAAATAAATAAATAAATAAACTAAATAAATAAATTATATAATATAATAATTCTTAACAACAAATTATATATTATTATTAAATATAATAAGAAGGGCAGGTGATCCGATTGGTAATGGTGGTTCTCTGTAAAAGAATTGGTTTAAAACCGTAAAAGGTTCGATTCCTTTACTGCTCAAATATATATTTTAAATGTTATTTTAATAAATATAATACTTAATATCCTAAATTATTAATACTAATTCATATTAAAAAAAATACAATAAATAAAAAAAAAATAAATTAAATAATAAAAAAGACTTTAGCATAATGGTTAATGCAGTTCGCTCATAATGGATATTATAAGGGTTCAACTCCCTTAGGTCTTATTATAATTAAAATATTATTAAATATAATAAAAAAAAATAAATATGTATTATTATAATAATAATATAAATTCATTAATAAAAGGGCATTTGGTCGAGTCTGGTTTATGGCGCTCGTCTTGAAAACGAGTACTTCACAAAAGTCGTGAGTTCAAATCTCACAGTGCCCGAGTTATAATAATAAATAAATTAATTAAATTAATTATAATTACTAAATATTAATGAAATATTATTTCATTTAAATAATAATAATATAATTATATATTAATTAATTATAAATTAAAAAAATAAAAAATATAATAAAATATTACGGTGGATGACAAATTGGCCCGTCGCTCCTTTTGGGTAGGAGACATATTGCGCGTTCGAGTCGCGCCTACCGTGTAATAACAAATTATAATTTAATTAAATAAAAATAAAATATCAAATTATTTTAAATTTTATGTATTTAATTATAAATAAAAATTTATTATATTATATTATATTATATTATATTATATTAGATTAGATTAGATTAGTTTAGATTATAATTATAATTATTATTTTTTGTTTAAATTTATACTTTAAAAGAAGTATAGACAAAAATTCTATTTATAATAAAAAAATATAAAATATATTAATTATAGTATACTAAAAATAAATAATATCTAATATAAATTAAAAAATAAAAATAAATATTAGAGGTCTTATGGCTGAGTGGTTTAAGCGAGGTACTGTTAATACTTTTTACAGGGGTTCAATTCCTCTTAAGACCTAACAAAAAGTATTAAAATAATAAGCGAACATGTTGAAATTTGGTAAACAATCTCCTCTTAAGCAGGAGTGGAAGTGATTCCTTAAGAGTTCGAGTCTCTTTGTTCGTATTATCTGTTTCAAAGATAGTGTCAACCTAACAGGCGAGATAGTGTAAAGGTTAAGCACAATAGTCTCATGAACTGTTAGATTAGGTTCGAATCCTGATCTCGCCTTTAAAAAAAAATAAATATAAATAAGAATAAAAATATTAATGATTAAATAAAATTGATATATTTAAATATTATTGTAATAATTTATTTATAAGATTAAATTACTAAAATATTTAATTTAATTAAATTAAATTCAATTTAAATTAAAGATAATAATATTATATAATATTATGAATATGTAACAGTTAATAAATTTATTTAAAAAAATTATTTTTATAAAATAAAATATTAATATTATATTAATAATACATTAATATTTATTATAAGTTAAATAAAAAAAATAAAATAAATAAAAAAATGACAACTAAAAATAATAATAAATAATATAATTTTTAAATACAATAAATAAAATAATATATTTATCTCTCTAAAATAAAAATAAAAAAATATATAGTTGTATATCTCTCAAATATAATTAAATTAATAATTACAAATTAATTTAGAAATAGTGAGAATATAATGGTTAAGCTACAGAGAAATATCTTTTATTTAATATATAAATTTATTAATAAATTATTAAAAAAAAATTAAACATTATTTATATAAAATAATAAATATAATACTTAAAAATAATATAATAAAACATTTTAATAAATTGTTTTAAAATTTAAATTTTGTTTTTTAGTGTTTGTTTTGTGTGTTTTAATTTATTTAAAATAAAATTTATATTCATAATTTTTTAATTTTTGTTTCTCTCTTTTTATCCTAAAA